CCAGTCTAGAACTCATCCCGAGCCCTTCTCATTTGTTCTAACCTTCGACTCGATTCTTTCCGAAGGTCGAGGAGTCGTTGGTGGCTAAGTATACTCTTAATCCAATAATCATTCTATTATACGCTTCTTGAGAGTCTTTTAGGAAAGAACAAGAAGAAAGTACAACTATGGAAGCCTCGCCTTATCACGAGTGTCTACCAGGAGTAAAGATACAGAGGAAGGTAGTACTAACTCTAATTTGTGCCTCCTTCACAAACACAAAATAAAGTAGACTCCCTCTTAGCTATTCATACATATGGAATTTTTTTATTATCATCTATAAGTATAAGTAGCAGCCTCTACATCTAATTTGAACTTCCCGATCTAGACTGAGACATTTTGCCCTTTCGTCTTCAACGAATTTCTCCTTAGGTCCTAAACAGCCTAGAATACAGATATAATAAAATAAGACAAAGGGTTTCCATAGAATTCCTTTTTTTTAAAGATTAGGAATAGGAAGAAGACAGGAAGGCTAGTCGGAAATAAGGGTATAGAGTCCGGGATTGGGGATTTCCTTTATCTTTTGATAGATCTTCGACCTTTTAGTGACCACTAACTTGGAATCAACAAACGTTTTGGTGTCGTCCTTGCCTAAAGCTGTATTGGTTCGGTCTTGGTCTATGTAAATATCTTTGTAAATATCTTTCTTCATACGATAGCGGGATCGAAACCATACTGAAAACTGAAATATACGGAGGGGATCACACAGCCTTGAACGCTAAACCTTGGGGAAGCTACAGCCAGGCACCGTCGCGCATCAAAGACTTGTGAACAAGTTCGCCCGTTCCAACACACAAACAAACCTACAACTGGATCAGGCATGACAAGAACAAATCTAATTCAAATGAATTTCCAGGGAGACTGGCATTACACATCTTGGACCAGAATATCTTCTACCGAACCGGGCGTAATCCGCATCTGATTTCTTACTAGTGGAAATTTGTTGAAAACCAAAGGTTATTTATATCTTGACTTGAAAAGTGTTGGTTATTTATATCAATACTTCTTAAGTGAAGGTTATTTATATCAATACTGATTAAGTGTTGGAAGGGGAGCAACGAAAAGAACACATTTTCTTGTTGATGGAAGGACCGTTTCCAGAGAACTAAGAGAGATAGATTAGGATTATCACCTGTCTTTCTAACTACGAAAAGAAGTAAGGCCTTTTCCCAATGCCTTTACTCAAGACAAGGACCAATACCGGATTTTCTAAGAGGCGTAAACAAAGCCAAGCTATCTGACGCCCAATCATCCAAGCCGAACCAGCCCCGCACACGGGGGTTCAGTCGTTCCCCATAACCAATGGGCAAATCACTCCACTCTTAGAACAAATAAGTATCACCTATCAAGGACCGAGGAAATAGTAACATCTTTTAGCCCCTTCGGGAAGCAGTATCACCCACAGAACTACTTTTAGAAGAAAGAGCGTAAAGACCTAAAGCTTATTGCCATTCATTCATGCTCCTTGAACTCAGAGCTGCGTTAACTAAAAAAATCCCCTTGCCTCAGCCCGCCAGAAAGAAGAAAATTATTTGCCTCAGAGAGGTCATCTTCTCTCCATAAGTACTACATCGACACATCACAAGGGGCACGTAGGTTTCGCCTGACTGTACTAAAAAGGCCGCACCGCAGGCAGCAGATATTTATTATACCAAAGACTCCAGCCAACGTCCTTTGAACGGAAAGAAGAAAAGAAAGGAGAAGATCAAAGTTCTGTGTGTGAAGGGTAGGGCGGGCTTTCACGAACCATACGAGCGTAGGCGGGCCAGGTGAGGTGGTCAGCCTTAGCTAGCGGGGTGTTGCCATTACGAGAGGAGGGCTACATCTCGCGCCATGTGCCACTGATGTGTGCCCAGTTAGTTATCTGGATTCGAATTGAATCGTGACGAATTCACAATCCTGGCTGCCATCTCGATCGACGATTGACTATCGATGACAGCCAAACTGAGACTGAATGACTTGCTAAAGAAAGGGGACAACTTTAGAGTTGCAGGCGGGTCTCTCTAATCAACAGTGCCACCCCAACAGTCAAACTTTTTGGCGAACTCAAAGGCCCCAAGAGAAGAAAGCAGAGATTTCTTTGACATCGAATCTGATCCCGCTCGAGTGGGAATATAGGAAGCGTTGGAGCTAGGTGAATACCCCGATGAGACCCTTCTTTAACCCGACCTGAAAAGGAAGAGTTTGAGTTCACTCTTTCACCTCTTAAACTCGTTCAAGCGGCATTCATCTTAGCAAGACTATTCTTATCTTCAGTCTTCAGACTCCCTTCTGTCGCTCGACATAACTACACTATCTGGAATTATCCTATATCAGGAGCTACATATGCTCTGCCCTTTCGCTTTCCGACCCCTCTTTCTCCGTTGAAGCCATTCCCCAGATACCACCAACTTGGTTCTTGTTATCTCCTTCCTCCCCATGCGTGAAAGACAAGGTCTGAGTTCACTTTCTATTGAGCCTACTCCGTAATACCTTCTTTGACTGGGACGACGTGACACGCAATGGATCGCTTAGAAAGGAGAAGAAATTGATCACATGTCCCCTTCTCAACAGCCTTTCCCGCATCAGTAGATAGAGTAGATTTCCTATCCTTGGTCAACCCAAGGCTTTTCTTCTCCTCTATTCAGAGGTAACAAAGTGGACTTATTAGCCCATGTCTCTCTTCTCGAGCTATTCCCAGTAGTTTGACGTTCGGCTGTAAAGAAGAAAGTAACTTGTTCGACTGAAAGTACTAAACAACCCTTATCGTAAGATTGCAGAACTCTGCTACTCCCCTACCATAAAGGAAAAGGGATTAAAAAAACAGATTTTCCAAGCCTCCCTTATAGAAGAGTAAGCTTTTTACCATCTTCTTCTTTTAAGAAAAAAAATAGAGTAAGGTCTTTACCGATCTATTCTATGAAAAGTCTTTCTTCCTTATATGCCTTCCCGAAGAAAAGGTGGTTGTGAACTGAACTTCCTTTCGGTGGAAGCAGGAAGTGCGATAAAGATTCTATTTCTTCCGCTGAGGTGAGGAGCTCCTCTATTCCTATTCTATTTCGGGGATTTTATAAGTATTCCTATTCTTATGATTAGATCATCGACCACGGGCAAGAAAAAAAGGAAGAACAACCGCTACAGCTTCGCTTCCTTACTTATTGGGTAACTTTCTAGTTGGAATAAGGAACATAAGGTGCAAGGCCCTTTTAAGGCGTTATGGGTCGGCCACATAGGAATAAGAATAGCATTTCTCTTTCCCTTCAGCAGAATGGGATGATTCTTACCTTCTGGGAAGGAGTCTTTACTAAGGAAACTTCCTCCAAAGATCTCTTTTCCCGGGAATGAATTTATCAATGACGCTTCTGATTTATCAACTTCAACATCAAGTGAAATGGCCTTCTGGTACAAATAAATTGAGGTTTCCCTGGGGGTTGGTTCAAGAAGTGGTAACGCAGGGGGATGGGTGTAATGAAAGAAGTAGCTTGGGCAAATTCTATAATTCATTCCTAGCCTCGGGCTAACCTAACTCATTGTAGCGTAGGGGTAGTGGAGACTAGTAGTAATGAATAAAGTTACGGGAGGAGGCTAAGAGTGTAGTCGGGAGCTAAGAGTAATGAGGCAAGTTAAAGGAAGAGCCTATGCATACTTCTTTTTTTTCCTAAGGCAAGAAACTGCTACTGGCATCGATCAACCGCAACTCCTGGCATGAAGACACTTCCCTTGGGGCAACTCCTGTCAATGCCCAATATGCCTAATAAGGTTACAGCCAGGGTCAGGGAGAAAAGGAAGAACTCTTGCCAACCCTTTGACTTTTTGATCGAATGTCTGCTAAAAAAGTTCTCACTTTTTGCCTCGTTTTCGTTGCATTGCTTCTTTTCTTCTCTTTCGCTAAGTCCGGGACTTATATCCTCCTCGAGAAGGATGGGTTACCCCCGAAGAATCAGAAGAATCGGTTTTCGGATGAGGAATTGCCCTTCTTCTTCTTTCCTTCTCGAAAGACCCTCAGGCAGTTCCTTTGATTCTTCGGATAAAAACTTAATATGTGTATATACCGGTGCGGAGCTTTCTTCACCAGTTCCCATAGCCTCTTCTCTTCCATCTTTTCCTAAAGCAGGGTTGGCTTTTGCGATTAGTAGACAACAATCTAAAATGTGTTGTAAATTTAGAATCTGGAGTTTAAGTCCACTAGAATATCTCTCAGGCTTTTCTATTAATGAAATTAATTTGTGCGCCACCCTAAAAAAACGAATTACTTCGTAAATCAAATTGGATGTCTCTAATATTATTCTAATTTAAGTTCAATTCCAAACTTTTGACAGTAACAACTTAGAATGACTCTATGGGCACAAAATTGATCCTTCCTCCCTTGATGAAGGTGGAATTTAATCTGGGGTCTTAAGAGAATTTATCAACTAGACTAATAGGCACCTTCCAAATTAAAGATCTCCGCATTTGATATATATAATACTCAAAACTGCACTTGGATGCAAGATTCACAAAATTCAGACCAACTAAACAGAACAAATTTATCAGAACCTGTCAGTTTACAAAGTATATACAAATGTAAGTTACATGGCTTCCAAAAGAAAAGATTTGGACTGAAATTCTTTATTTGATCAATATAAGGAACTCACAAAAACCTTTGAAAAGAATTCAGGAAGCTACAAGGATGTTACAGAGTAGAACAAGTGGAAGTATTTTACATATGCAAGTACACATGCTAGTTTTTCGCGCTGGTGTCGTTTCTCTCTTTCTTTGATCAAATCTCTATGTATATACTTCTGCCATCTTTTAAACTCTGATTTATATTCTATATATATAAATAAAAAGAACAAAAGAAGAAATTCGTGCACGGTTAGTTTTACTTGTTCTTCTTTTCACCGGCCAGAATACGTTGAATTTGAAGCCCTCGGCTGAAGGCTTGGTTGAAGAGCAACCTGGTCTGGAACTCCGAGACAAATGGGAACCAAGCTAGAATAGCCACTGGGGTAAAGAGAATTAGCCCCATCATGTATTCGTACCCTCTTGCTAGAGCTTTGACAGATCCCCAAAATCCAAGGCCCTTCACTAATGGTCTGCATGACTGTGATATCTGCTCATATAACATTTCGAAACTTAGTAAAGAATATAAAATGTAATCTATATATATATATATATATATATATTGGAAGAGAGCAAATGGAAAGTTGGTTATAAACATTCAAATTTGGTAGTTCAACTAGAGGATTCTTAGCTAGGAAACTTATTAGTCAAAATGAGTGCATGCACTAAGCAAAAAAGGGAAAAACAAAAACAAAAAGATTTGTATCATATGGTATGTACCTGCAGAATTTCCCATCCCGTCGGCATGAATAATGGTTGAGGGGCAACCGTAGAGAAAGAACCTGACTTTACAGACGGTTTCAGAGCAAGAGTCTTTGGTGAGGAGCGCTAGGAGCTGGGCCGTGGGAAGGTGTAGTAAGCGCGGTAGAAGCTTTCTTTGCTTTTGTTCTCGCTATGCCTTTGGTTTGGAGCTAGCTTCAAGCTACAGCTATGTCTTTGCTGTATATCTCTCACTCTCGTTCAGACAGGGGTTAAAAAAAAGCTCTTAGCCAACGCCCACAAGCATGATTCAGTGTGAAAATCACTTTCTCAAACAAAGTAAAGTATGTGCTTGAAAATGGAAGTTTGCACTAGTCACATCTTTCTCAAAAAGAATGTGACGAGGTGGTCAATCAAATAGATCGTATCTTTGTCAGAATAGAAGCAGGCACACAAACCAAGCTTTGAGAGTCAGAAGTTGGAGACTCAGGGAGCCTGCGACTTTCAACTCAGCCTTATGAGAGGGGCATTCCAACAAGGCTTCGTGAATAGTCAGAGCATTTGCTCATTTACGATCTACTGATCAAATAGTACTACCACCACGTTCAGGAACAGGATTTCTTCTTCTTCCCAAAGAAAGTAGGTGTTCGCTCTGCAGGCACGAACCGATCCAGCTGTAACTTAAACCACAGCAGTGGGGTTAGTTAGAAGGGCAGAGGAGGGTCGATCACGTGACACTTGTCTTTCTCTCCTAGCGACAAAAAAAGTAGTCAAGTCCAATTTGACTAAGGAAGTGGGTCTGTCAATTGACACTTTTCTTTTCTATCAACTATCGAAACCAGTCACATTTCCCTCTGATCCATTTTCTAAAAGTTTAGCGCATATAGCGACAAAAAAAGTCGTTCGATCAGATTCCACTTTTTTGCCAAATTCTAGTTTGTTTTAGCTAAACTAGTCACATTTTTCATCTTTCAGGCAGAGGGGAAATCCAGTTTAGGCCAAAAACAAAAAACAGATATTAGTTATAAAAAATCCCCGATTGGATAAGGCAGAGCGAGGGGAAGAGCATGAAACCATTCTATCACAGACAGGAGCCCGAGCATGTAAGCGCTATGGACAGCTAGCCTTGCACAAGAGACAGGAAAGAGGCTGACTAGGACCGATGGGAGGGAACTGGCTTGCTACCGTTTGACTGACTTGCTTTCCCCCCTGATTGGCTTTCTTGCCTGGAATGACTTCCCGAAGGAAAGGACTTAGCGCTTGAAACTCCTAGCTCAACAAGTCTGTGTAAACCTTCATTCCTGCCAAGCTGCGGCATCCACTATTACAGGAATTTCTTTTTATTTGAATATTTGAATAGAATAAAAGGAGTGTTTGCCTTACTTTCTTCCACAAGAAGAGGGCCATTCCAGGCTCCGCCTTTGATTCTTTTCTTCGTATGAGAGCGGAATAAAGACAAAGGAAATAGCGTAAATAAGATAGGTGAACCTGTCATCACACGTAATTTCCCTCCTTCTTTTCCTCGCTCGACCAGCCCCTTGTTTCTTTTGATTTAACCGAACCCTGTGTTTTCAGGCATTACTAAACTCTTTCTTGTAAGTATAAGGATTGTAAAGTGTTCGTGGGACCTTGAACGTCAGGCCCTTTTCCTTATTGTGCCTCCCCCTAAGCTAAGAAAGAACATTTCTTATTGCTGGGCAAGGTTCCCGGGATCGTCGATCAAACGGATGAATTGGTTGTTAGGTAGAACCAAAAATGAAACTTTACCTCATTCTATATTCTATAGATATCTTCCTTTTCAGGACGAGGTTCCTATGAATCGATCCAATGGAGGCTGCACGTAGTTCAGGCTAGCATGGTGACTGAGATGACTGGCTAATCACAACCAAAGAAAGTTTGCCGCTGAATTGGCTTTTTCTGGGGAAGTGAAGTTCGCTCTAGGCGAATGCTGACCAATAGACCTGAAAGAAGGCGGAAGGAAGAAGCCATTCATTTTCAAGAATGATGAGTCGAATGACGCACTGGTTGACCGAAATAAATGGCTAAGGAAGCGAGTCGGGGGTTCACTCTTGGAAGTGTTGACAGGAGTGTGAGTCGAACGCCTTGCCGTAGCCCTCTATCCATTGTACCTCTACCTTGAATTCTCTTCCCACAGTGGTCCTCCTCCTACACGTACTTCAAAGCTATATCCAAGGTGAAGGTTCCTATCAGGCTCTTTCTCAATGAGCTCATTGCTCAAAGCAGCTTTATAGCCTTTATAGAAAGAAAGGAAAAATCGATTTTTATAGTTAGACCCTTAACCTATGAATGGCTTTGGGTTTCGGGCTAGGTCTGTTCAAGGTCGGCTTGCTTGGCGCGTAGCAACTAGGTCCGCTTAAGAAGTCTTTTATGTCTTACAGGGGGAGAGCCGGAGCTTTCTATTGCGTCCCATCAGAAGAAAAGGCCTTTGAGAACTCTGACGAGAGATAAGCCGGAAAAGCAAGTCTAACTCAGTCTTTCTTCTTTGAAAGCCTTTACTGGGGGCGGTGGGAAAGTCCAACGTTTAGCTTGAAAGTTTAGTGTAGTTAAGTAGACTTAGCAGTTACAGGGAAGCTATAAAGAATTGATTTAGCTGATTTTCAGTCTCGTCCTCTTTCCTCACCTTAAGTTTAAGTAGGCGCCTAAGAAAGAAGATAAGCCGAAGCTAGCTTCATCTAGGTCCCAGTAAGCCATATTATAAGTTAGGGACTGTCCTCTAGTTGCCGATGTTCAGTATGTAATTTCCCTTCCTTCAGCAGCAAAAAGTAGTATTTAGTACAAGAGCCCTTCCTCTTAGACAGCTTAGACAGCAAGCAAGGAAGATCTTCTTTCAATCCCCGGAAAGGTAATACAATAAGAAGGAAATTCCTGAAGAAGATCTGGAAGGCCTAGAAGTATCCAAACTCAAACTAACACTACCTCTAAGCCGTCCTCCTTAGCCTTAGACAGTCCATGACGGTCGGGGCAACCAAGGTCGTCTAGGCTTAGTGCGTAGTTTCCGGAAATCGAGTTGAAAGCTAGTCCTGCCTGCCCTTAAGAATGGAGAATATGGAAGGCAGAGATGGAGGAATCCTATTGCGCTAGGAGGAGGGCATAAGTGTGAATGAGTTAATCTTTCTACCAGGGATTACACTTTCTCTCTCTTGGTTAGGGAAGTATAAGGCTAGTCAAGTCCCAGGGGATTCAAATAGCCTGATCTGCCTCTTTTCCTTAGAATGAATTAACAGATTGATTTCTGTCTGAAGTCGGATGCAGAAATAGCAGACTTAGTACTTGAGGAGAGAATGCCTTAGATTCAGGAAAGATTAAAGTAAACTCCATCCATCGCAGGAAATGCCGTTGAAGATGATCAACTTGACTTAGTCTCAATCCTGATGGTGAATAGCCCGGAAACGGTAGAATAAATTCTTAATTCTTATCCTGGGATTAGTCTTCTTCCTGGTCCTACTTCTTCAGAAAAGGGAGGAAGAGCTGTAAGCAGAGAATCAAATCCATTAGCTGATATGAGATCCTAATATAGCTATTCTCTCCATATGAAGACGGATTCGGCCTTCTATAGAAAACCTAAACTCAGTCCTTTCCTTAAGAAGTAAAGATATAAATAACCTCGAGAAGTTCGAAAAGAAAAAGACATTTACAGCTTTCGGTGACAATTAGTCTACTGTAGTCAAATAAGTAGTTTACTTTTTAGACACATACCTTGGTAAAAGGGCTACTGACTTCACAGGTAGTCTTCTTTCAAAGAAAGAGGGCATCATCCATATGAAAAGAAAGGTCTTGATTCCGAGTTTGGCCCCAGTCCCAATAATTCTATTACCACGCCCTTAGATTCAAGACGGGGACGAAGTCTTTGATTTAGATGCTTTCGTCACTCTTTGTTCTCTGTTTGAGGAAGATTGAGAGTGGAATGAGTCTATTGAGACCTTCCCCTCCTACTGAATCTGATCTTGTAGAGACAACAAAGAAGTCAGAAAAAAAAAATAGATTGAGTTACCGAGGAGCTCAGTCTAGTATCTAGTAGGTTTAGTAGTTTCATTGAATGAAGTCCCAACCCCCAGGTTATCAACACCCATATTTGATCCAAGCGGGAACAGAAAAGAAGCCTTGGTTCGCCCCTAAGACTCTCTTCCTAGTCCTGCCTCTTGCTTTGGGGTATAAAAAAAAGTTGCTGTTGAATTGAATCAGATTCTTATGACTAGATTCAGTATAAGATCATCAGCTACTGATAACTAAGTTGCAGCCGTAGAATAAATTATGATCCTTTCTCCGCTAACAGCTCAATCAGATCCTCAACACATTAACGGATTCAGAAGACTTGAGCTCTAGGTTTAGGTTTGCCCTGCTTTAAAAGATTTAGTAGGCAAGGGATTTAGAGCTAGAAGTTAACTACGGAATCAAGCAAGACGTAACTCCCAACAACAAAGAACCCTGCCCTGACTTCTTCAGATATGGTAGGCCGCGAAGAAAGATCTATCATAGATAGATAGAGAAACAGTGGTAGGCTTATGCTGGCTTTACTTGGGACTTAGTATAATAAAAGTATCCCGACGCCGATCCCGGTCATTTTCTTCCTTCTTCGGATCTGGTAGTAGAAAACATTGGAATCAAGGCAAGGTAACTATGGAAAGTCAGTCGCAGGCCTTACTGAAGATCAAGGGAAGTTATCAGTCTATTATTTAGCCTCTGTGGTAATATTATACGGAGGAAATGCAGTAAGAATCAAACAAGAGTTCTTTATAGTCCCCCGTGGAATATCTTCTTAATCTGCTTTCCGATTATGAGTTGCACTAAGTGCAATAGCCATGTCTGTGATTGACTTAGGAAAACCGGTAACTAAGAAGAGGAAGTTAGGGCTTTCTATTTCAAATGCTCTTTCAGGTCCTTATGTGGAAAAAAAGCCATATGAATAATGAATCGGCCTTATAATGGCCAGCCCAAGATAAGGATATTTCCCTATTTTGCTATTTCCAGATCTTTCCCCGAAACAGATTATTAAATTCAAGTTAGAAAAGACGGGGGCAAAAAGCAAGAAATTCCTATTTCGAACTCTTTTTTTGCATCTAAAAAGGTAGTAAAAAAGGCAGTAAGAACCTAGTCTAGTCAGGTCAGTCTGGTACTTACTAGTCAAGTCTTGTTGTTGCAAGCCAGGTATGAAATGCAATAAGAAGTCTGAAGGCGGGAAACAAGCAAGTTCGTCTTCTCATCCAATTCCTCTATGGGAGAGTGCTGTCTATCGGAGGAGCGAATTCATATATTTATTAACACATCACTCAACGCGTATAAGCCGCCTTAGAATCTTTTCTAATCCTTCTGACTAAAGAAAAGAAAAGTTAGAGCTTGAGCTGCAAGAGCAAGAAGTAGTATTAGATATATATTGAGGTTTGACTACAAGACCGTCCAGTTTAGTTGATGAAAGCATGGGAATAAATTCAACTGGAAAAGCGTCTGATTTGACTATTCCCAAAGAGTTGAGTTCAGTCTTTCTCGGGGATTCTCCAAAACCCATTGAATATTTTCAAATGCCAAATTGGGATCAAACCGGTAACGAAAAACTTTTCTTTTGAAGTAGGATCTTCAAGCCTATTCTCTTATCTCTTATTAGTTCCCTCTACAAACTACCGGTTAATCCATTCCTACGACCTGTGAAGGAGAAGCCGGAAAAAGTCATTCGATTGTTAGGCCTTCATCATCTCTTGTAAGCTAGAGGCAGTCTGCAAGAATCAAGCCACTATAAAGGGGCTTAAAGCAAGGCCTTACGTAAGATGCTTGCTTGGGAGGATTAGCCCTGAGCCCTGGGATTGCCTTAAGATTGAAGTTTTCGTTTTTAGTTAGCGCGGAAAGCTACCTACCTATCTTAAGATAGCTTACTGAAGATATAGCCCAAACAAGAGAAAGAGGGCTGACGCGAAAATCTAATTTTCTTTGTTTTTACAGGTGAACCTGTTTAGACAGAGAAGGTGGGGAAAGAACACAAATCCAAGGCAATTTACCTGATCTGCCTTAGAAAATAAGGATAAAAACAACCGTAACTAAGGAAGCCAGCCCTGCCTGATAGAGAGAAGCCGAGTCAGAGATTCACTCTTTTCTTGCAATCCTTTACTTGGAAGACGAAAAAGTCAGTTTAGTAACTAAGAAAAAAGCAAGAACCAAGGCTGCTTAGGCTAAGTCTCAGTATGAGAAAAACTTCAATATCAAGTAGCAGACTTTGACAAGTTAGCTTATTCTTGATACGTGGGATCTAGTTATAAATGAAGCAACGAAGTAAGAGAGTATGCTTTGTCTTCTTAAAGTTCTTCTTTCGGAATCTTGAATTCTGACTAGAAAGTCAGTCAGTTGAATACATTCTTATCCTTCTGACTTAATGGTCTTTTTTCAGGTCCTAACGCGGACAATCTAACTACTGATAGCAGAGCTAAAGCCATCTCTATGGTAAGAGATTATTTCGTCAAATCCTAATGAAGAAAGAACATCTAATAGAAGCTTCAACTCCTGATGACTAAGACTAAGTAGCAGGAGATTCAGAGTTACAACAGCTTCTGTCAGTCTTTATATTCCGGAAAGAAGTATGAGATTGGTCTTTCTATTACAAGCTGAGAATGAGTTGAAAGAAAGGAAGACTTCAGTCCCCTACTATTTGTATTGTATCTTGTTAATACAATCCAGACCGGAGGTGGAGAATCAAGTAGTAGCATTACGACCGAAGAAGAAAGATAAGAATCCTATCAAATCTTTTAAACAGTCTAACTATTCTTCTTCCTTACCGGTACACCAATAGACTTCTCCTCCCGTCTTGAACCCTCAGTCTGACGAAAGCAAAAGAGGCATTCTTTGATAAAGTTATGGAAGTAAGATGATCCTTTTCAGGACACCTTATAATATATCTAATCCTCCCTTCCAGGTAAGTCTTTGATGTAGCAGCATCAGTCATTGTCTTAAGTTAGAGCACGAGTCAAGATAGCTATTGTTGTCTTTGGAAAGTTTCTGGCTTTCGACTCCGCGGAATACATAATAGAGTAAGATTTCTTTCTCTGTGGGTCCCACTTTTCTTGAACTCCTGAAAGAAGCCGGCCTGAGCTAGCATCCTCGATCTTAGTCTTTGAAATTCCCTGCATCTAGTAGGAAAGTCACCAGTCACGAAGTAAGATGCTTCAGCCGTGTGAGACGAATCTCATAAGAAAGCATTCGTAGGACCGGGATCATTCTCCTACTTCACTCCTAGAGTCCATACTATCAGGCAAAGTTATTGGTTCATTTCTTTTCAAAAACTTTGTGTTCAAGCTCGTAAGAGAACAGGAAGTATAAAGCAATAGAGTTCAAAACATAGGCAGAAAGGTAGCTAGGTCAGGAAGGAAGACTCAATTATGATTGATTCTTATCCCGGATAATCAACTCCTTCTGAGTCAAAACCTGATATTCCGAATGGGATTGACTTTGTATCAGTCTCGTGAAAGCAATTGAATAAATAATCTCTTCAAAAAGCCGTAAGGGAGTAAAACAACCGGGACTAATAAGAAAGAAAAGAACCTTTGGTTCAGCCTTATACCTCTGAATCTCTTCCCCAAATGCATTGGATTCCATGCCAATTCTCCACTCAGTCTATATCCCTTTCGGTGAAAGATAGTAAGGAAATTAGAATTAGGAATCAGATTCTCTCAGATCTGGTAGGCAAGGCCTGTAAGTCAGAAAGAACAACGAACTCAGAAATAGCTGCTAGAAAATACCTTTTCACCCTAGTCCCTGATCTGGGATAAGAAATATGAGAATCAGGAAGAATCAATGCCTATCTGCTTTCCCCATATAGCTTCTGTGTAGGCAATCAAAATTGGATTGAGAAAGCAAAAAGAGAGAAAGAAAAGAAAGATCGGAAATTACTAGTGTGCAGCTTTATAGCCCTTGAAGTCAGAAAGATTCAATGCCAAATCCTAATTTCGCTGAGCATCCTATATTCCTTCAGCCTAAGAAGGTAGGGAGAGTTCATAAGAAAGAGTTTGCTTACGGCAGCCTAACATTCAGTTTCAAGCCCGACAGCATTAATCTTCTAGCTCTTATGCCTTTGTAGGAATGCCTGTCAGTCTTCACTCAACTCTTAAGGCTACTACTGCTTCTTCTATTCCTCGTTGGCCTGCAGAAGTTTTAGGGATAATATTCTATGTTATATGTATGAGTGGGAAAGACCTGGACCAAGAGGCACCACTACCAGGAAAGCCGGCTTTTCCATTATCAACGAATGTGCCCTTCCCTTTCCTGTTACCTTAATAAGTTGAACAAGACTTCCTTTAAGAAGAATAAACCTCTTTCGTTTAGGTGTAAATACTATGTTCCCTTCCATGTTGTACTCTTCCCTACGTTCATGCCAGAAATAGCCAGCTTGATTGAAAGCCCCAAACTACTACTCAGTTAATGGATCTAACCTTTTATCCGTCTAAGTAACCTTCCCTTTCAGGGATTCGTCAAGCTCATAAACTCAATTAGATGAAGTCTCGTTCGTAAATAAGGAGAAAAAGTCTCTTTCCTTCGGAACCTTGCTTTGGTTCGTAACACCATCAATCAAGTAAACCCGCATGGGACATCAACAAAGGAACTAGCCCGCCTGTTCGCCAGCAGAAATTTCGATCGCCATGGGAATCACCTGGTCAGTCACTCTTTCATGCCCTAAATCCCCTACTGCCTATCCTTAAACTATTCCATAGCCTCTATGAGAACACTACCTAGCCCATGGTATGGTCCCCGGAGTGCTCAAAGTTGAGAACGAGTGGTCCCTTCGTTTACGCATGCTGGATACTATAGTAATAGTAAATAGTAGATCTATAATCAAACTGAGAAGACTTTATTTGGCTGCACATGAAGGTTCTCAAAGACCTTCTTTTTCCTTTGACCCCTTCCCCCTTAAAAACTTGTGACCGTGAAAGTTGTTATAGCCCCCAACCACTACTTTACTATTGGTTTTTAGGTGAATTGTTCTTTCTTAGCTGAGGATTAAGGTTATTATAGACAATAAAAAAGGGAAGGGCTATTGAGTGGGGGAAAGCCATTCTTTGTAATTGGAACCTATTGTAGCTGACGATGGCGAGTGCTTATTCTGTTGCTTTAATTGGTGCCTACCTTTATTGATTGGCAGGCTTTCTTTAAACGAAGGGCTTGACCCAGAGAGAACGAGCTTAAGACTAGACTGCGGGAAATGGCGATTGAGACTCCAACTTCAGTAAATTCATGTGCTGCCAAGACTCATGACGTAGGTAAGTTCGAGCTTGCTTTATCCGTAGGTCTCTCGTCATCGGTAAGCTATGGTTTAGGAGTAGGCATCGGCAACAGGAGCAGATGTATAAGCTGGGGTGGAACGTTTTTTCAACCCTTATCTTATAGTCGAGGAAGAGTAACTGAACCAAGTCTGCATTGCGTAAGCAGAAGAGGTAATTACCTATTGTGCATTCTTATTTATGCTTTCCGGCCTTTGCCGCTGTGCCAGCCGATGTTGCTTGAGCCGATTGTGCGGATCCTGCTCCGATTCCACTATGGTGGTGGGCTTTCTAGCGGACTGACTGACTTTTTCGGAGAACGATGAGGGAAGCCTACAGCGACGAGAGTTAAGAGAGAGATAGGGCAAATAACACAGGAAAGAGACAATACCGGTAATCCCTCATCTGAAATGAGCTAGAGGTCATAAACCTATTACCTTCTGTCTTTTAGGGAATATAATTACATTCCATAGTAAGGTACGAAACTACGCTATTCAAAGCTGGATATCGAGAAAGATAAAGAATATGTTATTCTCTAACAGACGATTTTCGGCATATCGTGACTTCTTTATTATTGGCCTTTGTCCGTCCGGAAATGAATCGTATAGCATCAGGTTTCATAGTGAAATTAAAGGGAATATGACAAGATATATAGTTTGAACCGAGGAAGGTTGGCATTGGCATGAGATGCTCATCGAGCTTCCTTATAGTGTTTTTTCAAATTGGGAATGAAACTGTAGGACAACTACAGCTTCTATGAAAGGAACATTGTTTTGGGGCATAGTCGTCCGTAAGCTCTTCTTTTCTACTCTTGCTTGGACGGAAAACTTTACCCTTTTTTGAATCCTAGGTTTGTAAATTTCTTTACTGCCTCGCCCCCGATGTGGACAACTCCCCTGTTTATACAAAAAATGAGGTTTCCCCAGAAGCCACCTTAACGCTACTTCATACAAAATACAAAAATGACGCGTTTTATTAAGCTTTTGTCATGTCACACATGGGAAGGAAAAGTGACTTATCCTGAATACAACAAAAGTCACATTGAAATTCCGGGAAAATTGAGTTTAGGCTCGTTCGTTCAGCTGAGCGAGTAAGGTTAGCTTTAGACGAAATTCCTTGTCTGATGTTTAACTAAAAATAGGTAGGCTGGAGAAATGCTTGAAGTCTCTAGTTAACGCAGCAAGCGGTCCTGTGATGATGCCTGCCAGAAGAATCATGGGATTGGTTAAAGTAAGCTTTCTTTATTTATTATTTGATTGGTTTTCCGACTGGAAACGTCTCGCTTTCTTTCTGAATCTGCTTTCGATATTGACATAGTTGAGTCTCGACTTGAGCGCGACTCCTGCTCTCAGTCCTGTAAGCGAACTTCTCCAACTAAATAAAAGAGCAGTAGCTTGAGCACTTTATACAAAAAGAAGCACTTTGCTAAAGCAAAAGATGACACAGGAGAATCCGCTGGATAAAAATAGTGGCTGAACAAAAAAAAAGCCGAGACTAGAATAGAGAATGGTGGAAAGGTTACCGTTTTGGAATTCAAAAAGTTGGAGTTTATTTATTCGACCTGCTTTCTATTAAGTAGAAAGAAAAGAGGTTCCTAGTTCAAACTGAGATCTTCAAGCACCCTTCTTTTTTTTTATTTCGGCCTGAACAGGCGTTGAATATGCTGCTCACAACTTTGCTCGTGTCCACTATACATACACAATAGGCAAGGCCAGTCCAGTTGTCAAGTCAGTAGTACCAGACCCCCTTGAAAGCCAGCTCTTCGACCATGCTATGAGACGGGAAAGACCCTGACCTTTAGTCCCATACCCTCCCTTAGCCTTTCGTTTTCTGCCTCCAAACAAAAGCAGGATACGAGGCAAAAGACTATGGATCGAACTTCTTTCTTAAAAAAAGAGGGAACCGCTACTGCAGCCAATCCATTTCAAGGTGAAGGCAATGCGTCATGCAGATGCAGACCGATTGGGTTCTCCCCTTTGCGTTGGGGTGATGTTCCCAGGTTTTTCGCGAATGTGAGGTTCAAGTACTGCCATCAAAAGTTGGTCGAGTGAGCTGAAGCTTCTCTGCTTCGAGTAGAACTAAGAGAGATCAACGTCATGATAATTGGCAAGATCACACATAGTGACGGTGATAGCTTTCCTCTTACCTACGAAGCGTCTGGTAAGGACGAGACGTAGACCTTGAATACAAGGCAAGGCTTACCTCTTGCATTCAGGCTTTTGTAGGTGAGAACAATGTACACTAAATCGCCCGAAAGCAAGGCCAGAGTGAGGTTGAACTGATTTTAGGGGTTCCAGGCTCCAAGCTTAAGAGCCGAATTAGCTTAGCCATTGGGATTGGGGTACAGACTTCACTGATTTAGATTCGTAATTAGCTGCAATAAATGCAATAAAAGAATACGCTCTTTCGACTTCAAAGTGAACGACTCCGATCTGCAGATGTTTGAGGGGTGCTAGCTAAGTTAATTAACTAAAAGGCATCGGTTGACTCTCTTTCTAAGAGCGGAGCAGGGGAAGATGAACAATGATGCTATAGCTGCTCACCTTTCCGCTATCTGCCTTGTTGTGATAGGGGTACTGGCTTTTCATTCCCACCAAGGAATGTGAATTTACTTATCGTTGGGTTGACTGCCTTACCTTCTATTCTTGAAAGGGCGTTAGCCCTTTCCTAAAAGAATATCCTTTAAAGTCAAAGGGCATGTATCCACTTTCAAGTAAAGAAAGAGGGCTACTTCACCACCCGCTACTAATAATCGAAAGGGTTCACATCGAGAAAAGTCTATAATGACGGAACGTTTACGCCGGAGGTCTTTGTCTCCATGGAACGAGTATTCACTACCGCTTACAGCGCCTTCATTCACTCGTGAAGCTACTTCGGAACTCTTTCGCGGACACGTGGAGTCGAACGTCTCTCTACAATGTACCGTAGGTAGACTGATTATTACTGATTATTGTAGGTGCTTGAGTGGTTTAGAGACAGTTCTGTTGCTACCAATTTCTTTGTTTGTAGTCTAATAGATCTACATGTTCTAGCGGATCTAAAGTAGGTTTGTGTTCCGCAACAGAAAGAGGTTTTGTTCTGCCGAGAATATTGACAAGGGGGAAGCAAAGAAAGGCATACGAGTGCGCCTCTCGTAGACGAGTACCGACTCAGTCCGCTCCTACTGAAAAGAGTCTCAGCTGGTCGTAGTGAGCATCCCGGGACGGACAAACGGGAACTCTTCCCCTTGGGTTTGGTTAACGCTGGGCACTCATAAGGCTTCCCTTGCACAAGTTCAGCCACACCTCTTCGTCTTCTGATTCTGAGGTCGAATCATACTCGACCCCAGCTATTTCGTTACTTGGATCCTTGTAGTAAGTGCCCTTGGATGAAGTCCTTCACCCTGATAGAAGAGACCTAAGTTTTCTGCTACTTACCTAACTAACCCTTCAAAAGCAACAAAGATTACGCTCGTTCCCTATGCTATGGTCGAGCACTTCGTTCATGAGTTGCTATCGCTTTAGCTGTTCTAACTATAACTTAAGCTATCTTTTCGAGTTCAAACTGCGACGAGCTTTTAGGGCAAAGTAGAAAGAGCTTATTTATTCGTCGATAACAAGCCTTTATTCAATCAAAAAGGAATAGAACCGGAAGCTTTGATGGTAGTAAAGTCAGTCCATCTGCACTATAAAGACAGACAGATTCTCTCTATTCTTCGTATCGCCGCTTTATATAAGCTCCATAGAAGCAATGCTTCACAGATGGATAGAGGGATACTAATACTATAAGAGGACCTACTCCTTCTATTCTCTTTCCCATCAAGCTATGCATGCTTACCTGAAAGTCCTTCTTGAAAGGAATTTAGTCAGCCTCTATTCCATGAATCAATAAAGCAAACTCAAAGTCTGGCTGTGCGAGAGGCCAATATGACTATCTATATCTTTTTTTCGCCTTGGAACATCACTTTGATATAAAAGATTTGACCATCTCTCTTTTGAACAACTGCTCAGGCAGGAACCAAAAAACCCAGCAGTTGAGTACCGATAAGAGGCTATCCGGGCGAAGGTCTTCTTTCGACGCATTCTGAACCTGAAGACTGAATGCCCGGTATGACATCCAGTGGAAGAGAAGCTCAGGGACGGATTGAACAGCTGCTGTTAGGGAAGCGTCGGATCTCTATCATTGGTTCATCAGAAGCCATCAAGCACGAAAGCAAAAGCAGCAAGGAGTGTGCTCGTGAGTCCCAAGCGAAGGAAGAAAAGAAGGACATGAGAGGCATAGAGAGTCCTCAAGGACAAGACACGACTCAGACCCCGGCAATTTGATCTTCATTGGCCTTGCTGTCCGCAGATCGGTTACTCTCCTTTGAAGGTGAAGCCCGTTTGAAGGCAAGTCATGGTATCCGGGATCGGACATCGAAAGGGAAGGCGAGGTTGAAAAGTATATTAGGGAAGCGGCCCCATACTGGTAGTGGTATTCCCCGATCTCATGGATGAAGGCTAACGTTTTCTATTGGAATAGAGGGTTACGAAGGAACAATTCCACTTTTCACTTTGCCATCTAGAGAGAGTTTGCCGTGAGTTAGGATACGGAGTTGGAAGAGAATGCCAGTATATCAGTTCATCTTCATAAAAGGCCAAGGGCAAAGAGAAGCTCAATCGAAAAGAAAAAGACTTCTGCTATTGATTGATTGAGTCGGTCGAGATCAAAGAAGTAAGGGATTTGTCCCCGGGAAAAGCGGATTCACCTATCTTTTCTACGATATTGATTGAAGTTGCCAGAAAAGGCGAACTTGAAAGAGCTTTCTTTTGACCAGACTTGATTGTGCGAAAGCGGTTCCCCTGATTCAGCTTTGACTAGCCAGCCGCATTCGTTAGCGAAAACAAGGACTCTACTACTCTAGATAAAGATAAAGGCAGGGGGATGGTGAACAGCATTGATGAGATTTTTTCCGGATACGTAATCTACTTGAATTTCCCAACAAAAAGATCTATTTCTTATGACACAAGCAATAACGAAGGCAGGAGTGAACACTATGACTGGGAGGGAGGCTCGATTTTGCAAGGGAAAGGACTTGTTCATTCGGACTCTCTTCCTTATTAAGATAAGAACCTTTAGATCTTTCAATCTCAAAATGAAAATGTAAGTAAGGCCGAGCATAGAAGTATAGGGCAGACAGAGGGTCTCATCGCTTTACTCTTTGCCGCTTCCACTCAACCAGTTCATTGGCTAGGTATTCGACTCGATTGAGCTAGACGACCGACTAGTTCATCTCGAGTTTATTGTAAGGGTATGGACATAGGACAAGACATGGTGAGCACTTTTTCTAAGGAAAATATCTATGAAAAGACGGTTGTATTCTATACTGTTAACCACTTAAACTCAAAACCTAAGCAGTTGAGACAGAGATAAACAACCAACCCTAGCATCCTTTTCAGTTTAGTAAGTTCCTAATCTCTCGACGAAGGAATCTCTGTCCTACTGCTATTCCTAGTTCCACTGTGCCCTACTCCTACTAATTCCACTGCGCGCGTCGGTCTTTCCAACTCCAACCTAACTTATTCATGAGGCTTGAAGTAGATAAGATCTTCATCGACCACCGACTTACATATCCTTGGGGCAGCGATTTTTCTCAGAAATGAGTCCCACGTATGTAATATTCCAACACTGTAATATTACAGACACTGACCAATAAACCTTCCCATATATATTGGCTAAAATAAAGACCAGGGAAAGGCGAAGACAAAAGCATGGAAAGGTATCCAGAAAGCACAGTAAGAGCTATGAGATAGGCTCACTCTCCCCTAATACCCGCTGCTAAGGATTGAAAGTAGCACAATCGGCTATAGGGCAGAACTCCATATCTACGAATAGCCGCGGGCAAGCACCTTTAAGAAGCAAGTAGCTAGCTTAAACCTTACTTAACAGCAAGGCGCGAAAGTTTTCGCCTATAGCTTCTACTTCTACTTAGCAGCCCAAATACAGTACCCCTTTAACAAACAAAGACGCTTCCGCTAGTACATTCGTAAGTAAACCACCTTCTCATGTCTCCAGACCTTCTATTAACGGGGCTTTTGAACTATAGCTTTTAGCCCATTGGTTGAGCTTTGCTCTATGCTGGCTTAACTCTTCCTATGCCTTTTCGAACAGGAAAGCAAGAGGAGCAAATCAAGCCTTAGCCCAATCCAAAAGTTGCCCGCTTGCTTTCGCACCTCGCTTCCGCATCTACTTAGTTAGCATCCTAAATCAGCCTACCCCTGCTTGTTGAGGCTAGTACACAAGCTACTAAAGCTAGTAAGCTAGTATAAACGCATTTGCCCGATTGCTTTAAGAGAAGCTTGACCTCCTTTCCTGTCCAAAACTATGGAACTCATCTTCAAAGTAGATTTTCGTTATCATAACGTAAACTCTGAGAATAGGGGTATAAAAGTTAACCACAACGAATCGATCCATGACCGCTAAACAAAAGAAGTCCTTTACTAAGTAAGCTAGGCAACCGTCTTTACCCGCCTCAACCGATCTTAGCTCGGACATGCCAACAGCGAATACTTACTCCTTGACCTGGGACAGCTAATCAAAACGACGAAGATTAGTAGATGAATTCCCTGGTTACTTTCTTTACAAAGCCCCGCATGAGCAAGCCAAGCTACTCACTAAGACTGCCCAAGCTACTCATGCCAAGCAGCTAACTTCGAGACAATGAGAAATGTTCAGAGTCATGAGAGATCACCATTGCTGGCAAAAGAAAGGCCGAAAGAAAGTTCGATGGGGAGCCCTGTTCTCTAACCATCCAATTGGTCATAGTCTGCCAATAGGGCTAAATAAAAAGCACAAACGGATTTTCTGCCAAAGTCCTTCATTAAGTTACATAGTTGTTTTGACATTAGGACTCTCTTTAGGCAGTCCCGTGAAAGCCTCAAGGGGAGTGATTTTTCTTTCATAAGAAAGCCCCTTTATTAGTAAGGCGGCCCAGTCAAATTGAGTACCTTCACCCTCTTTGTCACTTAAAAGGTTATAATAGGTATACTGTTAGCTTTGAGCTCTTTTTTTTATAGAAGAAGCAGCTAGTTCATCGGCATCTGTTGTCGTTGAATGAATAAGCGATCTTATTGCTCTTGTTGGCAGTTAGTTCGATTCAGCAGTGACGAAAGGATATAGTATTCTAATGATCCCGGCTGCTTAACGAAATGCTCTTTCGACATAGAAATCGAGTAGGCTGGGATGACATATAGTGAAGTTCGAAAGTTAGAATAGTTGGGGACCTACGGGGGATCTATTAGGAAAGAAAAGCCCTATAATTTCTTCTTCTACTTTAGCTGCGAACTTACTAAAGAATCATCTCTTTCGGACGCAGTTCCATCCTTCTTTTCTTTTGATAGAGGCTTAGTATCCCAGAGCTGCCCAGCTACAAAGAAAGGATATCTGTGACCATTTTCTCTGTACGAATGGTACAGTACAATAAAGATGTTTTTTTTGTCGCCAGTGCAAGACTAGACTAGACGCGAACGAGCAGTCGAATAGGGAAGAAACTATCTCAAAAACAAAACAAGAGCAACGGCCACCTGTCAGTAACCTTAGTCAGGTCATAAGAGTAGCACTGCCCAAACCTTTAGCCCTTACTGGTTTTTCCGGATAACTCAAAAACAAAATTTCCTCTTTCAGATTGGGGTCTTCCATTTTCAGGGATCGAGGTATCTATCTCTGGTCTGGAGCCGCTATTTCCTGTTTTTTCTCCCGAGGGTGACGTTAGACTTTCAGGAGCTTGAATTTGGTTCCATCTCCTTTTCTTTGCCTTACTGTCATGAAGTTCCATCCACTTTTTCTATAACCGCTTCCTTATCCCTCGGAAGAAGGAGAAGCATTCGGGCCTCTAAAGCAAGAAAAAAGGAGAAAGTAGGATACCAGGGGCAAGGAACGGCCACAGTAAGGCCCTCCTAACGTGGCTCAAGCCTTAGGCAGGTCTATTGATCGCTTAGTGGTTTATTTACGCCTAAAGTTGTGGGTTGGGCCACGCAAATCAACTAAACAGCGCGGCATAAAACCCAAGCCCAAGGAATCATACTCACTTGGCTGTATTCAAGCACGAGACTGATCTGAGGGCTTATGAGAGATCAAGAGGAGGGAGAAGTCACGGGAAATCCGTATGTATAAACGAGTGCTCCACCCTTTTAATGGATTCATTGTAAATTCTTCACACAAGTGCTAAACAATCCAATTCTACTAGAAAGAAGGTCTAGACGCTAGATCTTGTATTGAATCAGTAGTGAGGAAGAAGGTCAAAGATCAACTAGTGGGTCAAAGGATCATGGCCGATCTCAAGTGTGATCCCAAGACTCATAAAATTAAGGGAGTGTAAAGAACCTATAATCAAAGTCCCCTATCCTAAGCAAAGCCAGCGCCAATAGGGAAAAAGGACCTGACAAAGCTAAAGCGGTAAGGAATCCTAATCCCTCAGCTCTTATCTTATAGTCTTCAAAGTGACATGGTCTATGATATACTGGATTAAAATCAAGTTACTGGACTCGGTTTTTTGAGTCAATCCAGAAAAAGGCACAAAGAGGGTGATCCCAGCAAAGATGATGGCCAAGCCCTTCCCCTTAAGTGATTGACCAATAACGCTAAATGGGACTAGATCATCCCAAGGAGCCTACTGATTCAGCCGGCTCACAAGACAATCATCCGTAAAAGACTTGTCCCATCCACTGATCTTTCTTGGAGGCATTCCTGAGAGCAAAGAAAGTCTTCCGTTTATTCGGGGGCTGTTGAAAAGGCCTCGACTCACCATGCGCGTACTTGAATTGAATGAGTCTTTCATTCGTTTAGTAATGATGAAAAGCAAAGATTGGCTTACCACTCTGGTGTACTGAATCTTAGAATTACCGAAGATAAAAAGACTACCTTTCGATTGAAAGAGAGGGTGGGAGTCAACCAGGTGAGCATTAGCGAACTTTGGGAGTAGATCGGAGATTGTCTAAATGGGTAATAAGGAATTGGCAGGATCATATAAAAGAGAAAGATCTGCTTCTTCTCTCTTTTCCTTACTTCCTTCTGGACTACCACCGAAGGAAAACAAGTCATGAATGGAATGGATCTGCTCTTTATGCCTTTCCAATCACAAAGGCTAGTATGGGAAGATCCTAAATGAATCTTGACAACAGCCTACAACCTTATTCCTTCCCAGTTTGAAAGTCTGACTTGAAGAGGAAGTTACGAGAGCCAAGGTTAAGGTCAGATCCTTTCTTTGAAGCTTATGAGAATGCCGTAAAGTGATCACACCGATTCGCCACGTGAAAGCTTTCAAGCCAAAGGAAGGTTAGACAGAGAGGAGAGGTCTTCCTTATAACGTTGTCCCACAGGGTTTATCCTTATCCCGCTCTCAATAGAAGGCTTAGCTTGAAGCATGGCTTGCCCCTTCGAAAAGGATAGATATAATTGATAAAGCCTCTCGACCTCTTCCTGTACTATAAAAAGCCTTGTGATCCTTTCGAAAGGCGAAGGACTGGTCCAAAAAATGGCTGCGCTCGGACATGGGCGCAAGGGCCATTAAGAAAATCCTCTTTTTCTGGACGAACCGCCAAATAACGATTTGGTAATTCAGGGACTGAGAAGGTGTGTAAGAACCTCGTTTTCTCCTTCTCTCAATGCTTAGAAGACTCCATTTGAATCCTTTGCTTTGACTAATCGTTTTAGCTGAGCACTAGGCCCCCTCGATTTCTCATGTTCATGAAGGCACGTCGCTTATTTTTTTCCCCTTTGAGATGCGTACCGCTAGTTGTTCAAATCCGTTCTTCCTGCTTCTTCTCAATGCAGGCATTCGCTTAGCACTATTCTGACTATAGGTGTTAGGTTAGGACTTCTTATAGCAAAGAGAAATCGAGATGTGAGATAAAGAATACCTTTTTAAGGGCGACAAAGAAGGTCTTTCTCAAGCTAAGTACGTTCAGTTCAATCCATGGTTGGAATGACTGATCAATGGTACTCTGATTCCACTACCGGCTGACTGGGTTGACCCCAGGTAGCTAAGATCTAGGTTATACAGTGTGAGATGCTTCGGTTGGTGTAGTGTGTTAGGGATAGCTGAACGGAGAAAGTTCGATCTCTTCCCGGTTCCCAAAGCATTAAAGACAAGGAGTGGACCTACCTAGACCTGGAATAGTCTCAGATAAGGGTCTACTACAGCTGAGACTGAAAAGATGAATTCAAAACAGACACGAGTGGGACCGCCTTAGCTAATTGTGAGACCCGTGATCTACGACCACCCTGATGGCATTACCTCACCAATATAAGGCAGTTTCCAATTTCGAAAAGACTACACTCTAAGCTAAGTCTAACAACTACCTTTCTACTTTTGTCCAATAACAAAGAAGGGGGGTGCTCTTTCTTAAAAGCACCTAGCGTTTGCAGTCTCCCTCTATAGTGAAACAGTTCCTCTTCGGTCGTCAGGCTATTTTTGGTCAAAGCGTGAAGTTAGTCTCTTAAAGCTTAAACGCTTGTCTATCTTATCATTCCTCCTTCTCTTTGCTTAAGCAAGCAGCGGACTTTCTTCCATCGAGAATATAGGGGATTCAAACTAGGAGAAAGGGCTTCGCAAGTCTTGAGGTCAAGATTACCTTCAGTTCCGTGCTCAGTATCCAATTGATACGGTCTATCACTACTCTAATGCAATTCACTTTTTAGTGAAGGAATTCTTTTGCTAGTGAAGGCTTGCGTCACATAGGAGGAAAGGCCGAGAGTGGCAGACTCGTTTAGTTCTTTCAACGTTGTTTTCAGGAAGCTAGGCAGGAAGCCATCTCCAAAGGCTTTTTCCCTTGTCTTTAAGTAGTCCTTAAAATGAAAATAAGTGAGCCCATAGGCTTAAATAAATGGACGTATCTCACAAAAGAGTCTGACTCCATCTCCCATCGATCGTGAAGACCGAAGTTTTCCTTCAGCGATCACGTCATGCACCTTAAAGAAATGCCCCTTGAGCTGGTTTTGGCACAGAAAATACAAATAGTTCTTTGGTCTACAAGATTGAAGAATTTCCTAGGGGAAATCGACCTTTGTGCCTAATGGCTTCAACTACTAAGCCCTCACTTTTTTAAGAAAGGTAAACTAGAATATATTAATTGAAAAGCCTTCATGAAAGAGTCATTTATCTTATTATCTTTGTAAACTCCCACTACCGAAACGAAAATTGGAATGGATTTCAAAAGAATGGATCCTTTGAGTGACTCCAAAAGGCTTGTCATAGATGAGAAGTCGTAGAGTAAACTACTAACTGATGACCAGGGAACTAGTCTGTCCACTTTTTCCGCTCCTGCTTTCTCTAAGGCCTTAAAGGTAGTTTCAAGCTAGTAAAATAAAATAATGCTTATTAAGTCTAGTAGGCTTAGAAAGAACTCTCCATTCCTCTTTCTACTTTATAGCAGTAGGCTCTGCAAGCCTATTTCCCCGTCCCAGCTTCCTCTGAGAATGAAAGTAAGGCAACAAGAAGTAAGGCTTAGAATAAATTCCTGGATGCATGCAGGTCATTCTATTGAAATGTCCCCGGCTAAGATAGATTCTTTGAGTGAGACTGAAAAAAGAGTGATAGAATGTGTTCAATGAAAGTCAGTCCTCTCTATTAGGGTTGAAATTAGCGGTTACAGAATCTCCTTTGGGCACTTAACTACTATAGATATAAGATATAGAAGAAGAAGAAAGAGAGGAATTACTGCTTTTAGACTAAAGTAAAGAAGTCGTTTGATGTCTAATACCAGCCCGTCCTGTGATGATTGCCGAACCAGCTTCCTGAGAAGCACAGGACTGAACTTATTTGATAGCAGCCCTAGACAGATAGGACCCGAGATCAGTCATTCGAAATAGTAAGACTCGCCCTTAATTATGATTGAGAAGGAGGCATGAATTCTAGCTGACTCTTTCTCTGTTTACACGCCCAGGTCCACTGGCTAGTAGGTAAACAGCCTAGAATGAATATTAATTGGTGCAGCGGAAAGCAAAGTCTCATTATTTTTCCTTCAGAATCTTTGAGCATTATGAGTTTGCATGACTTAGACGTAAGGATTGAAGATCATATGCTTACACTATATCCCTCAATCTCCCAAAAAAGAGGGTCTTTCCTGGCGACCTTACCTACACTTGGTAATTGAGGAGTCAAATCATTCTTTTTCTCTGATGCCTTAATCCTTTTAGTGTATCGGCATTTCGGTTGTAGCAGTTGTAGCTCTTCCTCTTGTAGCTTGAGTGCTTGTTGTTTAACGTCTTTCGATTCAAAAGCAATCCTGGGCTAAACCAGCTAGTGTACCTCCTGACTGTCCGCTGCATTCGAAATGAAATGGTAAGAATAGCAGTTCCGTTTTCGTCCCTGCGGGATTGTCCTTTCCTTATTACTTATTAGAAAGTTGTTAGGAAGCCAAGTACGTTCTCGGGGCATCTAAGACAATCAAAACAACCGCCCTAATGGGTTTTTTTTCACCCATGGGCAGCTATAAAAGGCCAATCAACCCGAAAGGGAGGCCGAGAAAGAGGGTCGAGCACAAACCGTAGGTCAACAGTGGATGGACGACAACCAACCAGAACGGATGATCGATTAAGATTGTTTAGAACCTTCGGGGAGTTCTCCGCACAAAGGAAAGATATTAAACACTACCTAAGCTAACCGCTTAGCTCCTGGAATCACCAAAGCGGGAAGGTACGTAGCTACCCTGGTTGGGAGAGTTGCGGATCGAGGAAGACACCAATCCCCTTCCTTCTCCTTCGAAGAAAGAAGTAGTTACTTCTTTTACCACTTCCGGGTCTGACTCTAAATAGTTCAGCTACTCAGCCTCAAATACTTTATTTAGGCCCAGAATTTCGCTCAATAAAGACAATCAAACAAAAGACCACGCCCCTAATGGTGAGACACATGAGGGTCCATAAACCCCAAAAAAAAGGCACCAAAAACGCCTCCACCTGGACAGGGATATTCATTATATATAGAAGGCATCGCCCTGCTGAGCTAAATCATTTCCCTAGCGCGCTTCTGTTTTTCAGCAGGCTTCTTCAAATATCCCATAAAGTAGGGGTTCTAACTAGTTGTAGCTAGCTAGCGCGCTAGCGTTTTCCCTTACTAGTAAAGGGGCTGCTAGTTGTAGCTATAAGTGTACTAGTGAATAGGAAAAGCGGATTGAGATTACTAAGGAAGAGAAGGACAATCAGGAGAATGGATCCTGATCGCAGAGGTAGTTTAACTCAGCGCAACAGCCCAGGATAGGACAAAATCAACATTATGGCTAGGAGGACAGCACCCAATTACTATGTTTTTTTCGAAACCCCCCATAGACTAATGAACAAATTAAACATGAAACGTGTCTTTATCAATAGGTGGACCACACCCTAAGCTAAAAGTGCTTGGTTGCTTGGTCACGCTCGTTAACTTTCGGTTTGAAAATAGGGATGGACAGCTCGAAGAAAGCGCCACATGCGGAATTTGATTTGGAAATCCTTTCCACGGAAGCCATAAAAGTAGATTAGATAGGAAATGCAGGCCTCATCCGCGGCGATGTCTGCCCCTAAGGTCTCACTCCATAGATATCTCCCAATCAACGATCTTCTTTTCCCATGCCCCGTTCTTTCACTCCGATGGAATGATAAAGCGGTGGGTGTAATAACTCCTCTCTTAGGCTAGGCGGACGACGGGAGGGACGATTTGTAAATGATTGGTCTCATGAACCCCTGTCTATACTTCGGATGTCCATAGTGCCGACGATTTTGATTGCGGCGATGGGGGAAATGGCTTGTCCTCAGCACCATAAACGAGAACAAAGGAAAGCGATGATAGCGAAAAACTTCCATCCGGAAGAAGAAAGGACGCTCCTTTTACCGATTGCTCTTAAGCAAAGAAGGGATCGGCCTCGCAATCCGTAAGCTCTCTCTATTAGAGGAGGTGGGGCGAAGGTAGTGAACTAGACAAGGGCATGATCAAGGTCCCAGGTCACTCCCGTTCAAGAATAGGAAAGAGAATTTGAAAAACAAGCTTTCGCGCAGCTCAAACTCCAGAATCGATTTTACCGAGGCAGAGAGAGACCCGAAGCAATAGCTGCCCACCATCCCCTTTCTTCATTCATCTTTTTTTTTTCTGATCAAAAGCCTTATTCAAATAAAGGGGGATATGGTCTGGAAAAGATAGTGTACTTTTCACTATATCTAAATCTAAAGACAGCATTTATGACAAGATAGCCATAGTCTTTGGCAACCACCGCTGGAGGATCCCATGAATCTCCAATTGGAGATTGGCAGACTGAATCACATAGAAGGAAAAAATGGGTCAGCTACCTTCCTCGAAAATCTTCTTCCCATAACATAACCAAAGAATTGAAAAAAGCCTTCATAGGCCATTCTAATTGGTCTACTTATGCAAGAAAGACCAGAAAGAAGTCACCGGTGCTGCCGGTAGTACCTATCTTAGAAAAGGGGTAATCCTCAGATAGAAAAGAAGGATTTCTCCATCCGTCGATAAGAGTGAATATTCGGATAAAAAATAGGACACAGGCATGATAGAAAAGAGAAAGGGAGGAGATTCTCTTTCTAAACTAAACCAGCAAGAGCAAGGCGGGTGAGCCAGTGGGAACGAGAGAGGACGACCGAGGCTAACAAGAGAGTGGAACCAGAGATTCCGCGGAAGCAGAGGTACACTCTGATCATGCGTCGGTCAGCTCGGGAGGTTTGCTAGAACAGTTCGATACGATAATGGAGGACCGGGGCCAAAGACCCTGCCTGTGGGTAGCCCGCCCTGCGGTGGGACCAAATCATCGTCCCGTGTGTCCGAGAGGTCGCTAAGAGGCTCATGGAGAGTTTGAAAAAGAGCAACGCCTGTCTTCGCGGGTCATTCTCGAATGGTTAACCTGATCCACTTAGAAATCAATGATCTGGGAGGAGAAGGAATAGACCGTCGGACTTAAGGAAAGAGCCCTAGGTCTGACTCCTTCTCCATAAGGGATTACCTTTCGGTGCTCCCTCCCTTCCATCTCAGCGCCCAGCTGCCGGCAACCACACACAGCCCCCTCTTGCCTTTTATGATAAGACTAGTTCTCGCCGACGGGGCGGTCGTTCATCATACGAAGCTTCTAAACTTGTCTCTTGCCGCTCATTCAGTATCAGTATCTGACGTTGGGACGTTCTTTGGCGGAGGTCACCCAAACATAGATTAGGATGCTTTGCAAGAGTGCCTTGCTCCGGATTTCCAACAACACCACTTGCCTCTGCCTCCGTTGCCTACGACAGTAGAGGCAATACAATTTCGGCTTCAAGTCGAAAATTGAGGCCGTCCTCAAAATGTACAGCGTCCCCTGGCCGAGGCTGAACAACTGGTTCAGCTGAAAACTGAAATAATTGAGGCCATGGACAAACTGGATCCGCTTTTGGATCAAAAAGAAAAATAAAGATTTACTAGTTAGAAACTAGAAAATGAGTTTCTGGGGCAAGTACGTTCTCTTAGTTTTAAGCCACATCACTTTATGGCCTTTCCCGATGAAAGGATAGGGGGATGCTAGTACTTGGTGAATTTCGTTTTGATTTGACTCTGGCGCCACCTATGACCTATAGTGGATGACCAGCCCTGTAGTAGACAAAGAAGTTCAGCTGCCAGAGTAGAGTGGATCATACCCCGTACCCGTATTTACCTGCGAAAAAATGGGAGAGTTTTTCAGCGAAAAGTAGCTTTCAAATCCGGGACTCGGGCGGACCGGACAAGAATATGAGGAAAGTGGGATTTCGAAGTGAGAAGGTTAAGGAAGCTTTCCTTTGGAATATCAGCCTGTTTTTCCTTTCTTTGGAAAGGTAAACTATAGTGACCGTGAGGGAAAGGTGAAAAGAACCTGCATCTACAAGAAGTGAAAGCCTGTTTGCAGAATGAGCCTGCGAGTTATGATTGTTAAACGGAGCTGCAGCGAAAGCGAGTGAGCGTTAAGTCAGTGATTTTAGACCCGAAACTAGGTGAGCTAACCATGAGCAGGTTGAAATTCGGGTAAGACCTAGTGGAGGACCGAACCAGTTTTCGTTGTTGGATGACTTCTGGTTAGGAGTGGAAAAGCTTATCGAACTCCCCGTCATCGTTTTCGGACTAGCGCAAGAGTTATAATAAGTGGGGATAGAGCACTGAATAGAGAAGGGCTCCGCTGCCGGGTACCACCTTGAATCTTTAATAAAACTCCGAATACCCTTTCAGTGTCGCGAGGGAACCCTCGGCTAAAGTCCCTAAGTAGTATTAGAAAGACGAAAACAGCTAGAAGGTTGGCTTAGAAGATCCTTTAAAGAAAAGAGTGCGTAAAAGCTCCATTTTCAGCGCCGATAATGTAACCCATGGAATAGCTATCAAATGGGTTTGAGGATACACCCCGGGCAAGATTGTTAATCAATTCCATAATGAGTCAGATGCAGTCCTAAACATTTTTCTCTTTCTCAGTCTTTGCTTTGTTTTTTCGGCTCATCGACGTACATTTTTCTATTTTCCGGATTCAAATCAATGATGCTATCAAATTGATTCAAAAGGGTCGGGTGGGAAGTTGGTATATTTTTAGCTATCATTTTATCTTTTATGGATCATTTACTCAGTTTCGGTAAGATGATGGTGCCATCAGGAGCGAAAGCCACTCGACTGATAAGGAGAGGTTATTTATATCTTGACTTCTTAAGTGAAGGAACGAAGCTTGAAAAGAGAATACCAATCAATCGTCTATTTTGATTAATACGTCGTAATCGATCGAACACTGCTTGAAAACGGATGTAAACAAATAGCGCTACCTTCATATCTTCCTTCGTCGTTCAATGATTTGAGGAATTCCTCATCTCTTCGCCCCTCTTATGTTGGTCGAGTCAAATCGTACCTCTTACCTCATATTTATGAAATTCAATGTCGAGTCACATTTGAAATCCCTCTCGCGTAGGGCCTTCTGAGCTTCATCTAGTCAACAGAGAAGGGGAATAAGAGAATCAATGTATACTTCCCGCCGGTGTACGGATGAATAGGTAGGAGCTTCTTTACTTTAGGGCTTTAGGCCGGGGATGATAGAACCTCGACTGGTCAGCAACGAAGAGAGACGGGGTCGTCGAACTTTTGTCCCTGCTCCTCTGGTGAATTGAGAGAGTCAAACCTACTCCACAACGAAATGTGAGATAGAAGCGTCAATAAAGTACCAACAAGGCGGATGAAAGTGATCCAAAGTCAGTAGCCGTTACTCCACTACTGCCTTTCCCTTATGAGAATATTCTATAGGGACCAACAATCCATAGTGTAGAGGGAATCGAGTACGGTCCGTATGCCCTTTTTATCTTAGTCGCTAATAGTTTCATAGAAGAGAGGATCAAAGCATTCTTACCATGAGGTTGAGTAATAGACGTGGGAGTATACGCGAAAACTCTTCGAAGAGGTAATAAACTAGACGTCCTAAGAAGGAATTTACCTGTCTTATCGACAAACAAGGCTTAGCCGAATACCGTTTCTGGAATATAATAGGAGAGAGGTAAAGCTTTAGTTATCTGTTCGTTTATCAGAAAATAGCAGTTAGCTCTTCGACAAGAGCATAGGGCATGGGGCAAGGTCCCTAAGTAGTTGATGCCGCTAAGGCAATCAAATAAGTTTCCAAGTCCAAGGGACGTCACTAAAAGTGACTCGATTTTTTCAATTCTTCGGGTACGAGTGAAATGAAATGGTACGAGCGAGAAAACGGAGAGCGCACTAGCGCGCTACGGCTTTCGAGCGCTGGAACGAAGCCAAAAAAAAAGTAGTGACTCAATCGGGAAAAGATACGTCTTTGTACTCGTTCTTGCCTTTGTTGTTATTGGATGATTAGTGGCATTTATCAATTCCTTGTCATTTCCAGCCTTCGTCAAGATAGAAAGAAAGGATCCCTCCTTACTAACCGTCATAGTAAAGTAAAAGGCATCATTGGTAGGCAGCCAAGCGAACAGGTTCCAGCCTGTTGGTGGCTCATACTCTCTTGAGAAGAGGCCTTCCCTAGCTGTCAGTTCCTACTCTGACATGTTGTCAATTCTGCTAGTCAGCGAGCCAGTTACACGGCATACGGGTTTTTTCTTCTTTTATTTGTGTTGATCTGAGCACCGCCCTAGCGAACTATTGGGTTGAGGTACCCAGCCCAGAAAACTTTGGAGTAGAGTCACTTCCCTTCAGTTAAGCTCTGAAAATACGAGAAATCTCAAAAAAAAGGTGGAAAAGAAGTTCTTTCTGTGGTTGGTTCTTGAACCGATTCCATTTCAGGTTCCCCAAGACAACAATGAATGGACTCTTTCTGGGGAGGTTGAAGGAAGGATAAAGCAGCTAAGGCAGGATATCATTGTTGTAAGCCTCCTTCACTGCATTAGATTAGCGCCCTATTGATCGTGTCTTCGGAGGGTTGGAGAAGCGTTAAATACTCCTTTAGGAAAGAACTCCTTGCCATCTTTACGCCTTACATGCGGCATAAATCGCATAAATCAAAGTAGAGGTCACTTCATGACCTAAAGTCCAGAAAAAACCCACTCTCTCCCGGGAGTGCTTTCGAGAACACATGCACTTAATATTTCTACAACATCTTCTACAGATAGTTTACCAAGAATAGCAAAGGAGATTCCACCAAGAACTTCTATTGCTAAAAGAGCTAATTCAAGTGCAGTACTTACTGTAACAAGAACAACGTGAACTCATTCTCAAGCACTTGCAGCGACAATGTGGTATTCTCTTCCACCCTTTTCCTGACGAAATTTCGTCTGGGGTTTACTCTGGTATAGGCGTGAACCATATTGAAAGAGAAGCAAACTCTTCTGCGGATTCTATAGCCGGCTCCTCCCTTTCTGGTTTGCATGTCTTTCATTCTGAATTGCCTCCTTTGACTCGTGCATGCTTGCGTTTAGATAGGTTAGATACTTCAACTATAAGGAGAATTATTGTAAAGGAGTAGTACTCCCTATTTGAGGGAGTGAACCCCGATCTAATCTTACACGTGCGAGGACAGTCCTCTGCATCCCACAATAATCGACGGGCAGCCCTCGTACTTCAAGGCATAAACCGCTGAAAACTCGAAAGGCAGAGCCTTATTACCTTATTAATAGGAGGGATGCAAGGAATTTATGCTACGAATGCCATAGCAAGTGAATCAGAATAAGCCCTAGCCCAGCTACTGATTGGAAAGTCTTATCGTCATCTGTATAAAGCATTTATCTACAGGTTTTTCACTTTTCATTCATTGAATGACTTGATTCCCAAAGGATGAAAGAAAACTTATAGTGTACCCAGTTGCAGGTCATACACTATATCTTGCACACGAGATAGAAAAGTAAGAGTTCGGAGAGTTGTCTGACAACCTTCCCAGTTCCCGCTCAAGTGAAAGTTTATCGGTTCCAAGAGAAAGGAAGGGGCTGATCCGATAGTGCGTGCTGGCCGGTTCGATACTATACTCCTTGCTTTCTGAGCTGGAAAGCAGAAGACAACGGTAACACAGACTGAAGTAGACTATGGCCCTTCCAACCATAAACTTTCATGTTATTGCGCTTAATCTCTTTCTTTACGAGAAAGGCAGAGATAGACGACTGACGGATATCCTATAAAGAAATTATAGACAGTGGGGAAGACTATTTACCAATAACAGAAAGCAGTGCGGGAGAGAAAGAAGGAGCAAAGACAGACTTTCCTTTTTAAGCGGGGATCCTTGTTAGTAGGGAAGATAACCCTCCACAGCAGTTCCAAGAAGAAGACTATCGTACGAAAGAAAACAATAATTTGCCAAAGAAGAAGAAAGAAGGGCTGCTCGGCTAGACTAATTGGTTGGAAAAATGCACCTAAGACCTTTCACCCGAAACCGTTTAGCAAACTCTGCAGCACCCTTATCAGAGATAACAGATTTCTCCTTGACCTGAAACTCATCTAACAAGGAGACATACACTTTGGCTACATGCTTGTTCATCACCCAACAAAGCATATCGATCAAAGAACCTGCCTGGATATACCAGTTCCGCACACCACCACATCAATATATGGTGGGACAGCGCAAACAGTGGCCAGGAAGAATGCATTCCTAACGGTTGACCAGTAACAAAAGACAGACCCACACTTTTGAACGGTACATTATAAACATTCAGAGCAAGGTAAGTGCAGATGGTATCTGCTACTGCCTCACCGAACAGTACCACAAGGACCTTCTTCATGAAAACAAGGGGTGAGATCATAAGAGAAACAATCCTGGGCGCCAACTAAGCGGTCCAGAGGCTTCTCCTGATGAAAAGTCCCATCCATAGGGATCAATCTCAGGATACTCATCGCCCATTCATGGACGGGCTTGAGACTCGTCTTCGCCTTTTCATCTCTCGTTCCCAATGGCAAACTCCCTCAACAACTTGAGAGAGGCGACCATAGTCCTCCTCAAAGATGAATTGCTGGGCCTCTTCCTCATCGTAAAGATCTTGGAAGGAAGGATACACCCAAGTTTTGAACGTAGGAAGGGTCCCACCTTTCAGGCCACTCGATGAGAGGGCCAAGATCAGTACCCCTTCCAATCCGACACCACCGAAATAGTGTGTCTTGAAAAGGATAAATAATTCTTGACCTTAACAGGAAAAGGGGAGCCCGTAAGGGAGTCCCAAAATCGACTCCTACAAACGGCACGGTTGAGAGTAAGGTTTTTTTGTTCCTTATCTCATACCCGAGGCTGAACTAAAGAAATTCTTTGAACTTCTCTTCTGTGAACTGCAATTCTGCTTTTCACTTTGTCTACCATCGGCTGAGGGCATCCCTTCTCAGCTTTCCTTTGACAAGGGGCTCACCTGACTTCCATAAATACAATACAGACAAATAATATATCTATTCTTCTAGTTCACTACTCCTATTCTCTCTATGCCACTAGTCTACTATCCTATCTATTTCTCTATTGTATGGACGTGATGATTTACAACCACCATCACTTATACACTTCCTTCAGACCCCAGGATGGTATTGTTGTCTTAAAGCTTACTTGCTTCTTCCTGTATCCCCTGTTAAGCAATCTAACCGGGTATTCACTTCTAGTCTCTCTGCCTCCATTTGACTGATGCCATTAAGATGAGAGCGATGCAGCGGCAGAGGCGACATTAGCAGCGGGAGAAGCAACATCCCTTTCTTATGGCTAAGTAAGGCTTTTCCCTACTCATCATCTCTATCTCGAACCATGTTACCATTCGTTCCGAGTCGCCAAGAGCTAGAACAGCTTCTTCCCCCTCGGGAAGTAAGATAGCAGGAATAGTAGATCCACTACGCTTTGCGCCTCGTATTCCTTCTTTAAGGCCGGGAGCCGGGAACTAAAAAAGCATCTATTGGTCACTCCTTGCCTACTTATCTTCCGATCAAACTTCCAACAACGTGCCATAAGGGCTAAAATCGCTTATTTTCAATAGCTGCGGTTCTGCTCCTCTTATGGAGATAGGGACTCTTCCTTTTGAGTTGAGTTTCCTCCCCTTTCACTTAACAACAACAAAACAAGCAAGGGCTGACGCGGAAGCCGTTGCGCGTTAGCGCATCCGTTTCCTTGGTTATTTAGAAATAGTTTATTTGTTTTTGCTAATCTATAAGGGGCTTCCATGCTTCTTTCCTTCCTAGCCGTCTATTTCAATCGAGAGAGTTCAACTCCCAGTCTCAGGTCAAATGCAGAAGAGACAGGAGTAAGCAAAAGCCAGATCAGATTCAATAGGAACAGAACCTTCTACCCCGTCTGGTATTCAATTCACTAGCTTCGACCACTCTCACTCCCTTTCTTAAAGAGTCTAAGTGCTTAGAGGAAGAAGGGGAAGTATGAAAAGACTGACAGATATCGATTAACTGGATGAAGTTTTCAAGAGCAGTCCCGGGCGGCCGAAGAAAGAGTCGTTAAGCCGAGAAAGCTAACAATTTGCCTTCTCATCCAAAATAAGGAAGGGTCAAGGTGTTAAGAATCGATTGAAGCATCCCTGGACTTCTACTCGATAGAGTGATCGAATCGGGCGCTATGGACTTCAAAGCCTCGAGGGTTGTGCGATAACGCTTGTTCTCTCTTTCTTTTCCCACTACGCGCTAACTATAGATTGAATAATCGAAGCCAGATGAAATAGCATAAAAACAGGAGTGGTTTGATCTAAATTTTTATCCTATTCATGTATCATAGACTTGAACGGAAGAAGTCTAATAGTCTCTAATCGAAGGTGCTATGGAATAAATTAGGCACTGAACTGAGGTTTAGTAGTGCTTATCACTCAGGACGGTCGTCGGTTTACTGGAAGATTTTATGAAGAGCTTAGTGCAAGTGTCGACTACACGAGCATTCCCTTACTCGGCAGAGCTTTCTCAAGAAAAAGTAAATAACTACGACGGATAATCTTCGTTCGGACCGATCTTTGCATCGGTCGCCACAGCCTTTGAAGGTCATGATGGCAAACGTAAGATCGCTCATCTTCGTCCAGGTAGATTCATTAGGATCTATCCTAAGGAGGAAAGAAGCATAGCGTCTTCCTCATAGCCAATGGCGAACTCAAGTTTAAGCAAGTCCTGTCTACCTCAATTTTGCTCTCAAAGAATCAATAGCTATTGTGAGCTCGCCCTTTATTATGATTATTCAATCTTACGCTTAGGCACGAAAGAGAAAAGGCTGTCAGTCCAAGCAAGTTGCCCTGAGGGAACAGCACCCTACTATGAATAACAGCAGGCATCATATCATCACTTTTCTATTATATACATTCTAATTAATTATATACGCTATTTATTCATATGAATGAGTCATAACACCAAGACCTTCCCCACTAGACTGGAGTAGCGAGAAGATAAGCCTACAACGAACAGAAAAAGCAAAGTCAAAGACAGAAGAAAGGGGCCGAGGAAGAACCTGAGATCATGGAGTTGGAATAACATTATCATTCATCAAGAACTGTTCTTCCATACTGTCCTATGGGAAAGAAAGACTGTAGGACTGTAGCCATCTTCGGGTCGGGAGCCAAAGGAAAGGGATGCGAAAGCCCGAAAGGTTCATCAAGCAGAGGAAAGAGAAAAAGCCAAAGCATCTCCCGTACGGTCGAGCGACTACGTACCTCTGCGCTCGAACAGCTAAGTGGTGCTCTTTCTTAGTTACAACATTTGTTTGGTGAGAATGCCCTACCATTAGGATAGAAGAGGATCCCCCTAATCTGGTGCCTTTTATCTAAAAAGGAATCTTCATGAACCCTGTCCGAACGAAGCGCTTTCTCTATATGAAGCTCCGTCTTGAACTGGGTGTCAATAATTGACTCAAAAAGATCTTCGGGCAAGGGACGCCCAATAGTATTGATGCTCAGACGATCACTGAGCTCCCGACGCCTCTGTCCGTCCTCCTGTAACGGATGATAAACCTCAGCAACGGGTTCACCAGGGTTGGGAGAGTCCGGGGCCGGTTGGTTGACACTGGCTTCAGGGGAACTGCTTCCAAATAAATCAGTCCACCTGAAGCCCTCACCTGATCCTGAGAACCATCATGTTACACGATTCTTCAATGAAGAATTTCATAGACCATGCAACGGCCAAGGCTAGCCCACCCGAGAAGCCCATCTTGATCAATAAAGACGAGATGGTGCGGCTTCCCGCGGCTATGAATGCCTTCGAAAGGTAAAACTGAAATAGTTCCATTTCGCCAAGAACCATAAAGACGGGAGTGATCAAGGCAACGAGAATAAGTTCATCTAGTGAGACGATACGTATCTTTACGTTCGAGTGCATCCCTTTGCTGCGGAGTAGAGCTGAAGGTTACAGGTTCAAATCTTCTATGGTTCGGAGAGTGCACTTCTTAGCCAAAACCATGCCATGAAGCGCGTTGGAGCCCGTGATGAGCCATTTTCCATGGAAGAAACGGGGATAATCATTGCTATGGTTTAGGTGATCCTTCAAAATCATAAGCCTTCTCCAGTGCCTGGGTGGGTGCGCGAAACTAAGTGCTAATAATCCCCTTCAATCCGTAGGGCAAGTCAATTTTACCTTCTCTACTGGAGGATCCCGTAACCACTAGATTATTTCGAGGGCTTGTCTTGGTTTGGAGATAGCTGCAGGTTCTGAAATGGGTCGGGTCAATTTTTCTATTGATCGATTAGCACATTCTATTAAATTCTAAGATTAAGATGACTAATTGGTTGGGAATCATGAATTATCACGTCTTGACGGTCAGTACAGAATCTTGCTTTTATTCTTTCAGTTTCACATAGGAAATAGCGGTGCCCGAAAAAGAGTTCCTGAGTTCGGCTTCCGTCTTGTTCCTGTAGCTAGGGGCCGAGTCCTGTCTTCGCGCGTAGGAGTCAGATATCCAAAATCCTGCGGCCCTTATTTCGATAGTTTGAGGCCTGCCTCGACTGATCATCGAGGGACAAAAAGATAAAATCCTTATTATTGTTGAAGTCTGATTCAAACTGCAATTGCCCGAGGAAATTGAAACAAAGCTTTAGAGCTTGAGATTTTGAAGGTTATTTATTTCAATACTTCTTAAGTGAAGGTTATTTATATCAATACTTGAAAAGTGAAGGTTATTTATATCAATACTTCATAAGTGTTGGAAAGACATTGAAATCTTTGAATCATAAGAGAAATGGCCCGGTTAATCTATCCGAACAGAAGAATAGAATCACAAGAATGACTCAATTACATCGAGCCTTTGTTCGGTTGTAAGGGCCCCTACATCAAGGCAAGGATGGAAAGCTGAATCATAAAAAGCACGAGATGCCCGGGCTGTGAATGAAATCAATTGATTGAGAAGAAGTAGGATTATTTCACTCTTGATTACGAAAAAGACGGGTAAATCGCCCTCGGGGATTTTTCGTTGAAAACTGGTTGAGGGGATGATTGAAGAGCGGATGCGATCACAGTTTCCTTTCTTACTGTAACAGGGCTTAGGCATGAAGTTAGGTTTCAAACACCGTATACTCGAAGAGGAAGAGCTTCTATTCCATCAACAGCTGCTACTGATTAACGTCCTCCACCACCGGTATCGGTTAGGAGAGCAGCTTCTTTTCCCACTTACTTCTCTTCCTTCTGCGGCATTTGGCCTGAAAACCGTCCGGGCCCGAGACTCGTGCCTTACTTAAAAGAATACATCTATCCATTCAAAAGAGAATTTATAGAGGAAGATTGGAAAGCAGCTTCTTCTTTCAACCCGACATCCGCCTATTCTATACCAGCTTCTTCTATAGATGATATAACAGGAGGAAATTCACTAGCAAAGGATATAGGCTTGCTTCTTTCAACGACCGGCCACTCTACTGAATTCCTGACAGCAAACGAGCGGAATACTTTACCCGAGTAGGAGGGAAATGCAACGAGCATTAGCGCGCTTCGGCCTTCGAGCCTACGCTTGCTTTAGGCGAGCAATGAGGATGCGCGTTACTAAGGCTGACGGCTTGAGCTCTTGGAGTTGCTTGTTGGGAGTCTGCTCTTTCCCATGCTTGTCTTTGTTAGCGATCGAACCATAAAGAAAGCAAACGGATCCGGATCTGTCTTATTGACCGGCTTTTCTATTTTGAACTGGCAAGTGGCAAGGTACGGTTGGACGTGCCCGCGAAACCATATGATAATGTAGAGTAGGCTAGGCTTGGAGATGAACATCTTAAGTTATTTTTTTCGGTAGTTGTAGCGGCGATGGAAGTCACACCAGTGCTGATCCAGTTGTTTATTACCAAAAGCGTCATGCAGTTACGAGAAGTGATCGTGATTCCGTTCCAGATGTCCCAGTGCCTGTTCATAAGGATTCAGTTTCGGAGTTCGAGTGTTGATGTGTAGCGAAATCGGAATAGACTCAAATCCGGAGGTGGGATGGCAATAAGTCAGATCGATAGGTGGGATAAGAATAGGATGAATAGATTCGTTGCCTTCATCACCCGGTCATTGGTGAAGCCGGGGGTTATCGGGAATGAAGTCATTAGCTTGCCTCCCGGAATGGGATACTGTGTTAGTTCGGGAATGGAATCAATAGCTTGCCTGAACTAGAATAGCCTGGTTGAGAAGGGGATACAGAGTATGGGATGGTCGTGGACAAGATTAGAACCCGGTAAGAAAATAACACGGGTTGGTTTTGGGCAAATTATGCTCCGCAGTTGTGCTCTTTCGAAAGCATAGAGCTGGGCAGCGGAGAAAGAAAGGAAGGGAACAAGTATGCACAGCGTATACTCGCCGATGTGAATGAGTAGACACCACATCTCGACCTCTTCCCGTGTCCCTTACCCTCCATGGCTATCCCCGGATCATTCCTTCTTTTCATCGAAAGATGATATATCGAAGGAAAATACTTGCTTACTTGTTAAAGTAAGGGCGGATACTCTTTTTCAGTGTTATCTATCATTCTTTTCTCTAGCAAAATGGATTTTGCTAGCTTAGAGAGTGTCTAGATCAACATTGACTAGTATATCTGACCCTTGGAAAGAGTCGGATCAAGTTCTCGAGGTGGTGGGTGATATCTTAATATCACTACCATCTCGAGTCCATAGGTATATGCCATGGGTCTCCACTCTTCCTTTATATCAAGGTTTAGAGTGGAAGCCAACCTGGAAGGCGCTGCCTACCCATAAACTGACTCAGCAAGTTTGGTTTGAACGGCTGAAACTCCGTAGGTCGAAGGAGTTGTGTAACACTAAATCGGTGTTCACTTCCTTCCCCTATGCATTTTCAGCATTCGAGAGTGATCATGTTCAAGGTGAGCAGTGGTCTCAAGGGATTTTATGGGCTCCCCGTGTCCGGTTCGCACTTGATCCTAACAAGAAGTTATTTTCAGGTGTCGACTTGGCGTTACAATTAGTTACCAGAAAGATTTTCTTTCTGCGACTGGTTGTGCCGAGTTTGCCAAGCGCTTCAGGGTTCGTAACCTCAGTAAGGATTTCTCACTGATTTCGGTTAAGTCTTTACTGAATTGTTATCACCTTTTTGGTGCTATGTTAAACATGTATAAAAAGTAAGGAAGGTCCTGTTGTTGCAACATTGCCGTTGTTAAAGTGAAATGAACCACTGTGATTGAATCAGCTCTTACGGATGTCATTGTCATATCCCATGCTCTACTAACCCGTTCCTTCAGATGTGACTGAAACTTGAGATAAAATATCTTAAGATAAGAAGGCTCTGGGAGTTTAGGAATAGAATATTGAATGAGATGAATCGTATAATAAGATCAAGGCTGGACACTAAGAAGAAGCTCTTCGAGAGTACGCTATGGGACTTGGCTAATGCCTTTTTAGTCTTAGTGTGGTCGATTACAACTGCAAAAGCGGTCTTGTCGCAATTGAAGAAGCCTCTTTTCGGGGAAATAGTTAGGGTTATTGGCAGTTAATCTGATAGAATGGCTTGTAGATAGTATTAACGTCAGTTAATAAGAGTAAGCTGTTGGGGGACTAGCTATTTCATCAGCTGCACATTAAAGGTATCCCTAATTGCCCTTGGATAAATGTTATCGTTGCCGCTGCAAGAGTATCCGTTGCTAAGAGAACCGCCTCGAAAGCGTTCTACTACTACTATTATAGTAATATAATAAAGGAGAGCAGGAGGAAGCGTATCTGTTAGGAATGATAGGCTTTGCCTTGCCAAAGCAAAGGTGAAAAAAAAAGTAAGGGTTAACTAGAAAGTTACCTTGAATCTCTTTCCTGACCTAGAAGGATGCCCAAGCAGTTTGAAAAATAAGAAGCAAGTAGACTGTTAGATAGGCATTCGAGAACAAGTCCTTATTTTCAGAGTTGGCCTGCAGCCTCTTGGTATAGAGGATACCTCTTCTTTCTTATTTCTTAGCGCAGGATCTACTTTTTACCTGGAATAGTAACTTCGATACTCTATTCTCTTTTCTGCAGCAAACGGGCCAACGACATTGAATTTTAGGGATGGCTTATTCCGCAAAGCAAAGAAAAAGCATGGAAATTCGATACCTGATAGAGATAGTCAGCTCGCAAGACCATAACTGAACACTGAGACTTCCTTTTCATTCATGAGGTATAATCCCTTTTTCCATAAGTTTTTTATTTAATTATTTCAAATAAAAAAGGAAAAGAACCGTTTCGTTTGGTCCCTCTTGTTGGGCCTTTCATTGCAATGAAAGGTTAATGGAGGTCTGCCGAATCCCACCAGCGAGTGATAGTAGCAGCCTTCATTGACATGACAGGATTTCATCTTAAATAGAAAAAGAAGCACTGATAAACCATTCGACAATTCATGTCAACCTTCTTCCAGTCTCGTGCAATTGAAATTTCTATGTCCCAGTAAACAGGTAAGGGGAAAGGAAGGTAAGGATAAGGAATTGGAATTTGATTGACACCCCCATTTACTTATATTATAGATTCCCGACCCGACTATATTTATGTCACATCCAGCGATATAACAGATAGTAAGACAGAGTATACTTTCTCCGCAGGATCGAGAAATGGCTCGTAGAATAGAAGCCTTGATCCTATTTTTCTTTCCCTGCCTCGAAGTTAATTCATTTTTCTTTTTATTGAGGGCAATATATTCTTTCTTTCGTTTTAGTCCTTTAATGACTGCTTATCAAAAAAGGAAAGGAGAAGATCCTATCCCGTCATCATACTCAGTTGAGGCATTCAACAACTTTATGAGAAAGCATTCTTTCCATGGCCAACCCGAAGATCCACTTTCCACAAGCTCACTTTCTACCCACCGAGAGAACCGACTACATGGAGTGTGCTGATAAACTAAAACTCGTCTCTGCTCTTTTGACCGGGAAATTTCAAGAAATTGGTGTACCTCATCTGAGATGATGGAATTTCCTACTGAAGATTCAGATGCCTATTTTGTTGTGGAGGAATGGGTACCCACCTACTCTATTATCCTGGAAAGACAGGCAAAAGAGGGTGGGAAATCACTCTGGGTATCAAACATGTAAATCCATTCTTCCCATCCGATGAAAGCAACTCGATGATAGAACCAGAGCACATACTTACAACAAAGCTTGACAATCAGTGAATCAAGTTAGAAAGTGAACGAAGTAAGGATAGCAATTGCAATTCTCGGGGATATAGAGAGTTTCAAATGCTTTTCTTCTAAGAAGAAAAAGGGCACAACACCTTAACTTCTAATCTAATATAGACCCTTTCCTCCTAACTTTAGCATTCAGGTAAAAAAGAAGAGAAATCCAAACTATGCACCCTCTCAGAGGTTTTTCCTCTTGAAATGTGACAAAAACGTCTATGCCAAAGCATAAAGGAGTTGACTCTACTTTCCTTTTTAGCCAATAACATTCAGACTAGGAGTAGAAGTTTAGCAGTTAAGTCATTTTTGATCTAATTCAACTTGGTACAAACCATCAATCGTAATAGCTATAAAAAAAACCTTTCCATTACCTTTATGAAAGGAATATCCACATTCTTTCTAATACAGAAATGGTATCTTTTTTATTATGACATGGGAAAACGAGACTGAAGAAGAGTCAATTTGAAGAGTAAATCAAGGACTAACTTTCTTCATAGTATTTCCGAATAGCCTCTTCACTCATGTCCATAGTGAACAGATATTTGTGATAGCATTCACTCTTCCTTTCGTAAAAAAGAATAAACAGGATTTCAGAATGGCTATTCACTTTGATAATTCTGAACAGAAAAGACTACTATCCTATCTAACTCTGCTCCTCTACTTTTTATCCCTATCCTATCTTCTTTCTCGAACATGATTCAGAGCTATTCACATAGTCTTTCCGAAGAGATCTTTAGGTCACCCGAGTCAATTAAATTTACTACACCAGTTTTTCTGCTCATACGTAGGCCTACGAAGCAATCTTTTTTGGCAGAGGCTCTTGTGATTCATTTCTGTTTTGGCCTTTCGGGCATGTTCGCTACTAAGTATCTTAGTCCTTAGCCTAACTAAAGGAAGAAAACCATACCGAACCTACTGAGCTGTACCGAGGATTGGGATGCCGCTTTCACTAGTAGAAGATATCCACGCAAGGAAGTGTGGTATACTATTCTATACCATATATGTGCAGCTAGGAGAGTAAGAATTCTTTACTTTCAGTTTCAGCGCTAACTTAGAGCTCATTCCTTCACTTGTTTGGCCTACTTTGAGGTTTATTGGTCCTACGCAGTTTTGAATTCAAAGGCAAATCTTGAAAGATGCGATTTTCATTTGTTTTTTCGTGATGCTCTTCAAGTCGCTATCAAAAGATAAGCATGTCCGAATGGGGAATGAGAAAAGGGTTCCGTGCAGATGGGTTGGCATGCTTGTAGACGGCAGATAGGATAGCGAGAGAGACTATAGAGGCTATACAAGCGGGAGATAATAAACCAAAGGAAGCAGAGAAAAATTTTGAATAAGGTTGTTATTCATAGACCGGAACCTGAAACTGAAGTGAAGCTTCAACCAAGCCAGAATGAATGAAGGTCATTTAGAAGAATGAGAACATGAACTCTAGTCAAGCCCTGATATCATTGATTGGTTGATCGAAAATAGAAAGCATAAGGCTACGTAGACGGAGACAGAGGCAGCATTACTTGAACTACCATTTTTCATCAAAATCATCTAATAGTGGTAGCAAAACTTCTTACAGTACAGATAGGTTAGGTGAAAAGGCAAAACAAAAGAAAACATGCCTATTCTACTTACAGATACAGAAAGATTTCTAACAGTCAAATTCTAGTGGCATAGAAAAAGCCCCAATGAGGTCAAAGACGACCACCGCCCCTTCAAGCCATATCCCCAAAACCCTTATAAGGAACGGTCACCTGAGCAAACCGGGGAGCTGGAACCGCGCCATCTTGACCCCCTGTATCTTTTTTTTGATCAATAAAAGCCGTTACAGCATAAGAGCGGGCGGGGCATACTGTCATCATTTTAGGCTAAGACTAAAAGTACAATCCAGCTAAACTTTTCTGCAAGTAGAGAGCCACTCTGTAACTAGAGAATTGTAAAAATTTAGACCCGCTCGGGAAATTAAAGAAAGTATGAAGAAATTGGATATGGGATTCGATTGAAGAGATGTGATGTAATTTGAATGCTTACCTATTTTCTTACTTATCGAGTGGAAATAGCAGTCAATCTCTGTTTCAGTATCATAAGTTTGAATTCCCACCCCTCGGTTCACTGTTGAAAGAATCTATAGGAATTACTTACCATTTACCATTCCCCTTTAGCTGGCTAGCTAAGCAAGAAAGAATAGAGCCAGGCATCAAAGCTCTTAAATCGAATTCACGGGGCTTTCTCAACTTGTCCGATGAAAATGGATCCGAAGATTGAAAGCTAGCTTATGACTATAAGGGAGAAGAAATAGATAGAGAGGAGATTTCTTAGGTCTAGTAGCATCCTCTCATCCCAGAGAATTTCGAAGATTTTAGGGAAAGCCATTTATAGAAAATCTATTAGCCCTACGCCGACATGTGTACAGGAATGGGTGCAGGAGATTATTCCCTGGTGTTTTACGGCCATAAAATAAGTAAAAAATCAAATAAGCCTTAAGCCTTCGGAAGACCTTCGAACGTGAGAGAAAGAATAGATAGAAAATCTAAAAAATCAAATTGCGCTCTTCTCGACGGAGAAAAGAAAGCGATGATCAGTAGCTGGTCCTAGTGAATTTGGTTGTTATGGTAGGAGCCGACCGGCCAATAAATCAAAGATAATCGAAGTCGTTAATTTGAAAAATGAAAGGTACTCGAATCCTGCTAAACGACCTCTAGTCGGTCAGTCATCGACACGGACTACCATTTTTCAATTCTTAAGACCATTTTATTCCAAAAGTCTTTTTTCTAATGAAAATGGAAAGCAGTATTGCATCTATGATCTTAGGAGGTCGTCATGACCAAAACGAAAGTCCAATTTCAGTTAGTGGTCTCGTTTCAAGATCTATTTGAGAAAATGGAGAAAATTTGCTTGGTCTTCCGTCTTCATCGACCGAAAAGGTCGCTCAGAACATAACATAAGGAAAAGGAATAAGGAAAAGGAATAGATCGTTTGCCCCAATTAAATTAACTGGAATCCACACCTTCTTTCAAAGAGAGCCTGGTATCAGCCCAATAAATTGGAACAAAAAATTGTAATTAACAGTCATATAAACACAAGTGCAATTTTTATACTCTTGTTTATCGTTTTTCTTCACTACACTCGCTGGGGCCTACTACCGCCAAGTAGCCTATGAAGTCTCAAATTGAGTTCAAGTCAAATGTTTTCAAAAAAAAGCTCCCAAGGAAGCAAACATAGTCGATAAAATTCCATAAAGCTTTTTTGCCAAGAACCGAGGTAAGAAGGAAGTAAGATAAGACAGGTGAGGGATTAAGGGATCAAACGCTCAACGTAAAATACAGTTGTGTAAGAATTCACCTAATACTAATAGTGAATCTATTAATAGAGGAGGTTTACGTAGACTGGCGTAAGAAAGCAATTGTTGGGGTTTCATCACATTGAGATTTGGTAATAGATTAGTGACCTAGGATAGATAGAATGAAGAAAGAATGGGGTTAACGTCCCGAACCATAGGAAAACTTTCAAGCCTGAAAAGAAAAGTGAATAAGTTCTTAAAGATCGTTGACACTCTTCTACAGGCAAACGTACTTATTTAATTTGAATCAAATTAACTCTGACTTTCTGCCAAGGAAATAAAGCATGAAGCCCTTCTCTTTACTATCTTCGATGCAACTCAAAGAAAGTCGAAAGATGTTCCAGACTAGCGTGACCGGAACCTCTGAGGATAGAAAGCCCGTTGCTTACCAGATTTTGATGAGCAACTGATTCACCCGCAACTCAAACCGCAGCGGCTAGGCTTACAGCTCTTACGAGAGCAGCCTATGAAACAGGGCATGATCTGACTTTTCTTTATATATGAGTTCCTTCCTGGAAAGCGGAAAAGATCCCAACAACGGGAAATTGAACAGCGGATAGGAGTTATTACACTAACTAAAGCACTGGTAAGACCACACCAACATCGCTTCAATATGAAATTGCTAGTCTTTTCACAACCGATTCAGCGCTGCTGTCTTCTTCAATTCCTCACTCGGGGATAGCCTTGACGATCTTGCAATAAAGGGCACCGTTCGAGAACATAGCAAAAAACCCTGGCCTTTTCTTCTTTCTTTTTCCTGAGCTTAAAAATCCTTACTTCAACTTAAGGGGATTAATGTAGTTTACTTGCAGGCTGATAAGTCAGGTAGCGAAGCGAAGCCTCAGATTCGATTACGTCTTTGTTTCACTTAGGTTCCCCACCTAAGTCCCATATCTTCAAGACTATAACTCAATAGCAAAAAGACTTGGCTTCAAGAGAAGAAGAATATCTGGAAGAAAAAACAACAACGCTACAAAGGGGACCTTACTTATAGTCCCAAAAGCGGATGCCATAACTGCTGTAGCTAGCCTAGGAGATGAAGAGTTAGATTCGAAAAAGAGCGTCAGAAGCTGTAGGACTGGAATTTCGTATTTGCTTTCTTGGGCCGCTGGAAGAGCTACCATAGCTGGAATTTAGGCACGAGTCAGAGTTCTACATCATTTTACCTTTTAAGTGACCCTTATTAGAGTTAGAGCTTGAAGCCTAAGACGAATAACTGGTATATTCCCTGTTAGATAGGAACTGATTTGATAAATACTGAGAACTCCTGCCTTAAAGATTACCCGAAAGGTCGATCCCGTAAAGCCTGACTCCTTGACCGAGGAAAGAGAACTGAAATGAAGTGGAATCCCGAATAGAAACTTTTGCATCCCCAATTGCCCTCTTTCTATTAGTAAAGTCGTGTTCCTGCTTTTCGCTACTCTAAGTAAGTGATTTCATGAGTATTATATATCTACATGGATCTCTCCGGATGTTGCTAGGTCCGGGGTGTGTTTTTTTCCCCTCCTCTTGGATTGCTGCCTGCTTCCCTAGTTCTTTGTTTGTTCTATCTTTCGTTGATTTCTGGTTTTCATAGTCTTAGAGACTATTCCGCGATCCTTAATACTTGAGTAAGTGACATCCCAGCCCGCATAAGACTACTGTAATGTAAAGAAAGAGAAGTGCGGAAGGGGCAGCATGGTAGGAAGATCCTATTTAAGGAATGGATTCGTTAACCAAGGGCTGAGCTCTCGGCTGAAGGATCCTTTTTTTTAGTAAACCTGCTACATCTCCTGACTTTTTATAGAAAGATATTTATGGACAAATCAAATGAACTACAGGAGCTGCCTAAGACGGGTTCTCTTTGAACGAATCCTATTTGAACTAAGCCCGAAAGCACTAAGACCAGAAGGAAATTGAGTTGCAAAGCCGGACTGATAGAGATAAGGCCGAGCTTCTTCTTTCTAAGTCTTTTCTTACAAGCCTGCCCTTAGATTGAGGCGACGAAAGTATGAATTTTCTCTTTAGCTCTGCGGAAGGTGAAAACTCGTAAGAAAAAGGTGTTGATTCCTCTTTCTTTTCCTAGTCCCCCAGGGAAACTTAGTAAGGAAAGAATGTAAAGTCTTAAATGCGCCGACCTGTGATTGATTGAATTACTCTCTGTCTTTGCTTATCAATTTACCCGGGCAGGAAGAAGAAAGAAGCCTTCCCTTGGCCGAGAGATAAGAGAGCTCGAGCAATGCGTAGTGTTATTTAGACTGACAAGGCCGTGCGCCTTCTTCCTCTTTAAAGTCTTTGCAATCCCCGGAAGCAAAGAAAATGTATTATATTAGCATAAAGTAGTAAACATCAAAAACTAGGGCTTTTCCCATATATGCAAACACAACAAAGAAAAGAGGGTACTAGCACAAACAAAGACCCCCCGTTCTAACTTTTTGATTTTGACAACGAAAAAGACCGAGAAAATGCAACTTTGACTTAAGAAATCAGACCTAGGCCTTAAATGACACAAGGAATATCATAAGATACTAACTTTTCACTTTTAAGCTAAAATAGCCAAAAAATAGCCAAAAAACACGAGGTTTATAAAAGAAAAGTATGAGTTTTTTCATTGTTGTTCTTATCTCTCTATTCTTAAAGCGCTAATTGGCTGAAAGAAAGTAGACTAAAGATATATTCATTTAGAACATGGGATTGGTTTTGTGCCCATCCCTCTGGCCCCTATCATTCATTTATTGGTCGATCCAGCTTTCGCTTCCTTACTTCCCCATTGGTGTGATATGATCTTAGATGAGGATTCTATTAGCGTATGCTTTTATGAGAGGCTAGAGGGTCCTCCTTCATGCGCTTGTAGTGAACTCCCAACTCACGTGATGTTGCTATGCGCTTCCAGTAGGTTTATTTACTACCTTCGCAACCTTGATGGGATCTATCTCACTAAGACCCATAGAAGGAAATGAAGGCTGAATCTGACTTGCCTTTGTCTATGAAAGCTCACGCTTCTACTTTGATTTTCCTAACTGGTACAAAGGACTCCCACACGGTTTATGGGTGACTCCCATATCCCATCTCTTTCACTTTTAGTAAGCTATCGTTGTAAAGAAGATAGTGATTTGTGCTGAGCCAATTTTCATCTTCTTTTGATGTTCGGACCGAGCGCGTAGAATGAAAATCTTCCATATCTTGTCTCTCCTGAGCGAGTACGTTTCGCGGTTACGTACACAAGTGAAAAGGCACCAACTTGATCGACTATGAAGAAAGTTGAACCCCAGCTCCAGAGCGGGGTTCGCTTACCCTTCATCCATTAAAGAGCCCCAACGAAGAAGAAAGAGTTTGATTGAAGAAATCGGGAGAAGCGGAGTGCAAGAAGATCTATCTTGACGACCAGAGGAGAAGAAAGACCCTATGTTCCGAGGTTAAAGAGAGAGGATTGATCGAACGATAGAAGGCGCAACCCTTCCACTCCCACGTACGTTCCGACATTCAAAGCATTGCTTACCAAATAACTAGACAAGACAGACTTGACGGGTAGAATCTACACCACTTTTCCATTCATTCTTCCTGTAGCCACACAGAGAAAAAAATGCGATTGAAAATACAATAGACTAGCGACGAACGAGCGAAGGCGAAGGGCTTCCCTACGCCCAAAGATGCTTTTTTTTTGCCCAAGTCCCCCATGGAAAAGAAATGGTTATGAACTGACAAGGTCAATGCACCTCCTTCCCCGGAGCACCTTCTTAAAGAGTGATTGCCCTAGGTTCTTTCCTAAGCACGAAATGAGACTGTTGTTCTTTCGCTTTTTAATGAGGAAAGTGCCTGGCCTGGAAGACCATCTTGAAGCTAGAAAGTTCCTTGCCGAAAGCAATCCAAGGCTCTCTCAACCCAAGACAAGACAAGAGGTGGTGTCCGTATGGTTACCACCTAAAGCGGATAGTTTTTACAACCGTAAAATCGAGGTGGAAATCTCGTCACTTTCCCCCCAGGCGTAAAAACGGTTATTGACAAAACTTAACGATGTTGCTTTGCATGGGAAGCTGCCACCTGTCTATGGAGGCTTTGAGAACAACTTCCTGATGGTTACGACTGTCTTCTCAAGGAAGCAAGCCAATCCACGTAGGTCTTGATCCGATGTGGACCACTAATTTTCATGATCAAATTCCTACCTTGCCAGATGAGAGATTTATATGTTTCAGATTCAAGCTGTGATCCATGGTCCTTCTCTAGGTTTCGCAGCAGTTAGAATAGCGAAATTCGGAAGCGTAACGAGAGTTTAGAAAGGAAATAAAGACTTTGGTACGTTCTGAATTGTTGGCTCATAGAAGGCCTGATAATTATTTTATTATAAGTAAGAAAAAAGCTCATCACCTCTAAGGCTGCATCGGGCAAAGAAAGAGCTTCTCAGGCAGGTTGTTGCTATACTTAATACTTAGAAAGGTGTACTATGGATCATTCGGTTTGCTTGCCTAACTAGAAAGTGGATTCTGGCTTAAAGGCATTCTGAGCATGAAGAGATTGAGTAGGGTGCAAGGGGATAAAAAGCTAAAGAGCTGGGCGGCGTTCTATCCCTTCGCTACCGATTCCGGGCATCAAAGACGCATTTTAGATACTTATTAATAGGGCTTCGTTCCTCCAAGGGGATTCTGCTCCTATTCCACTCCTCGATCGGACTTCGTGCAATTTATTTTTTAGGGGCTATCGACCAAGTTTGAGAACAACTAGTAGCTGCCTCAACTAGAATAATTCCACATATTTTAATAATCGGCTTAGGCTGATTCGTCTGCTTCACTTCCTCCTTAATGGTAAGAAAGTAGATGTGGGAAAGAGACCTTCTCTTCCTCTTCCCGCTACGCCGGAAACATTCGCCCTTCAGCTTAAGCTAAGCATCAGAGAACAAAAAAAGCAAAAGCATGGGCTAGATTGAAGCTTGTTTGTTAGTGTTAGCATCACTTTCTCGCCTATTAGTGGGTTTAGAAGCTTCGACGATCGGCCCTAATAACAAGAAAAGAGAAAGTCTTTGTCATCAGTCATGCCAATTTTCAACTGGCTGTCGAGAAACCTGCCTATTTAGATATCATTTATCATTTGTCTATCGGACATTAAGGAAGAAGGAGGATGCTTTCCGGCATTTAATGGGCTACTTCTTCTCTTTCTCCTCTCCCTGGGAAATGCTCCCAAACGTTCTTTCTCACTTGTTGAAAGAGCTTCTACGTCACGCCCTATAAAATACCTCTTGACTCACTTTAGAGCCAGTCTCGAGACTTTCCGCTAATCCATTTACGCGCTTCGAAAACTTTATTAAACTAAATAAAACTAAGTCCAAGGCTCGATTTACACGCGATGGAATGAGTCGAACTTCTCTTATTGTATTGATAGCTTGAGAATGGGGTTGGTTTAAGCACGGAAGGCTTTTCGGGCTCCTTTGTCTATAAGGAGATGGCCCTTATCTAAAACTTAAAGGGTAATTGAGCAGGTTAGGCTTGACAGATAAAGGGAATCTCGAATTGGAAAAAGAGAATGCTAATCTATATTCGAGTGAAGTGATTGATTATCTAATAAGTTCTTCATAAATAGGCTTCCAAAAGGGCAAGGAGTCCGTTATCGTAGCCGCTTTACCTTAACACATTAAATTCAAGCCCGTGCCTTCCCTTAGTCTGACTATTAAGCCCTAGTAAGTCGAAGGGCTAGTTCAAACTACTCATTCGAAAGTGGGAGTTCGCTTAGTATTCCCAAATGTATTCCTTCTAAAGCCCTCAACAAAAGAGTATGGGGACTAAGACTTCCTAGCTTCTACCAATAGAAGCCCTACCTAACTAAGGTAAGAGAAGGTGGGAGGAGATCTTCCCAACGAATAAAGCTAATTCCGCTTTAGGATCTACCTTTGACTATTGGTTTGGATTGGTTGGGCAAATGAAGCAAAACAAAGAAAGAAAATCAAGGTAGGGTTGTGCTAAATTACAAGTGGGATCAACTAAAGCATTTCCCCAAAAAAGCATGAAAAACGAAGCGTCAGGGTCTGCCCTTGTCTAATAAAAGGCTACGAAAATTAAGCATCGGATTGAAGACAAGTAGGATCTCTTCTTTCCGGTCCTTAATCTAACTTATTGGAAAAGAAATTTCGGCTAATTCTGAGGGTGGACCCCTGATTGTTGGTCCTTAATCCACTCATTCTCATGCGTTGACTTGAACTTGACTCCTGGATTTCAGCCTCTTGCCTTGGGCTTGGGAGTGGGATTTCTCTCTTTATCGTGAGTCCGACTTATTGCCTTCCGGCGTTAACGGACGAGAGGGAAGATCGCACTGTTACCGCCTTTGTCCTTAACCAAGGACTGCAACCGCGCTTATCGCATTAAATTAAGGCTTTCCCGCCTTGCCTTGCTTTAGCGCGCGTAGGAGTTATAGGTGGAAATGAAAGCATGAGCACGCAGACTAGCCAAAACAGGGCTTATCGCGTTTTCTGCCCTTATGCCACGAGTGGTAGTGGAAATACCGAATTCTTCTTCCCGCGCCTAGTCACTCGATAGCAGGCTTAGCCTGATTATCCTAATTTTGTGGTAGTTTTCTGGTACTTTTACACATTTTTCACACAAGTCGTGTAGCGTTCTCGAATGAGGAAAGTCCCACACCGCCTTATCACACGAGTTAGTGATCTAAGATCAGTATGGAGGCTGAACTGATTGCGGTCTTGTAAGCAGTATTGGAGTTCCCTGGGGACGATCACTCCTAGTCCAAGTCCCTTTATTAAATAAAGCTAAAACATCGGTGACCTAAACAGAAGATGCGAGAAGAGCTCTTTGAAAGCCCGTATTTACATTACCCTCTTTACATGCCCGGTACAAAAATCCGAATCTCGATCAATCTGTTGATGAAGTCCTCTTTAGCCTTAGGACTACTAGGGACTTCGAGTGCGTTCTTATTATTAATTATTAAGGCTAAGGCCATCAAGGTTTGACGTCAAGGAGCGGTAAGGGCTTTACCTTGGGACTACGAGTTCGTTCCTTTGAGCCGTCAAAGAGTAAGGTAGGAATCCAAGCATGAACTATGGCTATAGAGGAAGGGAAGCAGTGTCGATAGGAGTAATGCCTCTTAGTCTTCAATGCTACGAACCTTGGATGCTCCACTAGGGGTAAAAAAGTACATCGACCTAATTTCCCTAAGAGAGGGACCCTGAAAATTGCTTTTTTTATGCTCCATATAGGTGCAAAAGTTAACAAACCCATTTTGACTAATAACTGAGATTAAGATTCCATTGTGACAATAGCTTTGAAGCAAGCAGCTTGTATTCGTATAATAAAATGTGGTGCTTCCCGCTTTCAGTCTTTTGAGGCACTACAGGTATTGGATTCAGCTTGAACTATAAGTTGTTCCCAGTGAAAATATCCGAAGTCACTCGACCAACAGGAAAGCAATTTATTGCTTACTTTATTAGAGTAAGGAAGGAGCTCTATCTTATTTAAGTAATATGTCAGGTCAGAGTTCATTCTTACCCGTTCTCGTTGAACTTGCATTCGATGCCATGACGTTAGCTAGTTAACATTCGATCTCCCCAGAACATCATTCTGCTTTCCTGAAGGGATTCGAAATTCAATAGTAATGCAATGCTTCTTGTTCCACTATGCCTATCGCCTTGAAATCAAAGCCAGGACCTTATGCTACCTATATTGGTCTTTACTTCTTCGATTTTAGATTCCATCTGTCAGTTTCTAACCCCATTTCGTCTAAGGCATTTTCGTCCCCACATCGATGCTCTTCTTATTTTTATTTTGGAAAGGAATTTCTTTCGCTTCGTACCATGATTGACAGCCCCGGGGACAATTTGATGTCAAAGCTCTGTCTCTTCATTCGGTAACCAATCCGTAGCGTCTTTGAATTTGAAGTCATCCAAGTAGTCCGTCGAACGGTCCATCGTAGGTAAAGATAGAGCTTGTTGAGAAAGTGTTCCACTTCAAAGGTCGGAGAAAGGCTCTCTACAAGCGGATAGGAGTCCTTTTCTTTTGCACCCATGTCCCAGAGGAAGGAAGAGACGAGTTAGGGAATGACATACTTTCACGTATGAAGAAGGTGCGAGTGTACATGTCTAAGTCCGTCATGAGAAAGGCGAAAATTAAAGCCGGAACTTGATCGGTCTCATATGTGACCTTAAAAGAGTCAACACGCACGGCTTAAACGCTATTCGTTAGCCCTGCAATTTAGCCATCTTCGCCACCCCTTCGAGAGTCAGCCCCATCGTAAGGCTTTCAGTCAAATCGCTAAGGGAAGTCTGGGTAAGCTGCTTTCGGGCTAGCTTTTGATCCATGTTCCTTCTTAGTCTATGCTATGCCTAAGAAAAGGAGATGCTGGACTCAGATTCTGCTTTAGTTTGATTGCAGTGCGTTTAATACCGCCACAACAAGAAAGGGACTACAGCCGGAGCTAGCGTGGTACTAGACAAAGTCAAAGAGAGAAAGCTTTCTTTTATACTTTGATGAGGATGACGCACCGATGAGACTAACCGCGTACCATAACCAACAAAAGAACAGTAAAAGAGGATTTACAAGTGGTAAAGCAAATTCATACTTCCGCTATCGAACGAATAGTGGCTTATCACCCATGGAAATCAAAAGGAATACCACGCGGGGGAATTGAAGGAAAAAAACGGACTCCTCTCCTGGATTGGATCAGTTGCCAACTTTTCTATCAGAGACCCATCCAAACTAAGCAACTCTTCTTGTACGGTCCCACCAACACACAATCTTCTTTTTCACTTTCTTTCCAAGGCTTAACGGATTTGCCAGTTACGGACAGACTTACTTCACTGGCGCACATGACCACTCCGACCTATGGCTTTTCGATGATTTCGATCAGACAGAAGCTGAGAGTGGTGCTCTAGCTCCCACTGAGCTCTCCTCATCAGCTAAAAAAAAGTAGACTTCAAATCCTTTCTGGAAAAAAGTGTACACTTTGATCGAAGGATGCTTGGATCTTCCACAAAAAAAAGGAACGTACCTGTCGTACTCATCGCCAACCAACTACCACGCTCAATCAATATACCGGAAAGATTAATTCTAATGCATTTTCAACAACACATTCACGAACTCAAAGAGAGCAGGGTGATAGCAAGGCAAAAGGCTTGCATCAACAGGAGACTCAAACAACACGACGATTCAATATTACCGCGGGATACTATACCGTCAGATCCACGAAAATGAATTCTTCATTCAACCCAGAATCGACAGAAGCATAAACGTACTAACAGAAGAAGGACCCCTAGCAAAAGTAGTCAAAAACGCTTTCACCGACGAGAATGCAAGAGACTTCGAGATGAGGAGGGAATCGACTAAGACAAAAGGGAGGGGCAAAGAGTTGCTAGGAAAGCAAAGCGAGAGGAAAGTTTTGGCTCGACCAAGCAGTCGTTTCACTCAACTAAACCAGTCTTAGTATAATGACGATATTTCCCACGGGCTGTAGGAGAGGTTTTGCGCTTTACTTCGACAGAAAGGGGGGAATAGGATCGAAAGAATATAGACGTACGTCAGAGCGTTATCAATAAGATAAGATCAATTTCATATGTTTATGTAGTAAATGGCGCTCATTCTTTTTCTCATTCGCTAATACATGACCTACAACAAAGAGAAATGATTTCTTTTTGAATTCTGATTTATTCAACTCAAAGATTAAGAGAGCACCAAGCCCACCAATAACTAAGACGTCTGCGGGTTCAGGTTAGAAATCGGTCCATTACTTTGTTGTCTCTGTCACACTTTGAATATCGAGTTTGAATAGCTAGTAATTCCATCTCCGAAACGACTTCATCACCTCGTTCTTTGTAGAAGTCGTACGTTTCGCGAACTTCTCATTGAAGAGATGGTTGGCGGTGATGTATAGTCCTTGTGCCTGCATCGAAAAGAAAGAACTCTTTTTAATGCTCAGATCGACTGAGGAAGTTCCATAACATCATTCCTTTCCACTAAATAAGAAGAAAGTTGAATTAGATCTTGGAAATGATCGACTCAAATAGATGCTCATCATAAGTGGACCTTTTGCCTATGATGATTCCCTTTCATAACCTATTTTTCGGATGCATTGTTTGTGAATGGCTACTTTATTATGATTATGCTCTGTCGAGAAAGGAAGATTCCATGTAAAAGAAAAGAGACAACAGGTTTTATTACCCTCTTATAAGAGCGGATTCTGATTCACTTTCTAACACTAACAGGGCATTCTATTCCGAAAGTCCCACAGCGTGAAGCAAACAAAAAAACTAGCACTTGCTGCTCAGCAGACGCTCAGGCGAGATGCTAATGTTCAAAGGACTGACCTCAGAAAGCACGAAAATCAAGATTCGTAGTCTTCGTTCGGAGATTCCACCTATACCCTTTTCACTCGGGAAAACTACTGACGCCTCTATTCTTTGCTTTGTCTTGAATCAAAGAGGAAGGACAAGAGCTCGGATAACAACGATCACAACTTGAAACGCGTCACTAGAACTACTTTACTTAACTTATTAGCTATATGACTGTAGTGAAGATATGCGAAAGAGGGAGAATGCGCTACATCGGATCTTACTGTAGCATCGGTTATTGGTTGGTCAGGTTACGACTACTATGGCAACCAGCCTATATGCTATATGGAGATGCGTAACTAGGAAAAAGAAGATATAAGATTGGCCTGTCGATCCATCCACACTATTTCTTACGGGTATTGAACGGGTGGCAACTAGCCCTCTGACTATATATGAGTAAGTAAATACTGGCCCTCGCTCGACCTATGATATCTGAGAATAAGCTAGTTTAAGATATGGGGACTGCTACTGGCATCTTACTCCCTTCTCTTAGGCTGAAGGCTAGCTTGATAATGGTACAGCTCGTTAGGACGGGAGTCTTCGTAGCACTAAACTAAGAAGAATAGCCTCGTCAGATAGTTCACTCTTTACGCGAATAGACCTTTTTCTTTATCCTTTGCCCTAGAACCTCTTTCTAAAAGAAAGATTCTTTGATTGAAGGATGGAAAACCTTTGCTGAAAGGTTAGCTGTAGGCATCCATGGTCTCTCCCGATGTGTACTGGGACGCCCATAAAGGGATAGAAATTCGTCTTATTCCTCGCGTTCCAAAGGAAGTCCTCCGGCTCCTTTGTTCAATATGGTTCATATCCCAGTCTCAGGTCAAATGCATAAGAGACAGGAGCTTCTTCCCTTGTTGTCTTCGAGTGATTCTTTTGATTCAAGCTGTGGATCCAGTTGCTTTGTCTAGCGCAGGAAGAATGGAGGGAATACGCTTTCACAAGTATTCCAATCAGCGGTCTCAGACTCTATGGAGGAAATAGCAGCATCTAATGAAGCAAAGCAGTCATTGCGGTACCAGAATAGAAAATCTAAAGAGAAGGATAAACTCGCTCTTTGCTTTTGATCTCAGGCATTTTCCTAGCAGCTGCTATTATTACTTTTTCATATTGTTATTAGATGATGACTCTAACGAATCCGTTGTAACTTAGCGCAAAAGCCAAAATCAAAACTCATAAATCATGTTAACCTTTCCTTTACAGTCGAGTGACTTACGTCCCTACTCGTTTTTCCTATTAGGTGTCTTAGTGTAGATTTTCTCTCGTTTAGTTCAACAGAATATGCTCTATTTTCACATGCTATTATTGTTTGATTATCAACATTTTCCATTGAGAATGGTACACTATCCACGACGCTGTCAAAATGACTAGTACTGCTCTTTCTTTCATGGTCGAAGTTTGCATAAAGTTAGTTTGTTATCCAACTACTTTACCTCAACAAGGTCGATGTGGCCTTCATCTCCGAAGTTCTTATACTGATAAGACTTTCATTTTGATCTTCGTCGTATGCGTTATATATAAGCTAGTCTTTCTTTTGTTAGGAAGGGATCTGTTTATAGATCCTTATGTGAAGGGTCATATATATATTCTTCTTATTAGTTATTAGTATAGTTTCTAATTATAGTATAGTACTATGTACTAAGTACTTAGTGAGGAGTTCCGTAACTGTTTTCATTCATCCCTGAAGATGCCCACTTATTATAGGGAATTAGTGAGATCCTAGAGTGGATCATATTGCGACGATAGGTTTCTATTATGGTTGGAAGACGTTGCTAGATGTACTAATGAGATGGAGTTTAATTCTTTCTCAGGACCAGTAGTTATCCTAACTGGCTGTTTTTCCCCTAGCGATCCAGTACTTAAAAGATGTGGATTGCTCTTTCAATTCATTCTGGACTATTCGTCAGGAAGAAGACAAAACAAAAAGGCATTACCCAGAAAGTTCGATAGAGTCTTCAGCGATAGAGTTACGTAGTAACTTTTAAGAGAGGAAGCTTATCAATATCGTGCTTTTCTTTTTTATTGTATAGGGGAGTAAAGTTCGTCGAACAAAGCGCAAAGCGAGAGGAGCAAAAAGCAACTCGACAATCAAGAGAGGGCCTTTCTATTCTTTTTCTATTTTAGTAAAGATGGATGGATCAAGTCTACTATACTTTTTTCTAGCTAAAGTAGAAGTAATAAGCTAGCAGCTTATATTCCTATATTTAGTATTTAGGATATATATTTCAATATGGTGTGTCGATGACCCCCTCTACTGTTATGAATATTCAAAGGAGTGTCCGAGAGGAAAGGTCTCGTTTTTCCCCTCCTCTTTTGAATAAAGACAAACGCAAGCTTTTTCCTACAATGAACGAGAATCTAGTTTTAACTGCACTTGCATGTGTACACTTGAAAATTCTTATTTTTCGAATGAAAAATGGTATGTAAATCCATTACCATTAATTTTATAGGAAATAGGAAAAGGAGCTAAACAAGAGTTTAGAGCTAAATTCATGGAGCAAGGATATGTATCATCATTTCTTTATATCAATCTTATACCTTCCATAATGTAGATTTAGCATTGATAGATATTTTCTATATCGAAAGGTAGAAGGACTTGTTGATGATCATTTCTAAACTCATTAATCAAAGATTTATTCAGCCTAGTTGTTGATAAGGATGGGATCACAGTATGGTATACCCCCAGCTATAGTAACATAGTGGATGTATTGCTACATTTCATACTGAATGATCTGGATCGAGAGTTTCAACACCTTTTTACTTGTTACTTGCGAAGATGGACTATGCTAGGTATTTACATGAAGCTGTTATCTTTTTTTTTTTTAATAAAAAAGCATTTATAGTGGCTTGTCTTGATAGACTGAATTTCTCAAGATAAATTATTCTTAGAGAACCAGGTAATAAACCTATTCAATCCTTTAAAAGGATATCTATGGATAAAACAAGAAGATTGTTAAATAATAATTCGAATAATATGGCATTCAGAGTCTTGTTGAAAAAGATGTGTAAATACACATACCAAAAGGTACAAATAATTACTCGTACTATGTCACTCATATTGAGGACCTATAGGGAAACATAGTCGTTTGGGACCCCGGAAAGCAGAACCGCAGCCTAAGGGTGAGGGTAAGCCCAGGCTTTAGCGGTCGGTGTCCTACCGCTAGTATTTGTTGGCTTGGTGCCAAAAGTCTTATGTCTTATCTCATATGGTTATGGATGGGCTTGGTTACAAGGTAACCACTGGTAAAGATCACTCTCAGCACGTGGCTGGTTAAGGCCAAGCACCAAGAAGGTTTTGTATCAAAAAGAATAAAACCTTAATCAATAATCATAATCATCCTATTACTAGGAATGGCTATCGGAGGTATCCTCTCCTTATCCCTTCCTTACGCAAAAATCAGAAAGTCAGAAAAACCATATCGAAGATAGGCCACAGCCGGCCAAACTTGACCAACTCCGGATCATCACGAGTGACTTTCAAGAGTAATTGACTGTAGTGCCTTCAAAGATTGATTGTATGGTGCTATTTGGATTTGGTTAATTGTGAGCAAGAAAGCAATTCAGGTGGGTTCCCCCCTAATCCCGTGATTAAGAGAATACGTGTAATCCACGGGGTGCATCGCTTAATCAATGCCGGTAACACTTCTGTTACAACGGTTGACTGCGATATCTGACCGATCCGGATCAGAGCGAGGTGAAACTATTGATTCAATAAGAGAAATAATAGAGATGGGGAATGGTATAAAAGGATCTCCTTAAGGCCTATTGGAGTAAACATGCGCATTGCTTCAAGTCAAGCGCAACGAAAAAATATCCATTCTTCTGGGCCAATCTTCTAACTTCCTGCGCATACAGATAGACAGCTATAAATCAATCCTTGCTCCTCATCTGCCCTCTCTTGTCATGCTTGTGCTGCTACGACTACTATGAATACCTTTAGCTTAGGTAAAGTGACTATTCTAACCTTCGCGACCCTGTTTATATAGGATTATACGTACCTCATTTATAGCATATATGAGTAAGTTATCTTAATTCTATAGGCCTTTCCATGGCACCGAATGTCGTCTTTCTTAAATAGACAAGATAGATATCTAGAAATAGATATGACAGCTTGATTCTTGCTGAGAAAGCTAAGTTTCACTATTAATCAAGTATGGATTACATAATGACCTGAAAACGCGTTCTAACGCAATAAATGAGACCAAATAATGAAAGAATATCGCACTATACACTGGCTTGCACGACTGGTTTTTTTTTTAAGATTTTAGATGAGAGCCTTCCAAGCCTTCCTAACTGGGCCCTATACGCTTCGCTCTAGTGACATAGTGCCTTTATTATGGTAAAGGCTTCCCTTACACGCATAGCTTTAGCACAAGTGCTACGTAAGCAAGAAGCTACCTTTTTACGTCATGAGCTTAAACCAAAGCCGTCGGTTCTTGCTTTTAAGATCCTGTCCTCATTATTTTAGCTAGTGAGTGCGTACCTGGTTCTATCAAACCGGCTTGTAAAAGCCTTCTTTCTCTCTTTACTTGGACCTTTTTTTGGCTTAGAAGAGAAGAATGGTACTAGCTTTAGCAATCAACGAGATTGAGACTAGGTAGAACTTATAATTGTACGAATGATGTAAATATAAATAAGAAGTACGTGTACTTACTGGAGAGTACTTAAAAGAGCGAAGCGAAGCCACTCGACAACTAGGAAACTAGGATAGGAGCGAAGAGAGAAGGGAAGCACTGACTGACCTGCTTGCTCGCGGAACATATGCTAGGATCCGGCCGGGTCTTTTTCCCATATTTTTTTTGCTTAAGGCAGCGGCACAGACGTGATGTAAGCATTTCGTTTAAACGCTTGGTAATAAGAAGAGGCATTTTGGTCTTCGCCTTTTGATTTCGTTTCCGAACGAAGTGGCCTCTCTTGCCGCAGTTGTAAGACTGGTTATCCTATTGACTATATCTTCTTTTTTCTCCGTTTTTCATCATGAGCTCAACTTCGCTGAAAGCTCAACCCTTTCCTTTCAAAAACAGGGACTTTTTTAACATATCAATCAGGGACAATAGAAATGCCGACTAAGCAAGGGCTTTTTCGAGTGGAGGATTTGAAACCTTTAAAGCAAACAATTCCTTCCTTCTTTGTTGTGCCCACTCGGATAGGAGTGGGTAGTATATGAAATAGGAGGTGGAAAAGGAGATTTCACTACCAGGTTTAGAAGACGCAGTGAAATCTGGTGCTGATGCTGATCCGGCATATTCATTCTTCTTTCAGATTAGCTAGTTTGTGAGGATGACTCGTTTTTTTCACCCGCTGCTTACTCACTAGTCTAGTAGCTTATAGCTTGATACAACATGCTTTCGCTACAGACATTTGACTGTACGTCTTGAGACTTTTCCGGATTTAATTTGTGGTCAGGCATACTGTTTTACCTAAAAAGTTGCATTCTTTAGGACAAGCATATCCTTTCGTTTTGAACATAAATCGTGGAGTGGTTGGTCGTAGGTGAGACCGCCCCAGGAAAATTTACCTTATCTTTACTGTAACTGTACCTGATCTTTCACCCTTTATCAAAAAATGTCAGGAGGAGGAACTCTCAATTGAATAAGCGTATCAAAATGAGGTGCAATTAGTCATTAGTCAATCGACCCTTTCCTTCTCCTGTCCTGTTGTCACGCAAGTTCTCTTTAAGGCAAGTGATAGAGCATTCTCTGAGTTAAACAAATTTTGAGAGTAGGAAAAGGTAAGCGCGCGCTGTCACTAAACGCCTTGAAAGCAATTTCTTACTCCTACTTAAGTAGGCATCGTAGGCATCTTAGGCTAGCAAGGAAAGCTTAACTCTATTCCTCGTATGATAAGTCCCTCTCCCATCCAAATAAGCAAGTTCAAGCTAGGTAAAAGACTAAGCTTAAGGCATGTCTTCCACTCAAGAACACTCTTGCGCAGAAAAGCAGGGCACAGTGGAATGAGTTTGAGAGCCGCCCTTATCTTATTTAGTCTTATTTAGTATCTTATTTAGTAGGAAGGACGCTTAAGCCGAACCGATTGACCTGATTAAGTAAAACCAATGCAGCCGAAGAAGTCTAACTCGCATCTATGGAACCAAGTCCTAATCCAAACGCTTTTTAGCAATGAACGGCTGTTACAAAACAGGCAGGAAAAAGTCTACTTTTAGCGAAGGCTACAAGCGCTAGCAAACGCTGTTTATTTTCACAAACCCTTTTTTATGCAACTGAAATTCAGAGATTCTAGTGAATCCATCATTGCTGCTCAACTATAGTGCTAAAGAATTCATATAACAGGGCGAGGTTCGTTGTTAGTCAGAGAATACCGGCAGGAATGAGTACAGCATAGTTCTCTATATTCATACTGTGAAGAACATGCGAAGCAGAGACTCTAGTTACTTCCTATACTCTTCCCTTCCTGAGTAAGCTAAAAATTATCATTTTACCTTTTTGTTTCGTCATGAATCGGATTTACCCTCCGTCACGGACATGGAAAGAGTACCTTTTTGATTTTAATCAATTTCAAAAGAGCGCCTTTTTGGCCTACCTTAATTGATCACTTGACTACCAATAAAATCAAGCCATACCTCAACGGCAAGAAGAGCCGCACTCCCACCTCCATTCGTTTTCGATCACTGAAAAGCTGACATACTTTATGTCAGGCCTCAAAGCCTTTTGCCTACAAGAGACAAAGCTTGCTTGCTTCCTATGCTTGCTCACTACACTAATCACGAGCGTGGAAGAGGTATGAGAATTTCTCTCTCTCTGCCTTTGTTCCCACCTTATCACGCCAATGAAGTTGGCATGGCAGAAAAGATTTCACCCCCTGAGAGATCTTTCACTTCACCATAGAATGAGAAGTAACTGTAAAGCAGCTATAAGGTCTCATACTAAATAGATTTCGAAATTACATTCTTTTCTTTGAAGTGTCACTGAAGCTCAAGCTGTTTAGATTGTCTCGTCAGGGAGAGCTGCTATTCCGAGGTACCGCATAATCCCAACACTCGTAATGACTGGGTAACTAAGCGACAGTTAATAATACCATTCAAAGACGCCTGACTTCGTTAAACCATTAGTCTGAAAGGCGCACATCGATCGATTGCTAAGACTAGGGCGGGCGTCGCTTCGCTGTAGAGGACATCTTCGTTTCTGAGTCCGTCTTCCCATGCCTTTCGGAAGTTCTTTTGGAGCTTTATTCAGTGTGAAAGTGTGAAGTAGGAGGGACAGTCTTTTTTTGAATGCCAAGAAGCATATAAAAGGGTGTATGGAAATCGAGTGCTTTTAAGGACATACGATTGATGAGATAGGCTGCACAAAGAACTGCATCACCCCACGGCTTTGGAACATTCATAGTGAACATAAGAGCCCTTGCAACCTCAAGCTTTTTACGATTCTTCCTTTCAGCTTTAGGGCAGCAATTGGTTGATGAACCGGAAGCATTGAGGATAAATTGGATACTAAGAGTAGTCTCAACGAAGTAGTAGAAGCGTTTTGGCTTGAAAGATTTGCGATTCCTTCATAACCTGGATCTGCTGCTGTATCTGAGCTCTCCTTTCTTTTCAGTATGTTGGTGGTGGAAGAGTAAAAAGTAGTGGAGAGACCAGCAGTGAGTTATAGTCGTTGTGCCTGGGCTCTCAACCACATGGATAGTTCAATGTGCCCATCAGCGCCTGACCTTGAGATGTGGTGGATCATCCAAGGCACATTAGCATGGCGTACTCCTCCTGTTCGAACGGGGGTTTGAAAGCAAACTTCTCCTCAGGAGGATAGATGGGGCGATTCAGGTGAGATCCAATGTAGATCCAATTTTCGATTCACTCGTGGGATCCGGGCGGTCCGGGGGGGACCACTACGGCTCCTCTCTTCTCGAGAATCCATACATCCCAACATGCAAGCACTAAGTCAGTCTCTTCGAGCCTTCTTCTTTACTGAAATTCAAACCTATAGTGCCTCTTCAGGGTAAGGGTTAGAATCCTAACGAGAAAAGGATTATGTCCGAACGGATTTCCAACTCTAAAATACGTCTATTTCCAAAGGCCGACAATGAGGAAGGGGTTGGCACAAGTGAATCCGATGTGGGGACTTTGATCTCCATCTTACTCTCGGCAGGGCTACTTTCAGAAGAGGGAAACTCCGCTCTTACTGTATACCATAAGTATACCATAAATAGGCATATCCGCTTGTTATAGAATCCTATTCTATTGAATATGATTAACTATCCAATTCCATAACAGAAAGAGATTGGACGTCAGCTTGACGCTTTCTTCCTTCACTTCGATCTTCACAGCGTCACGGGCTTTTGCACATGTCTAATGCCTGTCACGATGAAGAAGAGAAAATCTCTCGTCCGGATGTGGCATTTGACACCGTTATTGATTCATTTACTGAAAACATAGCAGATTCATTGGCATCTTCCTTCTCCTCCTGCTCCTTCAAATGCGGATTCTTTTTTGATTCAATTGCTGCGAAAAGAGCTCAACGCTTTGATTTCACTCCGATAGATTAAGTATTATTTATCTTTCTTTTGGACAGTAACTATGTCACTGACTTGAACTAGCATCGGATATTCCGGTTATCCCGCCTTCTTTATCCCAGGGATATGAAAGAAAGAACCCTGTTAGAGCGATGAGAAGGTAGATATGGAAAGGAAAGAGGGATTAACCAGTCGTCGGTCAGTCCTGATCTTATTCTTTTAGACTTAGGCGTCTGAGCCGTTAAAGGAGTCTTCTTTACTAGTAAAGAGATAGCGGGCTTTCTCTCCTTGTGTGGAGCTTCCCTTTCCAACACTAAGAAAGTATTGAAAGAAATTACCTTTTGGAAAGCAAACAGTAAGTCAAGGCCAAAAAGTGTTGAATACCAGGAAATCGAAAGAGAATAGGCAAAAGTTGTTACAGAATATGTTGCATGACGTTTCAGTTGAATAGGTTGTTTGCGACGAATACGCTCTTTGACACAGATATTATATAGATGCCTATAGGAGAATGCGTCAGAGTTGTTAAGGAATTTCTTTCTAACAGACTGACTATTGCTATTGGTAACAGTCTGACGGCCCTTACGGATCTTATCTCTGACGATGCCTTTTGAAGGTAACTGATGCAAAGAAGGAGCTTTCGCTTCGCACCTTGGTATGGTCCACTCGATGAGTTTCTCTGGAATTTACGTTCAAAATTGTAAACTTACTCCCTACCGTTGAATGCGTGTGGTCAACTGTGTAATCGAGGCAATGAAATTGACTGACTTTCATGGTTAAGAGAAAAAGAACCAACTTCATAGGACGGTCTCTGCTCCTCTCTAACTAACAGGAACATAACGCTTTTCATCCTTGCTTGATCAAGAATAAAGCCGATGAGAACTCAAAGGTGCAAGAATTATTCTCAGTAAATTAACTAACAGATAGACGGATATCAGGAACAACCTTGAATTCTTATTAGAAATTTTATGAAAAAAGAGTATATTACAGCATCATCAATATGAAAAATACAGAAACTTGAACCCTCACCAACATCTTATCGGACCCAAAGTAAAGAATATAGTAATGTTTGTTTTTAGATTACCTGCGTCGGCGGTCATACGAGCAGACGCACCAGTATCGGTATACCAGTTGGGATCCCGCGAATCAGAAAAAGACATAGCCGCCCATGCGGATATGAAGGGACTGAAAAGAGTTAGAAAGCCGGTTCCAACAACGCAGCACAGTATGCTCAAAACGACCACAGATCTAAGACAGAGTGTCAGCAAATCGGTTACCAGAACCTTGGTCCCAAAACGTATTACGCAACACTTTATGGGGTGGCGCTTCCTGTGGTTCAGGCTGTGGAGGACAATGCTGAGGTTGTTGATGTGGAACTTGATAGTTCTGTTGACCTTGCAGATTTTTCGGAGAATTTGAATTGACGCCGGCCTGGCCCGAGAGAGTCAATCCCCGACCTCTGGAGTTTCATTGTTGATTCCGGTTGAAATTTTTTCCATTTTTCAACGTTGAACGACTAAAGAAACATGCAGATCAATTGGGCGATCATCAGAGTTAGAACTCTATAATCAAAACTTAAAAGTGCAGAAAGAGACTGAGCAGAAGGTTTGAGAGCATCGAAGTCACGAATTCTTCCTATGACGACCCAAGTCCATTAGAGAACTAAAACAAAACTCTACATGGTTTGTTCCGAAAACATAAACATGTGATTTACTAACTTCTAACTAACCAATTTTGGGATGCAAACAAAGAACAAAAGGTTATTTATATCTTAACTGAACTTTTATTGGAGACTAGTTTGTTTTCTTTGTTATGTAATTTTGGTTTGACAGTCATTCGTTGTCACTTTGTTTTGGTATGGTAGAGGCGCTTTATAAGGTCTAAAATCCTTCAGTGAAGACCTAACGAAAGGCGGAATTCAAAGACACTCAAGATCCACTTCAATTGTACGAACATCTCTATAGCGTAGTAAGGAGCCTTGGCTTCAGCTCTCGTCACCTCACTCAATCCTACAGCGGAAAAAAGAGTCGAGGCGCTGCAAGCGAGCAAAGAAGCAGAAGAAGTAACCAAAACACAAAGCCCACGGATCAGCTTTGGTCTGGACCACGCCGCGTCATTGATACTGCCAGCTTATTTTTTTGGGGATGACTGCCACCCCTAAAAGAGAATATCGGACTCTACTGACGAAAAACCGACGACCGGGCCTAGTGGTGCTTGCGGCTTTTCCTATTTCGGCTTGAGAAAATACTGGACAGGAAGGGCAAACTGTCCAGCCTTTCAAGCCCTACTAAAAGAAGATGTGTTGTTGGCTGCACTTCTGCTCAACATTGATCTTCTCACATACGCGTCGGAACACTCAATGCCTTTCTACACCTTGTTGATTTCATACTCTTCTGGTAGAGCCAACAACCATTCAGTGAATTGTCTTATGTTACTGCCTTTCTTCACGTTCACTGAATCCTTCAGTTTTGGTGGCAGGTACTAGTCCATTTCAGCCGTCAAGAGCCGCTGGACTGACGACAAAGAAGGCCATCAGCCCAGGTCAGACGACCCCAAAGGACCAGACATAAACCATCCGCTAAAGCAAAGGGTAAATAAGACAAGCAGTAAAGCTGGCTTTTTAGGGGGATACAGGATGGATTTCTCCTTAGCCTTGTGTGTGAACTGGAAACTATATTCAGCCACATGTTGAAAGCGGGTGTGAAAGGATTTTTTTTGCCTTGGTCATTCTTCTATGAAATATCGATTCTATTAATCATTCTATTTCAGAATAGAGTCCCCCCTTCATAAGTAGGCCCCGTGATTTCCCAAACCGGCTCCTGGCCCCACCCGCCTTTTCTATATAGCCGCATAACCATAAGAAGTTTTCTTTAATGCCATACCAAAGCTTCACCTTGGATACAAAGAAAGCTTCAACCCGCGGCTCCCCTTTTTGAAGACCCTCTCTTACTTCCCCCGGAATGAGTTATCTTCTGCGGGATTAAGGGATTCCTGTCTTTTGCTCTGTCTCCTATGGAGATGGATTGAGATATGGAGGTTTCCACTTTTCATTCTCGAGTAAGAAAAGAAGGCTTGCAGCGCCTCACCTCTTTCTGTTGCTGAACACAAACCTACTTTAGATCCACTATCAAATTCCGATCTACTAGACTACAAACAAAGAAGTTGGTAGCAACAGAACTGCCTCTAAACCACTCAAGCTTTTACCCCTATAACAACAAACAAGGCTTTTTTAGTTGACGGACCACTGAAGGAGGTTTAGGAATCTTTTTTTATTATTTACCTTCAAATCAAAGCCGAAAGCCAAAGGCGAAAACTCCAAAACGTCTAAAGGATGCTCGTGTTCTGGTTTTGAGCTCAAAAGCTTGTGTTCTAATAGTAAGCACAGGAAGAAAGCGGAGAGCATTCTATAAAAAATAATGAAAGAGCGGGTTCATGGTCCCTAGTCTCCTTTTTGCCGAGCCTTCTTTTCTATAGTATGGACCTTTTTGATTGGATGAAGGCAGATATATAGAAAGTGTGCAGTGAGGGATCTTTCGTTGTAGCCAGACTTCGTTAGGCCTAAGCAATGCCCAAGGACTCCCATGCCTTTGAAGGTTGGACCAACCCAACCGGTGATTTCCGACAAGTCTTTCTTTCTTTTTCGAGCAAAAAGCGGAACTACTGAAAAGCTTTCTTTATCTTTATGGATAACCAATTCATTTTCAAATATAGTTGGGAGACTTTACCCAAGAAATGGGTAAAAAAAATGGAATTTTCGGAACATGGGAATAGATCTGATACCAATACGGACTACCCATTTCAATTGTTGTGCTTTCTTAAATTGCATACCTATACAAGGTTTCAAGTTTTGATCGATATTTGCGGAGTTGATTATCCTTCTAGAAAACGAAGATTTGAAGTGGTATATAATTTACTGAGTACTCGGTATAATTCGCGCATTCGCGTACAAACCAGTGCAGACGAAGTAACACGAATATCTCCGGTAGTCAGTCTATTTCCATCAGCCGGCCGGTGGGAGCGAGAAGTTTGGGATATGTTTGGTCTTTCTTCCATCAATCATCCGGATCTACGCCGTATATTAACAGATTATGGTTTCGAGGGTCATCCATTACGAAAAGACTTTCCTCTGAGTGGATATGTAGAAGTACGCTATGATGATCCAGAGAAACGTGTGGTTTCTGAGCCCATTGAGATGACCCAAGAATTTCGCTATTTCGATTTTGCTAGTCCTTGGGAACAACGTAAGGGTAACGACGGATAATTCGGAATCTGAATAAGTCCAGTCCAGGGGACAAATCAATAGGAAATGCTATTTGCTTCGTAAGAAGACTGAACGGAAATGAAAGAGTTTCACGGGAATTGTGAAGATCGTCGGATATCATAAAAAAAAAGATCGTCGAAGAACGCTTGCAGCGCCTGCAATTCTTCCCAACCCAATATGGAATGAGAAAAGAATAAAGCTACAAGTCTCGATCTAGAATAGAAAAAGGCACTGGTTTTTTTGTTTCTTTCGGTTTGGGTTCATTGATAGCAGAATTGCCTTACTCTCTCTATAGGCTCGCTTCGCTTTTCAAGCCCCGTCCCTTTTTGAAAAACGAAAGGGCTAACGAGCAAGAAAAGGCCCCACACCTATACTTCACAAGGTGTGACGCGGATTATTGAGAACTCCTTTTTCGCGCGTTGCGCTCACATTTCTTTTTTGGCTTCCCCAACATGCAAGCAAACAGTAAGTGAACGCCCCTTTTGCTCATAAGTAAGTAAGCGTTGATAGGAGCAGCAGGAGTGGCAAGTATCTAAATAAAGAAAAAAAAAAAAGAAATGGCTTCAAAGTATATCGATAGAGAAAAAAACGATCAAGAATAAAGTCAAAAAAAGGCTTCTCTACAATGACACTGTAGACTAATTTCTTTGGATGTAGCGCAGCTTGGTAGCGCCTTTGTTTTGGGTAAAGAATGTCACGGGTTCCAATCCTGTCATCCCTACCTATTCTTCTCCTCTGGGCAGTAAGGGGGGATCCATTGAGATCGATTCAATTGGGACATAGATAAGAAGTTATTTTGTTGATACTATATATGATAGTATATGTATGCAGGGTGTAGTATTGGGTTCAAAAAAGAATCCCTTTCTTTACAGTCTTATCTATTGTGATAAAAAAGCGCTCTTAGTTCAGTTCGGTAGAATGTGGGTCTCCAAAACCCAATGTCGTAGGTTCAAATCCTACAGAGCGTGATTCCGTTCTTGTTAGGTCGAATTAGACTGAAATAACTGAACTAAAAGGTTATTTATATCAATACTTAACTTTTATTGGTTATTTATATCTTTACTTGAAAAGTTCAGGTTAAAAGTATGAGATTTTTTCTAAATAGAAGTTCGCTCTTCAAGCTATAGATTGACTTCTTGCTTCTAAAGCTCTCTTTCTTATCTTATGATATTTAGTATGGTAAAAAAGTAGGAAACCCAAGTCGATTAACCAAGACGAATTTCGAATTTCATTACCACCAGCAAGACCACTAACTAGCAGCGAAAGGTGGAATAGCAAGATTTGACCTTATTATATTATTCTATTTTTATTGATTCGAGAAAACCTTGGATTTTCAATTGAACCCGCTTACGGACTTGAGTTGCTACAACTGGAAAAAGGGAGCACAGGTTTGTTTGCTTCTCTGAAGCCTAGAATCGTCCTCTTGTGCCATTACAACTTCAAGAAAGAAGGCCCCCTTGCACTAATACGAAAGATTTCAAGAGAAAGAAGAAAAGGTCAGGGAAGGTTCCGAGAAAGAAAAATCCAATCAAGATGAATCTCAGAGGGGTAGGGGAGACAGGTCAGTCTTGGATTTGAAGCTCTCTCATTCATGGGCGGTCAAGTGACCGCTATACATAGTCTCATTACTCTGGGTAAATGGGGCACCAGTCGGTGTGTGCAGCCACTAAATAAGGAGGAATATGTTACCAGAAAAGCGCTTTAGTCACCGATTCTTCAGCCCTTTTCATATTCGATTTCTAGTTGAAGAAGAATCGCCCGTTCGTTGGCACGTCTATTCTATACGGGGTCGCTATTGCCGGAAGAGAAACTGAGTTCAGGTCAAATCTCCTCTTCCCGGGTTGTTGTTCAGTCTTTTGGTATGCGGCAGTTGTTCCGGCACCTCTCACTTCTTCTTCTCCTTAGGTAGCTAGCAGTTCTTCTTTTATTACAAGAATCTATTCACTATAAAGAAAGATTTGACTTTATTTAATCGAATGCCGTGGACCAGCCTCGCATCAAGGCATGTCACAGCAGGGTCTGCACTACGTATACCTGGGGAGAGAGTTCGCATGAGTTACCGAAAGCAGGTGACCAGCTAGCTTCGTCTATTCTTGTAGGCCTGGGAAGGCAGTAATCTTACTTCCTGTGGAGGGGGTTGGTTTCCCCAGCTTTGCATGATATGGTAGGAGCATTACGGCCTGAGATTAAGACTTTTTATTAGGATATAATCCCGTCAGGAAGAGATCTTGATATTGACTTACGAGAGCCTACAGCAGTAGAATGAAGTCCAGGAGTTCAGTCATCTAGGGTGAAGTTAGAGGCCCTAATCCAAGAGAACCATCGGGAGCGGAGCTCAAATGCCCGCCTATGATTTTCCAACCTGGGTATTGAAGTCAAAGTCAGTTGTTTAATTTTAATACACGCCTGGCAGGTAAACTGGCTAGTTGGTAGGCAAGGAACTATAAAAGAGCTGCATTAAAGCCTCTTCGATCTCTTGACTTAGGAAAGGCCGATGGAGAGTTAGGAAAGCATTTCGAACTCGAACGAGCGCAGACTTATAAGGCAGTAGCATTAGGAGCAGACTTAGAGCTTCTGGACTTAAGTCAGGACTTAGAGCTTCCGGAGATCAGCTCTTCCTAAACCTGGTGAAGAACGTCCTATTCCAGTCTCTTCTATTCCTAGTTCCCCTCCCCTCCTTCATCAGATAAGACAGGCCTGGAAGTTGCAGTTGGATTCATAACATGATTCTCCAACAAAGGCCTTTTCAGGTCCTAACGCGGAAAATTCCTTTTCTTAGGATAGTCTCAAGGCAGCTGAAATAGAAAATTCATGCTTTTGACGGCCCTCCAACATCAGAGAAGGTGGGAAAGCCAGTTCGAAACAAAGAGTTGGGGGCGCAAGGACCAGGTACCTTAGATGAGATTCTTATTCCTTACAGAGTAATTTCCCATAAACTCCTTAGAAAATGGAACAAACAACAACCAATAAGCCTGGGCCAAAAGAGAAGGCTAGAGCACTCCGAAGGCAGAGTTAAGTCATTTAGCCTTCGTGACCTGGGATTCTATTCCAACCTCTGCTATTCCCATGACCCAGCTAGGATATGCCATTGAATTGATAATCGGATCGTCTCTTCCCCACGGAACTCGTGTCTAGCGGAAAGTGAGGAGTTACGGCTTTGGGTGAATGAGAATCAGATCCTTTATCAACTGATCCTAAGGCTCATCCCGCCTCTGCTCTAGGCTTCAATTACTAAACCCGGTGAATCAATTCCCCTTACAGTTATGTAGGCAAGGAAAGAAGTATCTTCAGTCTTGGAATCTATAGTTGCCGATTTGAAGTATCTTTCTTCCAGCCTCGGATCTTATTACACCCAGGGTAAGCAGCTAATAAGGCTTAGGCTACTGATGAGGAAAAGGTAGCAACTCTTCCAGCCTCGGATCTGACTATTACCGCCTCTAGCTCCAGAACGAGGATTGAGTTCAAGATGTCTTGATATTGAGAAGAACCCAAGCCAGTAGTTAGATTTTGTCTTGAGACACGCCCTACAGGATAGAGAGAAGGCGTAACAACTCATTCTATTTTGTAGTGTTCATCCCGAAACCAAGAAGCCTCAGCCGAAATCTCGTAAGAAGAACCGTAACGAAAAAGAAAGAAAGAATACCTGGGTCACCTCACACCTCTTGAGGAAAGCTGCAGGAAATAATTCTAGCTGCCTCATTCTCTTTTGGTGCACGCCCTTCTTAAGGAGAAGTTGGAGATTATGAGTTACCGGCTTGTTGATACAGAGAAGCCCAATTCAATGATCCGGGGGAACATAAAGAGCTGATTCATGTCTTTCTTTCAAGCCGTGCAGGATTTAGAATAAAGCAAGAAAGAAGTCTTTAGATTAAGTGTGTTTGAGTCTGACCGGGGATTTCTTTACTATTTCCTATTGTCCGGTGCATTACCTTCCAGAGATTGAGAAGTAAGGGAATCAATTCCAATCCCCATAATGGAGCAAACCATAACTCCTAAGTCCTAAGAGTTGAGGAAACCAATAACCGAAATTCCTATCATCTTTCCCCAACTGGGACTCTATGGAGCAGCTTGAGCTGCAGCAAGAGATTATCCTATTATTTTTCCTTTGTGCCCGGCTTACTTGACTACTAGAACAGGATACTATAGCATTGAGAACTATGAAGCAGGTGACCAGTTAGCTTCCTTTAAGTCTTTTAGCTCGCCCTCTAAGCCGTAAAAAAAAGTTAACTCGAGCCTGTAAGCCATATCTGTAGTATGGGATTGAATGAATTTCTTTTAGTCGACCCGTAACGAAGAAGAAAGCAAAGAAGTCAAGGAGTGAATTCGTCTCTTTCTTTCTTGTTTAAGTAGACCAGTAAGCCGTATCTGAAGTAACGGATTTTCTTCCTTACGCGCCTAACTGAAAGTAGAGACTTTACCCAGCTAGGAATAATAGCTCGAAGGTAACTCAGCAAATCGTAATAAGGATAAGGCTTAGGCAGGCGTTACAGACGAAGTTATTGGAATGGATTCTTATCCTTTCTCAGCGAAGTGATCTGATTGATCCTATATTCGCATGAAAAAAGGAGAGTCTCCAGTAAGCAGAAATCTCAAATGCAAGCTTTCTTTCCTCTCTTTGCTGGAGTAATTCATGCTTTTGACGGAGCAGGATAAAGCGCTAAGGATCGAATGTGTGATTGAGAGTTCAAAAGAGATATGGACTGTGTGCCAGAAGGTCTATCTAGTCAGTATTTACTTCTAAAGGTCCCCGTAACTCCAAACTACCAATAACCTAAGGCGAAAGCCAACGATGAAATGCAACTAGGAAAGCTATCAGTCTTAATGCCTCCGATCATCCTATTCCCCTATCTTAAATTCCCTTAGATTCACGGGGAAGTTAGTGAGTAGGTTGCCGTCTTTGAGTAAGTAGCATGGCATCCGAAATAGCATATGATGAGGAGAGTTTGAGCATTTGAGCTACTATTACCGGCTCTGCTCCCGGAGTAAAGGAATTATAAGCAAATCAAGTATGAAATTCCGGATAGCTTGAAGCGGTTTAAAATAGTAGTCTTAGTGGAATACTAGCCCAACCAGATAGAGAGTTTCAAGCAAGTACTATGATTTACTTACACCGCCCGTCCGTACTGTGATTGAATCTATTCCTAAAGCCTCTGGGCTATTCCCCCTCTCTGATCCGGGATTCTCATCCCTTTGAATCAGTTCCCCATTCCTCCTACCTCGTTAAAGGTAGACAACAAGGAAAGAAGTTCGAAAGAAAAGATCCAATAAGCCTCGGGAGGAAAGGAAAGTATGAACTGCCTCAATGTAACCTTATAATCAATTACTAGTCCCTCCTCTGAACCCGACTGAGGAAAAGCCGGATAATAGCCTTTAGCGGCCAACAGAACTTTATCTAGTTCTGCCCTATTCTTAAGCGGGATTCTAATCCAACTTCTGTATCTGGGGCAATCGCTGAAGGAAAAGGAAATGCCTTATCTCACGAAGTTTTCATACATGCCATCATTTCGCCCCGCTTCTTTCCGACTCCATTTAGTCTAAAAAATCTACACCATGCCTGTTGTGGTATCACGGCCGGTCGAGCCGTGCTCCTCCGAGTGACTGACCATCACTGACGACTCCTTGCTTTAGGGCTTCAGTGCCCAATCTACAGAGCATTGAAATAATAGCTATGTTGTTACCAATTCCTATCTCACCAGTAAGCCCAACAGCAAATAGAGTGAGGTATCTCTGTGATAGGTAATAAGCTGAAGGGAAATGCCACTTCTTTTCTTCCGGGACAAAGACCTTTCTTTCCTGATCGAGAGATTGAAGTCTTGCTGTGACCTGTGCTACCCTAGGGCAGTGGTGCTGCCTGAAGCTCTCAACTCCCCTCTCGGAAGGACAAGGCAAGACAGAAGAGCAGCTAAAGGAGTTGCAAGGCGAAAGTCTTCTATTCGGTAGATCTCTCCGAAGTTCCATTATGGTCTTAGAAGTGAGTTTGAATCAGCGCCTATCTACTTTTCCGTTGTAGGTTTGATTCACCTAGAGCGATTTGCCTGCTTCTTATCTCCAGCATCCAAGCTATCTCGAATTCCGCGGGGCATCGACAAAAAGAAAGACACATGTTATGAATAAGCCCTTCGCATTCGCGAATTCTATCTCTTCAAAGCATATGGAGTATGATAAAACCCCATAGCGAAAGGCGCGGCTACTCTACCTCTGATCAAAGACGAAACCCACCCACATGAGCGTGGAGTCAGGGGCTTGAAGCACTAAGAGCTAGCTGGTTGCCTTGCCTTGACTTGCCAAGAGCAATAGGGATAGCCATAGGCCATAGGTTTTCCAAAAGGCTACCGTGTTACGATACGAAAGCTCAATTTAGCTTTCTAACTCTCACACCGGTTACGAAAGCAAGGGATATTCATTAAGCAGAAAGGGCTCCTACGTTAAGAACCTCTTCTGGGCATGCCCATGAGAACGAGTGTCCTTACTTCGGTTCTTCCCCCAACAGCTTATTCGAGAAAAGCAAGAGGGCATTCGAGAGCAGGCGCATTCAGATTCACTTCCTAAGAAGGAACTCAAAAAGAGAACTAAACTGATTCAACCAATCCCAATGGAAGCCCTTTGGCAAGAGTGGGAAAGGCCTTCACGGAATGAAGAGGATCAGGGAAGGGCATCAACAATGAAATCGATCCCATACCCGTTCCTTAGGACTTTTCCCAGCTCAAGGCACCAAGATGACTGAAGAATATAGAAAGAACTCGAGTCAAAAGTCCGAGTAAACCAAGAAGAAAGTCAGTGGGAATCGGAGCTGAGACAGGGAATTCCCTAGGATAAGGTCGTTCAAGTCACTTTCCGGGCTCTTGTAAAGGTAGCTTTTCGGTAATTAAGAAAAGAGCCGATTCTCTGCCTTTGACAGCCTTGCCTTGAGGCAAGATAAGACAAACTGATCACGCTTCAGCCACTCTGCATATTTCGGATTAGCACCTGGTTTTCCATCTCCTCTTCTTCCTTCCTGCCTCTTCTCCCCCTTTTTTTCTTTGCTGCTTGTTCTCTAGCCTGGAACAAGCAACGGATTGATTAAGCGCTAACGCGCGAAAGTCTAATAAGTAGTAAGGCCTTAGTCTCGCGCAGGAGATTGATATAAAGAAAACGGAATTACGATAGCTCTACGGAATTACGATAGCTCTATTGATTGGTCACGAAGGAGAATCAGATAAATCTGACTTTGCATGAAAAAGACTGAGCCCTAGTACGGGTAATCATTGTCTAAGGCCTGAGTCTATATAGCAGGAGATGGTGATAAAGTATCTTCCTCTCCTTATCTTTTGAGCTACATAGTAAGCAAAGCTGTAAGAATGACTTGATATTATTCTCTTTCTTCGCTCACTTCCTACCTTTCTCTCGCTATCGGGAGAGCCCAATCCTCTCGCTTTGCTCGAGCGACTATGTACCTCTTCCCTGTCAGACTCTGAACTCGAACTCATGTAAGTCAAATCTTATCTATTTCAGTTCCTTTCTCTTCTCTTCCCGAGAGTCTTACCGAACGATGTCTCCCAAGATTGAATGCTCAGTACCTACGACATCAGCAAGCCTTGTTCTACATGGGAAATCGTTCAAGCGAAGTCGAGGTGGATGAGGAAGACTTCTCTGAGTATGACATAGCAAAGAGTTCAATCGATAGCTTGGGTTTTCCCATTGAGTTCAGTTCTAAGCTTGCCTTCGCTTTTTTCTTCTGAGCTGTGCTCTCTCTCTTCGGTTCTGGTCAGTCTTCTTCCAGCTCAAAAGTAGGGAAAGGTCTGTAAGGAAGAGCTAGGGAGCAAGGGCAGGTCTTTCCTTTTCTTTAAAGTGAGGATAGCGATCAGTCTTGACTAGCCTGAACTTAGTATCGAGTTCAGTTCGTACTTACTCCCGGGCAAGAATCAGTCCTGTCTCCGGCCTCGGGTTGAAGCCCCTTCGTCCAGCTTTGGATAGCAAAAGAAAGGCATGACCTCTTTTTCCTATGGCTAGCTATGTCTTCTATCGGGGAAGGAGACTGGATAGGTACTTATAGGTCTGATGGTAGCGGTAGGGAATGCTAAGGAAAGGTGTTCCATAGCATCTGGCCCTGTTCTGCTTACTACAATTAGTGTAGCACCTTGATTTTAAGGGCTGACTTCGGAGAGTACCGCTGCTATTGTTTGAGTATAATAAGTATAATAAAGGTATCTTTCTACAATCGTCTTTGTAGCTCCTGTTGCTTTCCTCAATCAAACTTCAACACAACGTGCGGACTGAACGAGTGGAATAAACGAAAGAAGTTGAACGAAATGAGTGTAACTTGAACGTCATACGTAGTGATTTGATAAGATACGTATCTTTTCTTTTCGCTCTTCGAGCTTGGAGACCTCCTTAGCTAAACAACCTACTAAAAGATCGGTTTTTTTTCATTGTTGCTGTTGAAGGAAGTGAATCACTAACCGGTGCCAGTGTTCTGCGTGGTTTCATGAATACCTTCTCTTCAGCAAGTTAGGAAGCAAGAATGATTCACTAACCTTTAGGGAGTGAGAGAACGAAGGACCGAGAACAAAAACCAAATCGAGATGAAAAAATCTTTTGAAGCTTGGATTATTGTATCAGAAGCACCACTTTACTTTAATTGATTATCTTATTCGTCGTTATAAGAACGAACTACATCTTCCAACACTTAAGAAGTATTGATATAAATAACCTTAACTTAAGAAGTTAAGATCTAAATAACCTTTCGATATCGTACTAAAAAAGAATAGAAAGTCTATTTCGTTCTATACGAAGAAGGTTGGTATTCAATACCAGTAGAAAGAAAGTAACTCTCTTTTTTTCAGCACTTGATAAACGAATGCCACTTTGCTTAAGACTTGAAAATCGATCTCTTGTCGGGAATTGGTGGATTGTCGCATAAGCAGCTAGTCCTAATCGTCGCACATACGCCGGTTAGAGCTGCTAATCGGTTGGTTAGGCCGGTAAAAAGCAATGGGGCAGGGGCAAGATCAATAGGTCAAGTTTTTTATCTTCTGGGCGAGACTGCACCATCAATAGCTTATCAATCACCGTCTTGTCCAAGATCCCTTCCAGGTCGGTAGCCAGTAGCGGCACTAGTTCTTTTAAGATTTTCTTTCTCAATGCACTAGCACTATTCTTCCCCGGGTCTTTGAAGTGAAAAAGATACGTCACGTCTTTTAATACGTATCTTTTCTTACGTATCGTCGTTCGAGTGAGCAGTTTCATTCACCGAAGATGTCACTTTAGCCGAATAAAGCAAAAAGGAAACGAAGAGGGCATCTGCCTATGACGGGTTGTGGAGAGCCCAAAAGATCTTTTTGTGGCTTTGCCGAAGTTATTGCTTGACGGCCTAATACGAATTTTTTTATGTTGATAGAGAGCTACTCGCCAGTGAATGTGAATAGAATAATAGTAGCATGCATCCCTCCTAATTGTCAAAGTTTTCGATAGATCTTGTCTAGTAAGGCAGGCAGGTACCGTCGCTGTACAGCTAAGCCGGATCAAAGACCAATAGCAAGGAAATGCAACCTGAGGGGTACTTCTCCATCAAAGTCCCCCCCACTTTTGACGACCCTTTTGAGTAGAGAAAATTACCTATCTCATTCTCTAGGTCCACATACTAGAGTGAGTGTATATCCTGGGTAGTGGCACACTTATAGTGAAAATCCCATATATGCTCTAGCATAGCTCTTGCATATTATGCCGTTCTCATCTGTATGTTATAACGATTTCATTTGAATCTTTAGCTCAGGGTAGCAGATAACCTCTCATAGATGAGTCATAGGAGTACACTCAACGGGTTTGAGATGAGCTAGATGGTATCGAATCATCGAACACTAGTCTCGAAAAGTCCCCAGGTTAGAATTGATATCTTACGAGTTTTTAGATATGTTTAGAGATCTTTGATATCCTACTCAACACTTATATAGATTAAACAGCAACATCATGAAACACCAACTGAATATGAAGTGGGTTGACCACTTATACGACATTTCCTCTATGAGGGAGGAGGATAGAATTTTACTAATCAAGTTCTGGAATAAGTACTTCACTCATGTTTTGTCGTTCCCGGATAGTTATGCTCATAATACTACCAGTCCCAATGTCGCTACTACCGCTGTTACCGCTGTCACTACTACCTGTACCGATGCTTCAACTACTACATGTTCTGATGTGAATGTCGATGTAGGTCTAAATGCTAGTAAAAGAATTCAGTATTCAAATACAGTCATTGATCTATTGCATAGATCCACAAACAAAACAAACCATTAGATGATGAACAATTACGATCTCTTCAAATGAGTATAGAGGACATTAGTATGAAGTTTGATGATGAATCTATCTTTAAGAGCGCCCCTAATCTAATAAGAATCTTAATCAAAAAGGATGAGATTGGTGCTAGGGATTATATAAAAACTCTATCTCTAACACAGGAGGATTTAGAATTGCTTTCAGAGTTGAGCCACTATACAAAAGAGGGTCTAATAGTTCATGTGCTGGGTGTTGTATTGAATCCAGTAGAGGTATCAGCAGTTCGTGTTGCGTCTTTGATAGAAAAGCGGAATAGTAGGGGATGCAGAGTGAACTTCACTTTTATTGGAATTTTTCTTCTCTTCTCTTAAGGCTTAGGGCGAAACCCTGGGTTATTTTATGATGTTTTGGGAGTCCCAGTTGTCCGAGAGATTAGACTGGTTTAGGCTGAAACTTGACTGACGCTACTAAAGGATGGGGAGATCCCAACTGTAGTAATTTATAGTCTTCAGTCCATCTTCCGAAAGACAGCAAAGAGGAAGCTCCGGCTCCTGCTTCGGACTGATTAATTGCTGACGCCTACTACTTTAACAGCAACGAAAGAAGACCACCTGACTTACCTACTGGCATTGAATCAAAGGCTATACTGACTTTTAGGCTGGGTAACTACTAAAGAGAAAGGCTTGCAGGCAGCTCAATCTCATGACTTGATTTCAAAATAAGTGAAAGAAAGACTATTAAGAATGAAATACTGGCACTACGCATAAACGGCTTTTAGTGACGCTTCGTCGGTCTCATCTTCATTTATAGTCCCCGGATCAGGGTGTAGTAAGTGAATAGAAGGGATAAGGAAAAGAACCTCTTTCTAACTTCCGGACTTCCTGTTCTCTTAGTAGGCTGACGGGCTCGAACTTAAGCCATAAAGAGTGCTACTCCGCTCCTTTCCTTGGTTTAGACTTCTCCGCTCGGCTCAATCTTAAGAGGAAGCTAATTCAATCCTGCTGTAGGGCTCTTTTGCCCCTGAGATCTCAATCGGACTGTAATGCACTAAAAGAGAAATCGATATATATACGAAATACTAATCCCCGTCTTGCTTATCCTTCCTTTCCCACCTTTGAAGATGAAGCTGGGACGGCTAGTATTCTAATAGAAAGAGTAGCTTATCCGGCTTCTGACTTATAAGGAATCTCAGGCTTATCTGTGTCCGGGAGGAAGATAAAGACTAATTCATTCACAGGACTGGCTTCACACAAATCTAACTCATAATCTCCAACTAGACTAGCTATACTATAACTATAAAAATCGATTATTGAAGTGGTAAACTATAGGACTTCTTCCTCGAGCATTGAAATGGAGGCTTCACCTCTTCCCAGCAGCTTGGTCGGCCGCTAAGCGGAACGCACTGTCTTGCTCATCTCCCTTCTCCCTCGAAAGGAAGCCGATTCTACGCCGTAAAGGAAGCGGGTGCCCAATCACTAACCAGGGGGTGGTCTTCATCAAGCCCTTTCTCTAATAAGAGATGCAAGTATGCGCTAGCTAGGATCTAGACTTAGACAACAATCTGGAGAGAAGATAAAGTGGCTAAAGCTACTATCTCTCTACGTTTACCAACTCTCCCTTGCCTGAATTCAATTCAATAAATACCACCGCAACAAATGTCGATTCTATAATAGTACTTTATCTATCCACTTTCAAAGCCTGTCTATGGGATCCGACTCGGCTTCCCGCCTTAAAAGGTCTTTGATTGGCCCCTTCTCTCGTGCTAGGAAGTGTGAGACCGTTGAGCTCAGAAAGTAGATTCTTTCCGGATATTGATCGAGCTTGGGAAAGAGAAATACCGGTTATTGATCAAATAGATTCTCTGGGATGAGCAGAAGTACGGGGTGCTTGAAGTGAAGGCTCGAGTACAGGTGGGCTAGCTCTTTAGATGTTTTCTCCGGCACTAGCTCGGATTGTAGATGAATGTAGACAATGAGGAATGATTAAAGCAGTAATGGTGGTAATGTAGACAATGAGGAGTGATTCTCTTTCCCTCTTGAGACCTTATGAGAGAGAGGAATCCACGCCGGTTGAAGTCAAATTACCGGGCACTAGCTTTTCATTGAGAATGTGACCGAAGATGATCTTGCCGAAGATTAGGTTCCACCGGGTAAAGGATGAGGACGGGGGCGCTGATTCAAAAACTCGTCCGTGGGCACTGATTCCAGGATTATGGGCATTGGCATTGAAGAAGTAGCTCGTCTGGGAAGACTGAAGAAAGAATATTGAAATCTACCTATCAGTGGATCTACAAGGGGATCCGCCAGTGGAAGGACTTAAGACTAAGCCAATCAACAAAGGAAGAAATCGAAATTATCGAGAGAGACCATAAAGGAAGCTAGTAAGGATCGAGTTGGGTAATCAAATGGTCAGCCCGAGTCTCCTATGATACTGAAAAGTAAGTCCCGTCTCCGGCTAAGGCGTGGCTAGGAAGCAATCCTCAAGAAGAGAGGGGTTCGGTCTCATTTGATCCATTGGCCGACTTCGATTTCGATTTACTTGGCCCAGCTTCAGCGGATCTTGTACTTGGATCCGAGGTTACTATCAATTCGGACATGGTGGGATGGAAGCTAAATGCTGATGAAACTCGAAATTATGATTGGACCGGTTCTATATTATGGATTCCTGTGGGTTCTACGAGCGAGTCTGACCAGTTCTACTCGCGGTTGCACTGAGTTCCACCACCGACTCAAGACTAGTTCCAATAGAGATTATGACGAGGTGATGGATCGTGGATTTGTGGTGGCCGGATAAGGCCCATGACGAACCAGTCGTCTTGAATGAGAAGACTTTACCGATCGGTGGCTAAAAGCAAATAATAAAGATTTTAGGTACCTATTTGAAGAGCGGACCCAAGTCCATCACTTCTTATTCCTAGGGACGCAGAGTGGTACATCAAAAGGATGATTGGCAGAATTGAATTAGACGGAAAGTATCCTATCGAGATTCCTGTGCGTGCTCATCACCAATTGCGCTTTGGCCAAAACGAATTGAACTAGTAAAAGCCGTTTGAAAAATCCTTTATCTATTATCGGGCTCTCAAAGAGGAACCATCACTATCTTTTTCTCTGTCTAGCAGCTGCTATCCTACGCCTACGTATTTGGTACTTTATTAGAAAGATTTTTTTCTTTCCAATCTGTTCGGGTTCATGTGAGAAAAGTGCTTGAATTAATATTAGCTATGATGAATGAGTGCTCGATTAGTCACCCTTACTTTACGTTGTCACCAGGCCTTCTTCCCTTCCAGAAAAGAGAAATGGAAAGAGGCCCTTTCTTTCTCTCTTGTTTCCTAACGGTTGATTGAGAAGCCATAAGGGATAGATTCCATTATTAGGGCACCAAAGGGAGGCCTCCTTCTTTGTCTCTTAGAATATCTACCTTCCTAACCAGTTCTGCCACCTCTATCTCTTTCCTTGCTCAGAAAGAGATAGAAAACGAATTTCTTTGGCACAGTCTTTCCTGCCTTTCCCTTCCTTAGCCTTCCGTTCCTTCCATCCTTTTAGGTGTTGGAAATGAGTGGGCACTTTTAGGGACTTTGTCCAAGCCCGGTAGAAATGTTGAGGTTAGCCCACACCTGTCGAAATTGTTAGGTTTAGTCCACACTGTCTTAGGTTTGGGGAGAGGAACCGGCAATGTCCGGACAAGACAAGGAAAGTAAACAAGCACAGACAGACAGACAGGGTACTACTAGCAAGAGGAATTTTTTCCAGCCTCTCTTGCTAGATGAAGATCATGGTATATGTTATAGGTGGTCTTGGTCTTTGTCGTGGCCTTTTACCCGGAAGGAGAAGTTATGCTTCTCCGGCTGTTGCTGAACTGAAAGTACCAGTTCACACTCATTTCAGGTTCACGGCGGATGGCCAGCTATTCACTTGATGTATGCCAAGGGTATAGAGCAAGGTATGACGTTAGAGACGTTAGAAGAGTACCGCTTCTTTCCTCTCCCCACTTCAATCCGAGGGCTTGAGGTGGGCTGGTCCAGTACTCCTAAGAACTCACTCTCAACTCAGAAGCAAGAGCAAATATGCTCTGGGTCGAAAGGAACCTGCGGAAGCCTATAACTTATCCTCCAGGAGGCGAGCTATAGCGAAGCCTGTGGGCGAATACGGTCAAATCATTGGATCGGAACCTGGTAAGAGCCCTAGTCTAGCACCAGAATGGAGAAGCCAGTTTACTGGAAGCAAAAGTGATAGCATCTCTACTGAACTTGAACTCACTTTTCACTAAAAAAAGAAATAGAACTGGCATCTGTCTCCTACTCAACAGCTACCTCGACTGTCGCTGCTACCACTCTTCCAGCTGATGCTGCTTCTGCCTACTGATACCTTCTCTTATTATATTAATAATACTAAAACTAAGCTGTACTATGATCTTAGAGAATGGGAACTTGCTTCCTCATATTAGGAGTATGCCGTATTAAATGCACTGGCAGCTACTTACTTTTCTTACTGAAGTACCATTTGTAGTGGGATCTGCTCAGCCTCTTCTCCTGCTGCTGCTCGAGCAACAGTAGCTCTACCATCATAATCATATAGAAGAAGAACTAGCTTTGCCAAGTAATTGATTCATGAATTAGAAGATCTTTTCTTCTCTGTCCAATCTATTGATTGAAGCAGCCATTCCAATTGAGAAGGCCCTACAATGGGATGAAGCCAAGGAAGAGTAGAAGCAAGTAAGCGCAAGGACCAATCCTCATGAATGAATGAAATGAGACTATTAGAAATATCTTATAGAAGAGTCTTTCTCCCGCGCTCCGCCTCAAGCTCATGAGCTCCAAAGACTTTGGCACGTGAGGACAAGGTTGACTGCTAGTTTATCGGCACATCTTTCTTCTTTTTTATCTTCTCGCTCTAGCAAGTGGTATAGTTTGCTTATTTCAATAGTCATTGAAACAAGGCGTAGTTAGAGTGAGCCCTAGTTTACGTAGTGCGTGTTAGCTACCCAAAAAGTAAGGGAGCTACCGAAAAAGAAGTCTCCCGCTCATTGCTCTTCTCCGGCTCAAACAAGAGATGCTCCTGCTTCCTTCGACTTAGAATATAATGATGTAAGGAGACTTGGAGCTCCTGTGACGTATGACATGACCGGGGAAATACGTGCTTCATCAATAATCAATAAAAAGAATACGTGGTTGCTAATGACATGGCTCGGAAGCTACCAAGACCAAGTGGAAGAAGAAGCTACTGCTGCTGGTGTCTTCGCTCTAAAGGCTTCAAACCAATATGTAGGAAATAGCTTCTAGTAGGAGCTTATAGAAAGTACGCTCCTTTTGGTGATAGCTATGATTCAAAAAAGATCTTAGTTGAAGAAGAGGTTTATGAAACTGATGCTTCTGCTCCACCTAACAAGAGGAACTCTAGCTCATTCCAAAGGTTGAAGCAAGAGCAGCGAAGGCAGCGTAAGAAAGAGATGCAGCCTAGCCAGAAGAAAGAGGGCCGGAAGCAACTTTAGTTTCACATTTCCGGAAAGACCACCAATATGTCAAGATCAAAATTCGAATTGGTCTTGCTTACTCAAGAATCAGACCGCTTTGCAGGACGAAAGCTGCCTCTTAAACGAACACAGAAAAACCAAGAACGAAAGAGGTTTCGAGTTGATCAGAATTACCTAACCAATTATAGGACCCTTTCACATTTTACAACAGTCAATTCCAACTCCTCCTCTTTTTATCGGGAGGAAAAGAGTTGTTTGCATGGTCTCTCTATCGCCCTGAGAAAGCATGCCGTATCCTACCCCCCTAAATGGATATAGGGCGTATGTTTCACCAGCTCGGTGCCATAGAGCTAGACCTGTGAGCAACTACGCTTTCCAGATAAGGATGGCTGTTTCTAAGCCGGCTGTCATCACTCACCATTTACTTAGCGTCAGGTCTGGCGAACACAACTTCCAAATATCAAACCAGCATCCATCATAATTTATTCTACCTATTTCTAAAGGATTCCATCCAGCCACAGGTTTCCCTATGGCTACCCTCTCTCATGACACTGGGTCAAGAGCACTTTTTGGTCCATGTCTCTCGAGAGCAAGCTCGAGACTTATGGCAGAAGATGAGGCTGCATCTCCCAACAGTGCAATAAGACAAAGAGGATCAATAAGGCCGGTGACCGGGCAATAGGATTCGTTAGGGTATGGCGTAGACCCTCCCTTTCTAGATGAGATGAGAAATAAAGCGTTGAAAGACGCCTTACGAAAAGCATACAACCAATCCAATTTGTTAGAGTTTCGAAAACCCGAGTAATCCAGACCAATGGAATGAATAATGCATAGAGTTAGGAAGTGGTGCATATTGTGCTTGTTTTAGTACTTCTGCCTCATACTTCGAAGTATGGTGAGAAGGCTATTGATCATTCTAGAACCGAGACCATTCGACCGTATATATTAACAATCAATCTATTCATTCATACCTGGCTAAAACACTTCCCATTTTCCATATCCCACTGCTCATGAGTGAAAGTTCGCGCATTGCCTTTTTCCATAGCCCCATCCAATAGAATAGAAGTCAAGGCTTCTCAGCGGGCACGTGTGTCGGCAAGCTGTTGTTTTTCACCTTCGAAGAGAACCTTACCATATGGGCTTTTTATGCCGAGCCAGGGCAGTTCCTCGATCCAACTAAATGAGTAATGAAGGTATTCCCACGGCACCAGTTCACAAAATAGCTCATTTTTGGTCAAGTGGAGGATCCAATCGAATCCCTTTTTACTAGCTTCTGCCGGACACGAGTTCACTATTGATTAGATCCCTGATGATGAACGAATGGTGGAAAAGCACGCAAAGCACGCAAGGCATGCCTATGATTGGAATTTCCCTTGCTTGATTGAATACCCTAAAAGATAGAAAGAAGGATTCCCTTACCACTATGTCTTATTGATAGGGATTCTAACTCTTAGTCTTTATAAGCTATTTCATGTATAGGTAGGGAACCTTGTTGCTTCCTTCTACCATCTCTACTTGTCTACTTCTCATACCACTGCTTATGCCGTAGCTTCTGTAACTAAACTAGAATACTTGCTTGCTTCTCCCTATTGATTGAATGATACCGGGTATGATAGTACTAACTTGTCTTACTGAATGGGGAATAGAACTGGGCTTGTTTCATCTCTTCTATACACAATGAAGTTTTTTGATTACTTGATAGGGCCCTTGGCTTAGCTTCTGCCTGTTCATACGGGAATGCGATTGCGGTTGGTTGTTCCTACCGTACCGCTACATCTTCTCTTTCAACTAGTAGAGGTAGCATGCCCGGGAGGGAGACTCGCAATAAACTGATCTTGCTTGTTGACTAATTAGGAGATACGGCAAAGCCGCTTCTTGCCGTTCTGGGGAGATATGGAATTGTAGTTTCGGATGGGAAGCCCGGGCAACTAGGCCCTAGCTCCGATGCTCTTCTATCACTAAGCTATTTGTCAGCTTCCCTCGGACCCGGAGGCGCCTTGTTAAAAGATTGGATTTGGACGGATGGCACTTGCCCAGGACTACGAGCATTTGATTTGATTGGATGAGGCCCCTTGCTTCGTTCCGCGCAATGGATGTGTTTAGAGCAGCCCTTCCTTCTGCTAGCTCTTACCTTGCGACTAGGAGTAAAGGTTCGAGGCGAGGCTCTAACTATGTAGCTCTACCTAAGGCAGCGAGTGAGCGAATCCAATAGATGAGGGATGGGATGGTGCTAGAGAAGTGGAAGGAGCGCGAGATGCTATTCCTCTCCGTGCAATGGTAGCAAAAGGGTGCTAAGGCCCTGTCCCATGCCACAGTAGATACCTTTCGTTAAGTGGATTACCAGCGGTGTACCAAGGCTATGTCAGCTAAAGCACGGGTAGCTTCTCCGGCTTCCGCCGTGTCCAATGTATAAAGCGAACCAAGCGAAGGTGAAGTCAGGCCTGACTGATTCCATAAGGGAAAGGTAGGCGCGGGTGCGAGAGTCCTGGCCCTGGTAGAGGCATCGGAAGGCCGGGTGCATGCAGTGATCTCCTCCGCAAGAGGAGAGAGCGGTGAAGATAGTGATCGATGTCAGCTAGGCCGAAGCCTAAGCCGAAGTTTTCTTTGTTGTTTAGCCGAAGTCAACGGAAGGAAGTCCCAAGGGTTCGGAAACAAGGACAAGATAGAGCCAACTCCTATTCTATGGTATTTACACGGTTGTTCTCCTTGCAGGGACAATGGGAATGCATCTCTATATACGATCGATACCTTCGCTTCTGCTCTTCCCATCCATTGATGTTTGATTGAATGTTTTGATATGGTACCCAGATTCTAAATCAAAGAAAAGAGTGATCGCCTCAGCCGTGGGAAATATAGCTTCTAAGGAATCTACGACTCTTTCCTTGTTGGTTGTTGAAAGTCAATTACAGAACCAAGGGTAACAGAATATGAGTTCGAGTTCCTTAACCGGGGGATACCACTACTCCTTTGCCTTCTCAGGTATGGGGGAATGGCTGCTTCTTCTATTATGTGTAAGATATTCCCGCTTCATCAATGGGCAGAAAGAATGAGTTGAGTTAAGGCGCTGGAGAAAGGGTGCTAGCCCTGGAGTGCTTCCTTCTTCTATAATGAATTTCCAGCCGTGATTACGTAGCTATGAAACCTAAGATGACTTGTCGATTACTTGCTTGGGCGGGCAACTCGCTTTCAAATAAAAGAATCCTCTTAGGAATTAGTTGTTGATGAGTTATCCGATTGTTTCAGTGAAGAATATCCCTACCAGGAACGGCAGCTTCCTCTCTATTACTTACGAGTTTGGAGTTGAGTTCGGAATCCACTTGAAAGGATTCTGAACGATATCCTGTATATCATTCTATTACTATACTTCATTTCCTGTAGTTGAATGAGGAATTGAGCTACCTTCTTTTGCAGTTCAAGCTTCCGGAGGGAACCCTGCTAAAGAAAGTGAAGGAATGAGCTACCGGGGCTAAGCCTTTTCTTTCTAGAAGACGTAATCTTTGGGCTAAGCTGCTTCTTTCGCCATTGGTGACCTACTTCAAACGTGAATGCCAACCGGAGTGAGTCCCAATGATGTTTGGTCTACGACCCTGGTTGACTTACTAAGTCAAATCCCAGCCGGAAAGCGAAGAGAATCTGCCAGTTCTTCCTTTTCTCCAACTGAGACTGAGACCACTGTACCAATTGAACCGATTTAAATTGAGGGGGCTTGTACCGACTCTCTTAGCTAGGGATACTGCACTTCAGTCAGGTAAAGCGAAAGGAGTGACCGGTGCAGGGCTCGCTTCCTCAAGGAATGTACGACTGAGGGCCTGCCTATGTTGCTTTCTGGCTAACGTCGTCGATGAGCCCGTTCCTCACGAATAGGAGTGAGAGTGGGAATGAGGCTCAGCCTTCGCTTGTTACAACTTCGTGAACAGATTCTGGCAGTCTGATGCCTATAGATATACTAGTAGATATGGGACGGACCTCTAGCTTCATCAAATACCAGGGAATGATGAATCTACCTCTCTTGTTGAATAGGGTTATTCAGGGAAAGGAGTTCTGCAAGTGAAAAGATGGCAGCGATGAGCTAACCCGGGAAGGGGATATGCTAATTACAAATGAAATAAGGATCCAGTTGATTAGTTGCTTAGGCCAGAAAGCACATCGAACAGAGCTCGACTAGACTTATAATAGAAGTGAATCGGAACTCGATTCCTCAAGTCATAGGACGCGTGAAAGGCAGTCCGCCACGGGAAGAAGCTACGCCTAATTAAGAGTAGTCAGACCAGAATCGGTTTTCGTCAACTCATGGTCATGGCGGATGACATGAACGAGCGAAAGGAGTTCCAGTTGCTGAGCAAATAGATGTTACTGACCCTGCAACGACAAGGGACAAGCAGGGGTTCATCGAAGGAGCTAGGTCCCATCCCAGTACTAGACAAATATTCTCTATCAGTAGAAAAGGACTTATGGTCGAAAACGATGAAATGAGGCTTTACTTACAGGCGGCCAGGCCCAAGACCAGATGAGAGAGCTGGGGTAAGTAGCTTCGGGAGAATGCTCTGTTTGACTCCTTTATAGAGAACCCAAGGTTTGATTTTCACTTAAAGCGGATCATATATAAAGAAGAAAACCTTTTTTTCCTGTCGGTTCCGAGCCTTGTCTGGCTTAGGCTCCCTGCCAGAGTTCAACCAATACAATATATAAGGGGCTCGCTTCCGCTCTTCTTCTATTTATTAGTGTAGTGGGATATCTAGCTTCTGCTTCTTGCTCTGATGGAAGGGAGTTCCACTTCCTACGGATCTTACGTTATAGGATCTTCGATCCGACCCCAGGAAAGCGGATGGATTAACTTTGACGTTACATCGATTTCATGAACTTGGTTTTCGCTCGTACCCAAAGAAATCAAAGATTGAGAGTTACGGGACGACGTGGAAATGCTTCTTCGAAAGACCTGGACTAGCTTCCTCCTAAGAAATGAGGCTTGCAAGAAGATAGAAAAATTCTTTTTTGTTGGGAAGGATTTGAAAAACCTATACACTTCGTCTTTGAGTGAAATGGATTTCCATAAGTTGAATCCTTGCGCAGCTAGTTGCCGCCCTTCTTTGGTACTCTCTTCTCTGGCTGTGTGGCTTCGACGGAGACGGTTCTTCTTTGCCAGCTTCTCGCTCTGATTTTTGTATTGGGCTTATCCGTCATGTCTGATTTGAAACTGGTACTCTCTCTTTTTGCAAAAAAGGACAAGGGCTGACGCGAAGGCTCCCGCCTCTGCCTCTGACAGTACGGAGCAGAATTGACAATCTCTTTTTCTTTTCCTAGATCTTCGCTATCCGCACTGCTATCAGCCCAGGACCTACTCCGATCTTATTCTTCTCTCCACATCTCCTCTTAAACGGAATTCCAGACCAGCACGACCTATTTTTTGGTTTACTTTCTTTTTCTTCGCTTCTGACTCTACTCTTTCAGAACTGGGTTTCAGAATGAGTTCAAGATTCTTTTCAGCCTATCTGCTGACTGATAAAAACCTCGTTCGTATCTTTCTTTTTTGGGCATTATAGACTCCCTACTGCTATTATGTCTGATCTCTAATAATCTGAGTCTTCTCGTCTTATTCCTATCGTGACGGCATTGACGACAAAGAACAGAAATATGTGAAACCTCACCCCTTTTTGTTTGGTGTACGACCGCTAAGAAAGAAAGTAAAGATAAGGGACCCCGAGTAATATTATTGAATGTTAGAATCGATTCCCGGTTGGGGGCGTCACCTCCTTCAGCGAAAGAAGGTCTAAAAAATCGACAACGGTGAAGTGATAGCCTTCTTTTCTGCGTCAGAAGATAAAGAAAAAGCAGCCATTTATGCAACCCCAACCATTCCTACGACAGGTTTAGCCATTATAGGAGCAGGAGAACGTCTGTCCTTATTTCTTTTGTGATGAAAGATCCCTTTGCTAACCTAAAACAAAGAAAAGAGTCACGTATGAATCTTCAATTAAATAGAATCAGTCAATGGTCATTACCTTCTTAGTGTTAAATTCGTCTTTTAGCTTAGACGAATTTCCCAGCCCTAGTTCGTATACTTACCGGACTAAAAAGAGTTCCGTTCCTATGAGCGAAGTTCCTAAAAAGAGGATCCGAGATGCCAAGTATCCTCATTCTTTGTTCGTTGAGGCCTGATTCTTACTATTCTCTTCTCCGGACAGATATAGAACGGGAACGAACAGCAAGCCGGTCTTATACAGCTACAGCGGCAGATAAGGATGACGGCTACTTTGACGTCTTAACTGACCTACCGGACTGGGCAAGGTACCACTTATCCGGCAGCGTCAAACTTGCCGGTTTCCAAGCGCAACTCTATGCTACTTTAACACGGGGGGCCGGTGTCCATCATTGAAAGTGGCCTCTCTGTTTGCGCACATTGAAGAAAGTGCTCCGCTAGTGAAATCGGTCTTTCATTCTGATCGTGACTTTTGCTTACCCGGTTCGAAACGTGGGTGCCTACGCCTGGGGCCGGTCGCATGGACCGACGCGCTTGGTCACCGAAGCCCCTTTGGCATTGGCATTAATTCTGAGCTTAATGACAGTTAACCGAACCCTAAGTGATTGGGGTCAATCAACCGTTCCTCGTCCGTGAAGTCCGAATAGAAGTCTTCGTATATGGAGGCTTTTTTCCCCCTTTCTTCTCTCTCCTTCATTGTTGAAAAGAAGGAACGTCATCCGCCCCAGAGCCTATTCGATGTCATCTTCAAAGTCCTCTTCTATGCCTATTCTTCACCCGAAAGAGCCAACATGGCATTCAATGCATGCACCCTACAAAGAGGTGCACTTCTTATCAATCCCATGTTGGTATATCCTTCATATTCATATGCCTCTTCTTATAAATCATTTCCCTATTTCTTACTGTTGACATGGATTTCCTTACGGAACCTGCTTTCAGTTCTATGACGGCTCAAAGCGCCTAGGAGAGTAGCCAAAGGAGTAGAAGGGTCTAAGTACTGATGTCGCCTCATGAAGAATTGCGGAGATCGGCCGTCAGAGATCAGACCTTTCACGTCATAGTCTCTATCCCATAATCTGCTTTTTTTCTCTCGGCCACTACTTGATAGGGTAGAACCCATGTAAAAGCTCTAGCTCAACTACAGGAGCTGACAGAGTGAGAGTGAAAAAGCTGTCCCCTCCGCCCCTTTCCCAACATGCAAGCACTAAGTCAAGGCCCCGAATCAGTAAAGGAGCGAAAGGTTAGACCTCAACTTCTCAGCGAACAACATAATGAAGAAGACAGCGAAAGTATGGAAAAAAATATGGGAAGAGAACAAAGAGATCTCTGAAAAGGAAGAGGCTAAGAAGTAGTCTTTCTGTGTAATTGAAAAGGATACAACCCGTTCTTGGGAAGAAACGCTTTCCTGGAAATTGAACCTATCCTATTTATTGGAGGTAGCAGCCACAACTGAACGCTTTAAAGCACAGTTCTTTCAGCTCTAAGACTTCGCCTGCATCGCATGGCTCCTTCGGCAGTGGATTCGGAGTGGGAAGAGTGAGTAAGCCAGCAAGGATAGAGCAAGTCTTGAGTCCGCCAAGGATGATGAAGTTCGTTCCTCTGATAAGAAGACTGCTTTCCCGGTAAGGGCAGCCTTGCCTTTCCTGGTTTTAGAGTCAGCATTACCGCTCTTTTTATAGAATCGACTGTGAACTCTGGTCATGGCATGGAAATGAAAAAGGATCAAGCCTTCTCTTTGGTCCCTGAAAAACATCTCCTAAAGGAAGTGGAAGTAACATATGTTAGTATATATGTTAGTAAGCGGTCTTTTTCCCCCGCTTGGATCTTTGATGGAGCAGCTAATGCCATTTCAAGAAGAAGGGTGCAAGTGAATCAGAGCTTGAGAATGACGCTATTGCGAAAACTGTCTCAACGATTGAAAGTATTCCCACAGAAGAGAGGCTATTAATGGAAGGCTACTCTTCGGAGTGGCTTGCTTTGGTTTTTGTGCATTTCATGTAACAGGCTTGTATGGTCCTGGAATATGGCCTTATGGACTAACGGGAAAAGTACAACCTGTAAATCTGCTTCCCAGGTTCATATTTTCTTTTCTTAGTCCCACCTGAAGTGGATTTCAAATCCCTTATCTGGGCAGAGCTCCAGAGATCTCTTTACGACGGCCTTGTCAGTAAAGAAGAATAGAAAGACTGACTTATCTCCAGAAGCTCTACATCTGATAGAGGATGCTGGCAGGAGAAAGAAAGATGAATCTCTTTTGAGTTCTTTCCAACTTCTCATCTCCAGTACAGCCTTGTAACTAAATAAAAGTCCAACTCTGCCTTCTCTGTCTGTCTTCCCCTCGTTTATGACAACGGAGGGCTTAGAGGTAGTGTTAGTTTTGAAGCTATGACTTATCTCTTTCTGCTCTGTCTTTCTCTGCTTTTGCTGCTTTTGAAGTAGTACTGGAAATAAGTAGAACTCTTTATAGTGCTTTTAACCGAAAGTAAGCTCCTGCATACTATTACTACACTAATTTTCACACTAAAAAGATCTATTGATATCCCGCCAATCAACATGAAGATTTTCATTAGAATGCTTTATTTCTTAAGTCAAGTCAAGCATGAAAAGAGGAATCGAAAGCATTCATATCATATTGACCATTCATTTCATATTTTCATATTCAATTTCGGCTGACTTGTCCTATCCTTGATTCTCACCAGAAGGAAAGAGAGTCAAGGTAAAGTACCTTTTTCGATTCGAATTAATTCCTCAGTCAGAGCGCAATAGAAGAGCAAGAGGCTGGATGAGCCTCAATTGCTTCATGTTGTTCTATTGGCCTCGATAGGAAAAAATAAAACTTATCTGTTTCAGGAAGGCATTGAAGATTGACTTCTTGTTGTATTTCTGCCCTGGCTTTCTACTTCATATATGGCTTTATTAGCACTAAGATCTCAATCTAACTCTTAATCGAAAACTGCACCCTAGACGAGACGATAGACCTCCGGGAACACTAACAGAATCTCTTTTCTCAATCACACATTTGTAGGCGAGCGAGGGTTACGACCTCGCAAGGGACTAGAGATAACTGGGTGAAGGGTAAGAGAATATGCGGCGCAGATCTCCTCATTCTCATACTTTCTATTCTTCGAACTTACAGCCGTTCCTCCCTTTGAAGATGAAGCTGGGGAATGCACCAGAGGAAGCTCAGCAAACATTGGAATTTCATCTTACTGGCTTCCCGGCCTAATTGATACCAATGGGGGATTCTACTGCTAAAGAAAGATTCCTGACTATTTCCCCCCGGTAACTTAATCTCTTCACTTCAATCCTTACGTCTAAGTCTTAACTCTTCTCTTAAGTGAGTGAAGTGGGAAAGCCCAGAAGGATATAATCTTCCTTGCTTAACTAACACTACCTGCTTGCTTCCTATACAAGATAAGATGAAGAGACGGGAATAGCGCATTTCCCGCGATGGATAAGATTCCTTTTTATGACTTTGACGGAGCAGAGAGAAGTCCCGTGAGGATACGGGAAGAGAATCACAGGGCTAAGGAAGAGATTACCTTGTAAGACTTCAACGACGACTTTACCATCTCTACCAATCCCCCTCCAGATCTTTCTAAGTCAGATCTTTGGTAAGAACAAAATTGAAAGGATTCAATCAATCTTTATCTTTGAATCTTTTAGTGCTTCTATTCAACTATACGCCTACTAGTTTGATTAAAGGGCTCAGTTGCACTAAGATCTCAATCGAAAAGGGAAAGTCGGGCTTCTCTGAAGAAGTCAGGGCTGTTACCAAAATCTCAATAGTAAGTGAGAGCGGTGAAAGAAAGACTTTATTCACTGACTTCTTGCCTTTCTTTCTGCCAAGCGTGTAAGCATAAGCCTTTCTTTTAGCTTTTCTTCCTTGCTGTTAGGCGCCTAAAGAATGAAATCCTTGACAAAAGAGACTTTTTAGGGGCTGACGTTAATTCAATAAAGACATGACGAATCTTCCCCACTGCATTCTTAGGCTGTAGGCTGACGTGATGTAAATAAATACATTCATTATATCCCGGGACGACTGAAGTGACCAATAGGCATGGGGCGCAAAGGAAGTCAGATAGGTTTCTTTCCTAACTATTTCCCCTGCAACTCAATAAAACTACTTCCTTCTCCGCCTTCTATATCTCCTGTCGGGCGGTGTCAAAAGAGAAAAAAGAATCCCCGAGAAAACATAGGAATTTCTTCTTTCTTACTTCCCGGTCTACCTTACAGATTAAGTAAGGGCAGGGCTGGCTTCTATGTCTCAAGTCGGGATTTTCTTTTTGATAGAAATCTTAATCTCCGGCTGATCTGTATAAGGAAATGTAACCCAATGGACAAACCAAGCCCGGCCGTCCGGAAGTTTCTTTCTTTGTTACAGACCAGTGGGTCAACGTTCCGTTGTCCTTTCTTCCCTGTTTCAGGGTAAATAGGCTGAAATTGGTCTTCAATAAAGAGTAATTTCTTATCTTATGAGATCTCCGCTGACCTTCTTGACTATCCTTTTTTCTCACCATCTGGAAAGGTAAAGACTGGTTGAAAGCATCTGGAAAGAGACTAAGCCATGGTAGGTAAAGGATTATCTTCAACAGGGCTGTGCCTTAGAAGTTTAAGATGATCTTCTTTCCCTAAGTCAATAGTTATTTGATTCTCCGCAACATGCGCAAGAGGAATTTCCTTATACAGAGGAATTTATTGGTACCTCCGCTGTAAGGCCTTAACCAGCTAGTCCTTGTAAGTGAATCGAACTCGGAATCATTAGAACCATGTAACTACAAATCTAACTCTTCATCTCTGGCTCTTTTCAATCCCCTGAAGCTGCAACTCAGTCATCCTTCCGGTGAATAGGCTTTCCGAGCCTAAAGAGATGTTGATAAAGGAGTTGATTCAATAGGCCGTTCGCAGCTAATGGATCATATTCTATTGTTGGCCTTGAAAACGAAGTAGCTGCTAAAGTAGCGTCGCGCTATGAAGCGTCATAGAGAAAAGCTTCTTTCTAACTTCCTGGCCTTTCTTTCAAGGGGAATTCTCTTGTGCGGAAAGAGGAAAGGGAAGCCCTAGGTGTAGGAAGTGATTCACCCGCTAACAACAACATGCGAATGAGTTAACTGGGGCTGCTCAATCAATCTCCGGACTGACGTGTAAGTAAATCAGACTACCTTACTTCCAACGCTTTCTATTTTATGTTATGCCTCTTCCATTAAGGAAGGAATTTCTTACTTCGGAAGAGCTTCTAAGTCAATATAAGTATTAATCTCCAACTTCTTCATTGACTTCTTCTACTTCATCGGAAAGGATTGCAACAATTGGGATTGGCTTAGACTGAGACTCGGTCTAGCAGGAATTCTACTTAGACTGAGACTTCTGGGACCTGCAACTTATGATAAAGGAGGTGAGAAGATTCTTTAGCATTTTCTGGTCATCATATTAAGGATTATCCACATGAATGATAGGTTTGAAAGTCAGTCATAGCGCTCCACTCCGACTTCGTCTGTAACGCCTGCCTTTGCGTAAGCAGCCTTAAGACTTGTAGCTTTCCTAGCTGATTTTACAAATAAGGGGAAATGAAATGATATACTTTAGTCTTGATTAATAGCTTTCCTAATCCCTATAAGTCAATATCAATAGGAATCTCTGCATAGTCAGGGCTTGCAACTACGTCATATAAAGAGTCATATAAAGACTAATCCCCGATCTTAGATGAAGCAGGAGGATAAATCAGATTTGGCTTTCTTCTAACTTCTTTCCTCCCGGTGAAGATACTGGACTAGCTCAATAGCTATCTGTTGTTCTATTGGCCGAAATAGGCCCTGAAAAGATCTTTTCTTCTCATCATGTAATCTCCCTTCGGATGCCTTATAAGGCTCTTTTCCATTTCCAGTATTGAAATAGCCGTTTGCACCTTACTCCACCTATGGAGGAATAGGCAGGGTTATTTTCTGTCTTTGGAGTTACAGTTTGATCCCATAAGGGTGGAGTAATTGATTCAATGGGACTTTGAATTCCCTTACTTGCACTGGGCATTGTTCCTAAATCAATTCATTAGGATCTTACAGCGGGAACTACTAAACCTACTACCCTTACTTCGTTTACCAGGTTCGGAACGAAAGAAGGAAATCCCATACTTTTCATTCTTAGGCTGTAGGCTCTACTTCGTAATGCCAGATCTGTCTAAGGTCAGGTTTTCACACAAATCTTACTTTCGAACTTCTAAAGCTCCAAAAGCAACTAATCTCTGCCTTTCGTAAGTCAATCTCAAGACTAATGAAATCAATATCAGGACGTGTAACTCAATCGTCATATCAATACGTCTTTACGGCTTTCGTAACGTCAAGCCCTGCAACTTCCTAAAAGAAAGACTGCAACCTTTTCCTCAGTAAGACGGAAAGTGAAAAGAGGGGAATAGGCCGGACAATGAGCGTGGGAAGATATTAAATGGGATTAAGAGCTCCGCGCCCGAGGATGCTTGCAGGTTTGAGGAGTTACGCTTGTTTTTTCTCTCTTTCCTGATATCCGGAATTCAGTAGTGTTACACTTCTTTCCGGAGAACTGGGAATTCTTTCAAAGGTAATAGGAACTTGTTCTTTTCTTCGTTACCGTGGTTCCCATTAGACCGAATAAGAACAAGAGGGAGTGACGGGCCGAAAGACCAAACTCTTTGACGTTTTATGAGTTACGGTTGTTCGAATCTCCCTTTTTTCCGGGGAAGAGATGAAATGGGCTAAGGAACTTCTTACAGGGGAGTAGAGACAGAGCTGGGAAGAGGAGCGGAGACAGACGGGAAGAAAGAGATCAGGGCTTAGTACTTAGTAATTGAATCATTGGTTTAGGAAAAGCGGACCTCAGGCAGGGGATTTGGTGAATAGGAGGGAGGTCGTCAGGCCAAGCTCTTAGTTATTAGTAGTTACAGTTCTTTCGTAGTGCTTACCAAACGAAGAAGGAAACTTCGGAAACGGATCTTCAGACATCCCTTGCTTTAGACTTCCTATTAGGACTTTATCCTTCCTCTTAGGCATCTGAAGTGCTTGCAAAGAGTGAGTTAGAGTTTGAAGCTATGACTTACAGCCCTGTAACTAAATCATAATCTCAAGACGGATCTCCCTTAATCGAAGAAGGAATCGGGCTTTCTTAACTTAATAGAAGAAGCAGCGAGCTCTTTCTTGCTTCCTTACTTGACTTCTCTGATGAAGAAGACGGGCTTATAGGCAAAGAATCACTGGATTTAGACTTTCTGTTAGGCTGCCGGGCTTGTACCAAACACAAGATGAATATATCTGCAGGACGGAAGTGTAATTAAATATGAGTTCTAGCTTTCATACTGAGACTTGTAATTCTCTGCCCTTTCTTGCAACTTCCCAGGCTTTCGACTTTGGCTTTCTACTTTCAGTTCTCTTAGGCAGACTGGATTAGACCAACCTAGAAAGATGAAGCTCAGCAGCCGAATATGATTGCTAAATTAATCATTTCCTTTAGTCTGACTCGGTCTGGAATGAAAGAGCTAAATTCCTGGCTTCCCGCTCTTCTCAAGAACACTACGGGATTGAACACCAATAGAATGACTGACTTCTCACCCGGCTTCTGACTGATTAATGGCTTTCTGCCTTTGGTAATTAAATAGCTACAAATCCTCTTCAAGTTCCCAGGGTTCATCTACGGGCAGAGCGAAATAGCGAGATTGATTGATCTTTTGCCCGTCACTCAATTAAACGGCATTTCTCTTATCCTAAGCCTACTTATACGAGACGATAAGACCATTTCGCCCTTCAAGCTAACCTTGAAAAGTGGAATTTCATCCGGGCTAAGATCGGAGGCCCCAACTAATTGATGTTTTGACTTGGTCCCCCGGAAACATATAACCCTACTATTCTTACTGCCTGACTTAACTATCTTTCCACTTCCCAGGCCTACAAGAATAGATGCATTAAGGGCTAATAGACAGAAAGCATCTAACTTCCTCAAAGACTGCTACTTACTCACAAACTTCCCAGGGAAAAGGCAGAGAGGACGCTGTCATAGCCTAAAGAGATGTTAGCTTTGTTGGAATAGATTCACCGGTAAGGAATAAGAGAAGTTGGAGATTCCGACTTAGTAGCTTTCTGTTATTAATAATAAAGACATGACTAATCTCCCTTACTGAGAAGAAAGACATTAGTCTTATTCGTTTTATCCTAGACTAGAAGCGATCGGAGAGAAAGATAGAACTTCCGCAAGTATTAAACTTGCCGGGCAGCGAGGTACTTAAAAGAAAAGGAAGTTATGCCCGCTTTAGGGTGAAGGGGAAGAGAATCACCGGTTTTCTTCCTTCCTAGCCCTTAGATTATGACTTTCCTTGCTTCTTTCAGTGCCGGGGGCAGAGCTCAATAGACAAATTCTACAGTCAATCTTAGTCTATTCTATGTAATTTTATACGTCCTGGCTTCCCGGATCAGATGCTTTAATGGCTTTAGAAGGAGAGGCAACTTTCTTGCAGCTCTGTCTCGGATCGTAATGCTCAACCTTAACAGTGTATTTTCTGTCTTCCCCGATTAGCTTAAGTCCGGGCGTCGAGTTAGTTATTGTTATGACCAGCCGAAAACAGGTCAATACGATGCCTTCTAACCGTCCTTTTAGCCTATTCCCGCTTATGCTTACTTCATGGCTGATAAGCCTACAGACGCTTGACGCCCCGGAATAGCATTTTCCCTCATCTTGAGTTATTGGTATCCTATTATATTCAAGAGATGCTTAATATATTCTTCCACTGTTTTTTAAATAAATTCATAAGACTAGCTAAAAGTTCTTGAAAGAGATTCCTATGGAAGGATGATATTATTATTCGTCTTATTATATTGCCAAGGCTAACTAAAAACGAGCTAGAACTATGTTCTTCCTCCGACTCGAAACGAAAGATCTTACCGTTTTCTTCCATATCTTGGCATCATTGGAAACTCGCAAAATGGAGTGCATCCGGTTGCCCTCAGTTATGAAATTGAAAACAAAAGGTTTTACAACGAGGCTTGTATCGCTGTCTAGACAAAGCGAGGATCCTTCGGAGAAGCCAACTCAATGAAGATCTGGGCGATTACACCCAATGTAAATGTCTTTATATAGCCTGAAAGTGCGTCTCGGTGCGGTCCCTTTCTTGACTTAGTTGACGGTCTTAGTTAGGTGTAGATGTAAGGAAAGAAAGAGCAGTGCTTTATTAAAAAAAGTCAATAAGGACAGGTATACGCAATTTGAGTTGTTGGGGAAGAGGCGAAGACTCAATCTTTCGGAAAAGCGAGTCAGTGTAGTGCCCTTCCACCGTAAAAAGACCGAAGCATAGTAGTCTGAAAAAAGGTCATTATAATGAAGCCTTACTATGTCCTACACATAGGACATGAAGATATAATATTTAGTCTTACTAGATCATCTATGAGTAATGGAGATTCTTTGTTTTTCCTTCCCTCTACTCAGTATATGGAATGCCCATACTAAGATAATGAAATCAGTAACATCTGAATAAGGTATAGAGCGGCCTCACAAGAAAGGGTGCTATAGAGTCTAGATGCTTAAACCATAGATTACAAGTCAAATTAAAGGCTTACCCGCTATATAGAGTTGTGGTCTTAAATAAGCTTTTATCCTTAATTGTTTGAGGTTCTTTCAGTCATAGTCTTTTCTTTTTAAAAACTTACTATCCATCCAGTCTTGTCTTTCTACATCTACTGAGAGCTTACTACAATAAATAACTGACGGAATTTCACATCATTAATTAGGCCAATGCTTCACTCAACGATAGACTTCTTCAACTGAGATGGGAAGTCTTTCTAAGTAAAGTAAAGGGGATGGATAGCTTATGTTAAGGATAGTCAATCTATGAGTCTGGATTCACCTCTAATTTGAATTGTATTTAGATTGTGTTCTTCACTTAGTCTGTCTTGTACTGGCTAATTGGAAAGATGTATGGATTTTCTATACCTAGAAATCATTTCTTTCACTTTGTTGGATCTTAGATTCATTCCTTCTATCCCAATTGTTAAATGAGACGCCTAGAGGAATCACTTAAACCATTCTTGCCTAATTTCCTATATGGGACTATCTTGTGTGGTCCTAGATAGAATCCATCTAGTCCTGCCTATTTTGAATGAGATAGTATCTAGAATTTCAATTATTTTCTCTGATACTTGAAAGGAAGGGTTCAAAGTTCTTGGTCCCGGAATGGTCATGACACGTGAGAAATCTCTATTAGGATCCTTATAAGTCAGTGAGTCTATTTAATCTTTCCTTAATCTTTCCCAGCCAGAGCTAAGTCAAAGCATAACCTATCAAAATCAAAGACAATTGCAAAAGACTAGCTCCGACATAGGACAATCACTTCTTGACTCATGGATAGATTGGGATGACTGACTTTCTTCTTCCCTATTGAGAATGCTTTAGGGATATAGCACTTAAGATTGGACGATACCACAATCTTTCTTTGAGGAAGGGAAGCTAACCTCATTCATCCTTACTACTCTAACTAGAAATAGCCTTAGTTGGGTTACAAGTTAAAAGCCTATTTCTTTTTTATTCCGTCACTCCTTATTCTCAGAGTTAGACACTGTAAAAGGCTTGCGTGGAGGTGACTCGAAAGAAGGAATGTTTTTTTTTTAAGTCTAAGTGAAGTTAGAGGAAAAAACAAGGGAGAAGTAGTCATTTACCTCATGGAATGAATATGAAGCACTAATACTCGATAGGCCTTCTTTGAAAGAGCTCCTAAAGATAGAGGACGATTATCCTTAATATAGGGCATAGGATATAGGTAACCGTGCATCTACAGAACGAAGCCCGTAAGCCCAAAACTTGTTAAGGTAATAGAAAAGTCGTTATCCTGAATCCAATTAGCTTAAGACTTTGACGGCTTCCTCTCGTTGAATAGACCGCTAAGGGATATATAGAACTTGAGCAGTTAACTTGATTTCCATTGAGTGACTGGACTCGAATAGTGTAGTCAGGCCTGGAATCTGAGAAAGTCTCTTTTAGAAAGATGAATTGAATGGTACTTACGAGATTCAGAGAAGAAAGACGTATTGAGCTTTAAGAAGGGTCAAGTAGAGAAGTTTTTTAAAGCCGTAAGTAAGTTCTAAGAGTTTAGGAAAGATCCGAAACGAGACTTGGCGTCATATAGTGGAACCCACATCCGAGAGTCTATAAAGTCAGAACAGAGAATTCCTTGGAGTATAACCTACTTTTCCATTAAGTCCCAGGCAAGTAAGGACGCAGAAGGTAAGAAAGAGTTAGTTATGATTCTATTGCGCTAACTGATTTTCTACTACTTCCCCCTGTCCAAGCACTGAAAACAGCGAACCAACGCCCGACTCTGGTTAAGTGCCCTACGCCGTAGCCCTGACTTACTCCGCCTTCTCTTAAACAATTTCTTTTTAGCGCTCCTTGCCTTGCGCCTAAGAAAGGCTAGCTCTTTAGAACAGAAACCGGGGATAGAGTCAATATACTCGACAAAAGGAAGAGCATCGATTGCCCCTTTCTACCTTGCCTAAACTTAAGGTGATCGATTATCTACGCTATTTATTTGCATACCAAACATCTAATCGAGCCGTCAATCTAATCTCACTCACTTATGATATTTCGATTTCGCCCTCTCCACTTGCTTTCTACTTTCGTGATAGGTGGGGTAGGCCTTGCAAAAAGATCAGACGCTTCTCTGCCAACACCGTCTTTCTCTGAATCGGCAAGTCAAGTCAGAATAGATTTACCTACTTTACCTACTTCTGATGAAATGCCTAAAATCTATTCCTTTATGCGTGAACTGAGACGTAGTCTAGTAAGGAAGTCATATAGAATATATAGTAGGGACTTAGGCGCCTAACATTTTCAATGCCAATTCCACTCTCTGATCCGGGATAAGAGAGAGTTCTATTTTGCTTGCACACCTTTCTATTAGGTTAGACCCCTATCTTCCATTACGCGAACCCACTTCTTCTTAACTCTTAACCAGGATGATAGTATAGAAAAAGCTACGAAATGCATGAGCGAAGCAAAGGCTCCGACAGGCCTGAAGGAGGCAACAAGAAATGCTTGAAGTTTCTTCTAGCGCTCATGAATAGTTATGAATTAGCGCTTTCCGGAGTGGACTTCTTCTAGTGTTATTTATAGGCTTGAAAGCCAGTCCGTAGACAGAGATGTGAGGGAGATGGTATATGGTCTGTCGACCAGGGTTAGCGTATTAATTAAATATGAAATAATAACTACGCGACAGTAACTTAGTCTTAACTCGGTACAGCCTTGTGTAAACTAAATCGTAATCTTAAGACTGAAGTACGGAAGGAATATTAATCGAAATCAAGGCTTTTTCCTGCTTTTACTAGCTAAAGAGCTGCTGGTTGGGTTTAGGATGTTCTTTACCGGTTGAAAGTACTAGCTCAGACGTTCTCACTCAAATTTCGTATTGAAGTACCCCGGATAATTTCAGTGAAGAGGTGGGAATGCACCCAAAGATTAATACGCGAACTTCCTCTTCTAACATACCTAATTTCTTGTATGAAATAGACAGGAGATAAAAGGAAGAGAGAAAAGAAAGTAAGCAAGTCAGGTAGTCAAATCTGGCCCTCTGAAGCCAACGAGTCGAAGCTAAGACCAATGCCCTTTTCTTCTCTGCCGTCTCCTCTACGAACCCGAACTCCAAAGACAGAATAGATGGGGAACGAAGAAGATAACCTAGAGCAGCCTGGGCCTAAAGCCTAAGGATTTTCTTTCAATTCTCTGCTTCCTAAGCCCTGAGATGAAATTCTTAATCTAACTCCCCGTTTAATCAAAGTTTAATCAAATCACAGATCCGCCGGTTGAAAATAGTGAGGAAAGAGATTCCCTTGAAGCTAGAGATAGGATTGAATTCCGATCTTTCTCTTAGTCCGGTGGGATGAATGAAATGATATATATAATCAGATTAGACGTTACTACCTTCCTTCCAAGGCTGACTATCCTTCCCCGTCAGCTATATTAGAAGTCAAGGAATCAATAGTCCCTGATCTTAGCGAGAAGTACGTATTGAATCAACCCCTTCGGACTAAAAGCAGTCATTATGATTTCTAGGAAATAGCCGTTCCAGGGGCAGAAAGCTTCTCTTCCCGGGCTATTTCAGACTAAGAAGATTCGGATAAGGCAGTAGCATTCCGGAGAAGTATCAAGCATCAGCAGAAATTCTACTAGGAAAGCTTCAACTCAGATTTACTTCCGGGAGAATCCTTTCCTATTACTATTGCTTATGCTTAACTTCATAACTCTTTTGAAATTAGACTTAGAAGAGCCCTTGCGAGAAAGCAGAGATAAGTCTAATTGACTTGGAGAGGTAAAATCTATCTTTCGTCTATGTTCCTGGAGTTCATTGTTCAGTCTTAACTTTCTAAATTTCCCTGTAAGAAGTATCTGAAGTAACGGATTGAATGAGTAGCAAGAGTTAACTCATTCAATTGACTTAGACGGGAGAGAGTTTAATCTTCAGCCTACACTATAGAGGGGAGTTTAAACTGACTGCTTGAGCATTAATCAGTCAGAAAGATAAGCCGGAAAAGCAACTCTTTATAACTCTTATCAAACCTCTGCCTAAGATAGAAAAGGAAAGTCAGAAAGGCAACAGACAGATAGGAAAGCGCTCAGATAGAACGTATGAGTAGGCTTATAAGTTAGAGCCCCTAATCCAGTTGAACCCATTCACTGATCCGGGGGAAATCACTCGAGAATCTGATCCCTTAGAAGATAACAGCTCAGTAGGCTAAAGACAAAACCTGCCTCTTCATATCCTACACCGAGGGATGAACTCTTCCTAAACCCTGGGATTTAATTCAAATACTTCAAATACCCTGATCTTCCACCCACCGGTATGTTACTGAGACAGAGGAACTGAAAGCAACCTCTTTATATATTGAGTTAGGAACGTATTACGACCGAAGACTAGAGCATTAAGAACTAGCTTCAAGCCACTTTTTATCCAAGTCCCGTCTGTCTCCTCACCCTGCTCACCGTGGGAAGTATAAAGGAAAGCTACAAACATCTCTTCTAACCTGCGTGCCCTAATGGGATGGCTGACTAAACACCTAGATAAGAACCAGAACTAGTCATTCTATTTACAACTTTGGAAGGTTCTAACTGAGTTCTCATTAGTCGAAAAACAGCCTTTCCAAAGATCAGGAAATCGCTAGATTTGAGTCAGCCCATATCTTGACTCTGAAGTCTGACTAAAGCCTTAAAGAAGCAGCTACTTCTGAGTAAAGGCAGAGAGAACTCACTAAGTCTTTTTACGTACATCTAAAAAGGAAGAAAGCCAAGTAGAAAACCCTGGAAGGAAGGTAATTAGTAGGAAATTATCTTTCTAAGTTCCTAGGTAAATCATTCAAATAGAATGGATTTAGCTGTTGAATTAGAATTGGTATCAAAAAAGGTAAACCAGTAAGATGAAATTCCAATCTTTGCTTCAATTTCTATTGAGATTTTGGTGCATTAAAGTCCGTAGAAGTCTAAAACAAGAAAAGGCAATTACTATTCCATTATCCATTAAGCGAGAAAACCCTAACTCTAAAGTTAGAGTCATTCCAACACTTATGAAGTATTGATATAAATAACCTTCACTTAAGAAGTTAAGATATAAATAACCAACACTTAAGAAGTTAAGATATAAATTACCTTCACTTAAGAAGTATTGATATAAATAACCTTTGTTCTTGCTTGCCTTGTGTTCTTTGTCTGCTTTGCCGAGTACCGCCTCCTCTCTAGCTAACTGGTAACATACTTCGGAAAGTGCCGACTTAGATGTCATTACTGGCAAACCTACTTTTCCAACGATAATCACATATGATGACCTGAAGAGGCCTTCTCATTTCCTATAGCGCAAACATAACTACATCAGAAGACGTTGAAGAGTAAGAGCTTTAGTCGATTGAAAGTAAGAATTGATCTATTGCAATACAACAGAGGCCCAACAAGAAGCAAGTATAGAAGTTGCTAGCATCCACTCTTATAGCCTAATCGATTGTCGTCCCTGCTTCAGCTAAGGTAGCAAGCAACAAGTCATATAGCGAGTTCAGACTGGAATTACAAGGCGGTACTAGTTCTTACGTTTTCGCATGTCTTACGAAAGGCCTAAGCGTCGACCTTTATAAGAACTTACCGGGGATTCAAGGCAACTAGGAGGAAAACACTACGACCTTTGAATGAGCGGGGGCGGCATTCTGCTGGCTAGTAGGTATTAGATAACAGGAAGCATCCGGAAATCCGTCATAGTCGGATTGATAAGAACGAGGTTCGAAGTTCGTCGTTTTCTTTGTTGATATTAACTCCTCTCTTAACCCAGGTAAGAAACTTCCAACACCTAATTTATAAAAAACAAGCGTAATTAACTAACTCTTTGAGTTAGAGCTTGAGGGGATTAATCTGTCTTATTTCTATTTAGTGTGCACAGCTAAGCGTGAAAGATTACATTCCTATTTACACTGCCCTTACTCTACTGAGTTAGTTTAGTATACTGAGAAAGAGAAAGCATGTGACGTTTATTTTGCAGTTGAAAGCTTCGTTCGTTCCATTATAAGCGTCAGGCACAGCTGCCTTAGAGAGGAATCCAACAATGCATATCATCAGTTGCAGCAGTTGATGCTGAAGTTGAAGTATCATATCTTCATTTCCGGTCCGTGTAACCCAGCTGAATCAGATATCAGATATAGTAGACAAGGAATAGGAGTCGCTAGGCCCATTTCTATATTTCTATAATAAGAAATTAGAAAACCCTTCAAAAGCATGGGATTCTAACTTAGTGCAATAGCGCTACTGGATGACACTCCTTTTTTCGAACTCTTACTAGCTCTCCTGTCTATTCCACCCACCTCCTGCTTTGGCTAAGGTAGGATCGGAAAGAAGCTCAAAGCGAACTCTTTCTAACTTTTTATAGCGCCCTATGTCTTAGCCAAAGATCCCGCACAAAAAAAGAAAAGACGATCACGCAATGTGCCCGTTCTGTCCCCACTTAGTCTTCTTGCGTAGTTGCGGGGGAAGTAGTTCGAAGAGAAGCAAGGAAATTATTACCAGTATTATGATCCCAGAAGTCACTGCACAACTCGATGGGACAGAAAGGAGTTACCGCTTGAGGATGCCCGTCTGTGCTTTTTCTCTATTTAATTGGATTAGCACACAGCCCTTTGTTGATCTGGAAGTAGAAAGAATTGGGGCTGCTAGCCCTTTAGCCCCGTTTAAACGATTCCCTGATCCGGATGAAGAAGAATACCAAAAGAAGGATATCTTGCTGATAATTAGCAGGTTGAGCTCATCCGGTATTGGATCCGGGGCCCAAGACCCATTGGCATCAATTATTAACGAATTCTGCGCATAAATTCGTCTTTCTATTTTGTTAGACCGAGCAGATTGAAGTTTGAAAAAAGCACGTAAAGTCAGAAAGCCCTTCCGGAGAATGAATTCCTATTTCCTTTTTCCTTTTGTCCCCGTCCTGTTATTTAGATTATTATTGATAAAATAGAAAATGACTAATCCGGAGTAATCTAGTCCAATAGCCTTCTTTGCCATATCCCTTTTTATGATCTGGGGTAAAGGCTGTTATAAAGCCATGGGAGATATCAAAAGGAATGCTAGAACTCTGATATTGTTAGTTCATTCCCGTCCGGAGGAATAGTGTAGTTAAGTTGAAAGCCATAAATCCGTAGGTAGATATAAGTTCACTACGAAAACAAAAAGAGAAGAGTTAGAGGTCGTTAGGAATGCAAGATTGCTTAATGAGAGAATGTAACTCTTCTTGTTGATTCACCGTTGGAAGATGATACTTTACCTGGTTATTCCAGCCGATTCTTTTCCTCTTCCCTCACGGGTCTTAGCCACTTCCGTCCTAGAGCTGCAAGCCGCTGCGTTGTCGCGTAGTTACACGGGATATAGTGTGCTAATCTCTTACGTTCGTTCTAAAGAGACTTGTAGTGTACGTAATTGTAGATATCTACATCGTAGCCGTATCGAACCTAAAGAATATCTATTCACAGATAACCGAGAATTTCCGCTACTCTAAGCCCTTCAACTTTTATGTTTTATGCTTGAAAAAAACTCAGCGAGTGAACTAGGTTTTGCTATTCTTTCTCGAGCTTCCATTTTGTACGTTACCAATCTTCCTATATAGAAATGTGGGGTTGTACTAGTTGATACCATTTTTCGATACCATTTACGGACCACATATAAGAGATATGATATTTGATATTACCAAACTTTTCTAGTTAGAAAGAAAGCTTTCTCAGTGAGAGACCAAGACCGAAGAACTCCCTATCAGATTTGGCTTCCTAACTCTTTAGTCAAGAAGTTTATGGAATAGAATAGGAAAGAATAACAAGCTTCTCAATAGGAAGTCGATCAATCGCTATCAATGCCAGGAGGTAGATCGGAACGATAATCCGAGAAGACTAAAGCGCGGGGAAGCAAGTTTCCATACAGAGAAGAAGCTGTTGCTATGTAATAGAGAATTGTTGCCAAAAACTCAGGAAGGAGCAAGTTTCGAACCCGTAAGGGATAGGTACTCATAAAGGGAAACAGAATCTGCTTTCTCTATTGACATAGTTGAGTCTCGACTTGAGCGCGACGCCTGCTCTAAGTCCTGTATTCTCCAACTAAATAAAATAAGCGCTAGCTTTAGCAAGCACTAAGCTAAAGCAAGAGATGCCACAGGAGAATCAGCGGATAAAAAAGAGTCGCTAAAACAAAAGCAGAAGCCGAGGCGAGCGAAGTGAGGACGGGGGAAAGGTTACCCTTCCTTATTGTTGAATCTTTGCCTACTATCTTATGAATTCAATCATCCTTTCCAAAGCTATATTCTTGCACAATTGAATAGATGAGTTGTAACAATATCTAATCATTCTACAATGCGTTCTTTTCTATTTCAACTTGAGTCAACTCTTCAGTCAAAAATCCTGAATATCAAGAAGAATTTTCTTACATAAGAACAATGGGGAAAAGGCTGATTTGGGTAATCAACGACCATAGGTTTCGGCAGCTTAAGCTTACGTTCACACTCCTTCTCATAAGCATGGGAAGTTAGGTCAAGGAGGAAAAAGTTTTTCTTTAGAAAAGATCCTGAGCATTCCAAGGGCTATATGTGTTCATTGGTGAAGAAGCTGACGGAAGTGTGAGAGAAAGAAGGAGATGTCACCTTCAAGTTTTATGAAATCGAAGATCCAGATCTTGGAGCACCTAATCAACCAGTTGAGGAAGAGGAAGTCATTCCTCAGCCTCCTGGGGCAAGTGGGAGCGACACACTGAATGAACCAACTCCAATGGAGCAGGATCAAGAAGAAGTTAAGCTACGTCAAAGTGAGCGTGGTAGAATCCCTCGTCGTCGATTTGAGATTGAATCGCATGAAAGGATCCCTTTTCTGCCTTCTTGGTTATTATACGCTTAGCTTCTTTCCTTTGGTGCTTGAAAAGAAGAGGATCCCTTCTCCTTTTAAGAAGTCATATTCAATCGCCCGGGAATCCTATTTTTTTAAGTTCGGAAAGATCAAGCCAAGCTATTTGGCAAGGATCCTAGGAGCTAGAAACCGCATTTCAGTGAGCTCTTCAGACAATGTTCTACAAGCAGCTAAAGCTGCCGCACTTTTTCCTTCTTGAGCAGCTGCGCCCAACCAAAAGAAGACATCTGTGCCATGATCAAGAACAACATGAGAAAAAGCGTCACCGACTGCTCCTCAGATTGCTAATGATGATTCCTCTTTCAAGGCAATTCCTTCTGGCCCGCAGCCGAATGTGGAAGAGACAGCGGCCTTTAGCGGGACTGTTGTCAACAATCCTGATGCCTGCGTTCCTAGCGGGCAGATACAACCGATTCGCGTAAACGGAGCGAAAGTGGACCAGAGCCCAAAGTGGTGCGCAGTGACGGAAGTTTTCATCTTTCTTGTTGACTTTCGTTGTAGCCCGTCTTTACAACACTTGGAAAATAAGCTTGACTTAGCTCAAGCAATGCCCATTTCTTTTCTTTCTTGATTGAATGCCGGCCGGAACTGACTGAATCTATCTTACCGGAGAATCAGTTGCTAGCCTTAACTCTATGACAGCCGTATTCAATGCCTTCTGTGCCGGGACAGTCTTGAGACTGACTTCTCACATAATCACATAGTAGAGAAGAATGCTGCTATTCGGAGAATCTTGCAAGCGTACTTCAATCTCTCGTTGGTGCACACTCTGGACTTGTCGATCGTTATTCTATATGATAAGTGAAGGAATGCTGGATCGAATGCATGAAGAAGTGAGAGTGGACAGAGAAAGCTGCATGCAGGTAGTCTGCCGGTCACCGGGAGCTAAGGTCCTTCTCAATTGTTTCACTGCAGATAGCATCCATACGACAGAATGCGCTCTTAGCAATTGAATCATCAATTGTTCTTGTGCTATAAGAAGCTCTTACAGTAAGCGCTGCAATATCCGTTGTTCTTGGTCTTGTTGGAATAAGCGCAGCTAGTATAGTATGTTATGCTGGAACTAACTAGAAATTGAATAAGAGAAGAAAGTAGCATAGAACGTTTTGCTCCTCTATCGTTGGGAGGTAGAAGTTCAGTGAGAATTTAGAAAAGTCCAAAAACATTTAAAGTGTTGTGATCTGATACAAATCACTACTATTTAGTATGATAGAGTCCCCCATCCGCCGTGAACCTGAAATTCAATTTAGGTGCCGCAGATTTACTAAACTCTGTCGGTGTCGGGTATCAAACGTTATTACGCTCAGTACATACCCCGAGTATACATGTGCTCATCTTCCATTTCCATTCGTTTGGATAGGTGCGTACTTCCTAACCCACAATCAAGTTAGGGCGAGTCTAAATCAAACGACTTCAATTTTCTTTCTAACATTCTCTATATTTGCAGGCTATTATGTTACAGCCCATAATAAGATAAGCAAGCGAAAGGCTAGAATGATTTAAATAACGTACAAACGCGAAGAAAACCTCCTGCAGTACAGGCCGTGTCCTCGACTCCCACTCCCATGAATCTGATAGTGCCATACGTCCCACCATAGCCTCCGATCCTCTCATCCGTACCGAGCTAAAAAGAGAGCTGGGTTAAGAGCATAAAAAAGAAAAATAGAAAATGATAATATTAATATTTAATATGATCTATTATAAGCTATAAGCAAAGCCGTCAAGAATGAGATTCTGATTTAGTCTTGACACTTGGACTCAAGATCTTAAGTCTCTACTTGCCTCTTTAGGCATGGAAAGAATAGAAAGAATATGAGGATTCATAGCTTACTCTTTTTTTTATTACGAAACCCTCGTATTTTATTACAAGACCTGGTGGTGATTCTAATACATATTATATTCCTCCTATGATCTTACAACTTGCCTAAGAATGAATGAAATTACGTATGATGAGAGGTTAGAATCTTTCTCTTGAGAAAGCGGAAATTGAGCTCAACATGACTTTAGAGATCATAGAGCCCGTAACCCTTTTCATCAGTTAATATTCCCTACCGTGGAATCCAATCTTCAGCCCTTCTCTTATTCTGGGTCTGGGGGAAGTCTTAGGAGTAAATGCAGAGACTGAGAAGCGTATTCTATTACGTAGTTACAATCAACTCCTTAGAAAGACCCGGTAGAAAGCCACTTTTCCGCCTAAGAGGAAGGATAAAACCTGAGATAGAATTACTATTTATCAAAGTCCGGATACAGCTAAGGCGGAGGAAATTCTGTGGGCTCTTACAGCCTAATCCATTACAACTCCCCGGGGATTAAATACAAGCCAGTAATAAGGCTTACGCAGGCGTGAAGTTCCAGAGAATGACTATTTCTCTTATTGCAATCCTTGACCGGAAAATGAAATTACTACGCATAGCCGGATTCAGAGCATCCTCGGTGTCAAACTTTAGTGTGTTTTAAGACCGGTACTAATGAGAGTCTAGTCAGGTAGTGTAGTTAAAACATCCTCTGAGTAGGAAAGGCGCAGTCCGGAACAGATATTGCTATCCCATCAGTGGAATCTTTGCCAACTCCCTAAGAAGAAGTGCCAGCAACTAGGTAAGCTTAGCTTATTCTGGTACAACTCCCTTCCGTTTTATGATTTCTAAGCACAAGAGCCTTTACTAGAGAAGAGATTGAGGAGCTGCATCCATCCTATTGAGATTATGTTGGTACAATCCCGACTTTCTTCTGCCTAAGAGGACGTTGAAAGGCCAGGTAGGATTGGTAGTCTGATTTCGTAGCTTCACTGCCAGCTCTTCTCTCTATTCCCGTCACTCTTCAAGAGTGCAGAGGAAGATAGTCGAGGTTACTATTCCTTTTAGCTGAGCTAAAGAGTTCTAGTGCATGCCCTTCAGCCTAAGTTGCAGTTTCAACCACGGAGAAGAAAACAACAAGTCATTCTAATTCCCTTTTGTTACACATCCTGAGTGTTCTTGAATACCTGCCGTGCAGGATACAAATAGGCAGCCATTTCCGGTTATCCGCTACTGGAGCTTCTATGACTATCTGTAGGCGCTTCAAGCCTAAGATCGGACTTATCCTCTGACGTGTTGATGAGTGCAGTCTTTCGTGCTTGATTGTCAAAAGTAGGTCTCTAGTCTAGTAGGCTTGTTGCTATCGGGGATAGGGATGGATTTCTCAGTTGAATTCCGAAATGACTAATTATGCAATTTCGTCTGCTGAGCATCATCTTTCCATTAATGCGCATTCTGGATTTGGTAGTGTGTTTCTTCCCGCATAGTCAGATGCGTATGGTAGTTAGAAGTTGGATATGGAGTTACACATCCTGTGATTCTATGTATATGTAAGCCAAATTCCTGAAATAGGAAAGCACCGGATAAAGTGCGTATGAACTGCTAGCAGCATCCTGAGTTGCAGGAACAACTCATTCTATTGTTGAAATTCGGGACTATAGATCAAAACTACTAAGACTAAGAACCCTCGGGCTGATTCCCTGATCTGTCTTATCCTCATTAGTGGGTGGAGTGGAGTGAAATGGAAGTCCCGGCTATGCCAACTCATGCTTCCTCACCTTCAAGAGGACAGAGTGAATGGTAGCAGCAGTATAGGACTTGCGTAATTACGTAGTTGATAGTGGAGCGGTTTTCACCTTCATAAGTTTGAAAGATAAGGAAAACAGCGAGATCATTAGTTTAGTTTCAATCCCGGCCGGTTTCCTCTTCTCTTGTATGCAATCTAGAAATGACATATGTAGAGTTGAGTGAAGTCTATCTCGAGAGGTAATGAATGTATTTATGGATTTCTATCTTTTATTAAATAACCGTTTACATTTTCTCGGTCTTTTTCGTTGCAATTCAAGAGATGCTTAATATATTCTTCCACTGTTTTTTAAATCAATTCATAAGAAAGGCGATTAGCGATTTAACTCATTCGCCAGTACGTTACTAGAATAGGCGGTTGGCTGCTGCGCTACAGATCTCACCTACAGGGTCTTTTCCTTTGCTTGCGGAAGTGACCTTGCTTGCTATTCTATCACTCCTCACCCGGCCTTTACTTGATAGGGCTCCTTCACCAGGATCAATAGCCCAGCTCCATTACCACTACCCGTCAGATAGAAGTAGGGCACTTCACTCACCTTAGAGTGAGTGAGGTGATTACATAAAAGTCGGTTTAGTCCGCACTACCTATCTGTAATCCGTTTAGCTTAGAGTTGTTTGCTGACACACGCTACTCTCACTCTGGTTGCTGCTTTCACTCGGATTCTCCTCGGGCGGATCGAAGCATATTGGCTTGCGAAAGAACTTTAAGTTACTGGATGGTTGGTTGACAGGTGTATGGCTAGCCGAAAAAAACGAGTACAGTAGGCGCCCTAGGCTATTTGATATAGTATAGCCGCGGAGACGACTTGCATCAGGCTAAAGCCCCCTTTTTTAGTAAGCCCCTTTTTTATAGATAGGAAAACGGCCTAGCTGCTTTATTGAGAGATTTTGGCACCATTGAGAATTCTTTAAATAATTAACTGCTATTTCAGTGGTTGAAGTGCCGGTCGGCATTGCCTAAGTAACGTCCGGCTCTTGCGCGCTTCTCTCCATCCGTTGAGTCGGTGGAAGGCTCCTGAATAGCTTGCGAGTGATGTGAGCTCCCTTCCTTTCCCTTTTGTCAAGCAAGCTTCACTTCCTCTAATTCTCTCTAAACGACCTCTGTCTTAAGAGAATAACCCGAGCAAGTACTTCTCTTTATCTTTAGAGCCGTAAATCTTTCATTATATTGAGAAGCAAGGCCGGACTGAGAGCTTGAGAAGTCAGGTTTTCCTGGGATGAGATTAATCTTCCTTGATCTGCTAACAACCGTAGTCACACTAGCTCCTTAGGATGTTAGGGATGAAATGGTAGCCACAGTCTAGTCGGAAGTAGCCGTCTTCACTGACTGGAGCCCAAACCAAATAAAGCAATGACGTCTGTTTACGTCAGGGTCCGAAGGAACGAATTAACTCGACTGTAAGGTTATTTATATCAATACTTCTTACTTTTCTTTATTGCCTGCTTGAAGAGCTTCTTCCTTAACTGAAAAGGATAACTGGGAGTCCTACAGGAGCCGAAGGCTTACCTTCTGACTCTTGTGGGACTTCATCCCATCTCGTGAGGGGATCTTTGATGCGGCCGGTGTCGGATAGGAAAAAAGGAGGTACAAGCGCAAGAGCAAAGATAGCTATTCCTCCCATCTTCCCTTTTCTATTTCCATTGCTTATCAAAGAAAGAATTCTAGAACTAGTGGTAGGTGGTCCCGTGGAGCTTTCAAAGGTAGTTTACTTACTTTAGTTTCTTTAGTTTAGAGCGGGCAACAAGCCTTTTTTTTACTAACGGTTGGCAACCTCTATCCAGCCCCTTAAGACTTTGTTGGACTTGAAACAACAGCCCTTGCTCCATCAGCTAGAGCTTTTTAGCTGTCCATCTCTGATCACCATCTGTTTTGATGGTACTCTAAGACGAACGCGGTCCGATCTGGCTCAACGTATGCTGACGCTCCAAGATTTTGCTCTTTTCCTTTTGAAGAAGAAAGATCAGATGCGCCTTATCCGCTGAATAGAGGTTAGGTACAACGGACTCTAATTCCACAGTAGAAAGAGCTATGCGCACCAGCCCGACGCATTAGTGCTTTTAACATTCTATATCTTAGTGCGGAAATGCCCCCTTAAGTGCTTTAGTGGGAATGCGGAGGATTGATTGCTTGGTACGGTCCCGAGAACCTTTGCTTGTCAGGTGCACATTCAAAAGGGAGTGTAATGTAAGTGAGGGTGCGCCCCCCGCAAGAAGTGGTTAGCGGTCCAGGCAGCTCTTCCTCATCGGTCGAGAAAGCCAAAGCCGTTCAGTGGTGAATCGGTGGATCAGAGATGCCTTCCGTCGATCGGCTGTAGTCGATAAAGGCCGTAAAACATAGGAATGCAGTGGTGGTTTAGTCTGGCCTCGACGAGAAGGAAATGCGAGCATCCCTCCCGGCTTCTACTATGATGTCCATTCCTTTCTGACTTCCCTGGGCAATCCGCCAGAGACAGGGACTTACCATTTGCTGGTACGTTTTTATACTCGTGTTATAGCTGCTTTCGCATCTTTTAGAATGACACAGCGAGTCCAGACTAGCCTCCTTGAGTAGGCCTACCATTGAATGAAACCTCGCGCTAAGGATAAGCCTCATTTCTAGGAAGCCCGCTGAGCCTTCAATCACATCACTATTGTTAGATCCTTTGATCGTGTATTAGTTATAGCCAACTCCTACCGCCCTTAGACTGGAATACAAAGCTTGCCCGGTATAACTAATGCTTGGAGTTCAGGTAATAAGATGATACTTCCAATATATCATAGGTAAGAAAAAGAAGTTCTGGCTGCGGGATCAGGCTTATTCGCTGACTGAACTGATAAGCTTATCGGATTAGGACTTAGGTGGGGGTGCGCCTTAGCTTAAGGGGAGTTGAAAGATGGAATGCTAATAGCTAATGTAGTAATATTCGTTAGGTGGACTCATAGAACGAATTGAAGGCTTACCAGCCCGGCTAGGATTATTCGCTTACTGACGAATTACGTACTTGTTTGAATACGGGACTACAACCAAAAGAGGATCCCCTCGTTCAACGAAGAAAGTGAAATCAGTCCTTTTGGATTAACCCAGCTCGGACATTCAGTCAGCATTCTTCCTACCAGCTGTGCATTCTCAAGCAAGAGAAGGGGCATAGCGGTCAAGCAGGGTCGTAGCGAGAGTCAAAGTCAAGCTAACCCATCTATAGAGATCCCCACAGCTGATTCCCTTGACGCTAAGGAGAAAGCAAAGCTAACTACTAAAAGACAAGAGCCTTTATTTTATGCATTCTATGCCATCTTCTTATACTATTCAACCTCCTGCTGCACGAGATGAGACAATTGGGGCAAGCCCTTCTTGCAAAAGGAAGAAAAAGACCAGTGCCGCCTATTCACCTTCCATACGTGCCTGGAAGCGAAAATGCTTTCATGTTAATGTGAAGGAAAACAGCCCTGCTAATGCTTTTCCATTCAGATTCAATAGCAAACAGAGCTCGGATTCCATTCCTGAAAACAATTCTATCACACACGGCGAATCGAGTTCAAAGAACTCTCCCCACAGCTTTTCCAACGGCTTATGACGTATTATGACCTTTCGCTTTGCTCTAGTGACTACGTGCATCATATAGCTATGAGTAAGTACTCCCTTTTTAGTGAACTTAAGGATCAAGGGGTACACACCTACCTAACCAAAGGTTTTGAAAGAGAGGTATGAAGTCACTCGAGCTAGAGGTTTTGGCATACATAGCCAAACCAAACCTATAGGGCTTATGGGCGCTCAAGAGGGCCTTAGCGGGATAAATCCCTGAAGAGCACAATAAGGCGAACCCGAATAAGAAATCGAAAGACCGCTAATATACCTTTGCTACTGCCTCATAAGCTATCACCTAAGACGGCATATTCCGTAACGTAAATAGGCGACCTGTTCTGCACACCACCATATCGGTGAGAGAGCGAAGAGAGGGCAAGACGCATAACCTAACGGTTGACCCGCTACAAAGGAAAGAGAGGCGTGCCTTTTCACATCACAAAGGGCTATGTTATACGCCAGTTAAGAATGAACTGCACTAGACGCAAACGATCTATCGAAAAGGTAGGTCGTTATCCTAAACAAGATCAAAAGAGGCCACCGATCTGTGGCCGACTTAAGATCGAAGGAGAAGACCACTCTCGACCCCACCAACCTATCTAATCTAAAGGTCGGGTTTGCCAGTATGTGCCGTCCATAGGCAACCGTCTGAGAACCTGGCCCAGCCACTCATGAAGAGGACGTAGCAACCGTTGGTTGACATAATTCAAAATTGCGAATATGCTTGACTGAGATTCCAAGCAAGCTACCTGGTCCTATTTGAAAGCTGATTATGCACATTTCTTTGACTGATACCCCGCTCTTTCAAGTGATCAAAGAAGTCAAGTTGCTTATCACGTTGCCTTCTAGGATAAATAGAGTGGTTAGGTGAGGTGCGAGGAACTTGCTTGAAACTTCGCCCTCACTTCCTGCGACTGCTGGGGCATTTAGGATAACTCGTTTACTGAGCACAACCCACAACGGTAGCTCGGGACAGTTAAGACGGTTGCCTAAGGGTCAAGAAGGCCCAGGCCTACGATTGGAAAGCTAAAGCCTTCCCTTAGAAAGCGCCGGATTGAGATGAGACTTCGGAAGATGCCCATGGAACTTGACTTATTGGACTCTTCTTTCATGGAGGCATGCAATCTGAGATGTAAGGCGTGCAACAGCCTGAGCTTATGAGATAGCGTTCACAGCGGAAATCTCCTCTGGTCCGTTAGCATCATCTTTGCCTAATCAATCGTCCCGTGCGGATTAACACCTAAGAGGACGTTTCTACCCATGCTTTAAAGCCCTTAATCCAATCCCGTCCTGGAAGGAGAAGGTGGCAAAGCCTTTAGAGTGCCCCTGAACGGAAGGAAGGAAAGACAGAGATAACTCTTCAACGAAAATAAATAAAGAAATTACAATTATAATGATAGGTTGAATCGTTCACTAATCTATCTGTGGCCGATTTCAAATCTACAGAGTAGGTTACCTTGGCACCACTAAGTCTACACAGAGGACGTGTTTGGTGAAAAGTTCCGTCCATAGGGATTGTTTGGAAGAACTTCCCTAGTCAATTGGTCATGGTCTTCCAGACTAAACAAATCAATGTTTGGGTCAAAACAATACCTAACCCGTGGATACCACAGCACTCCAGCCTCTATTCCGAGGTATGGGCAATCTTTCATTTGTTGAAAGAATGCCGATACTTCGAACGAAGAAAAGTCTGTCAGCGCGCCCGATGTTCGACTTTGAAAGCGAAACTGACAACTCTATTAGAAAGTGGAATTAGCAACTTGAACATTTATGACGAGAATCGGAAAGGAAGGACCAGAAAGGAGTCTTTCACTCCCTGTGAAAGCTATTCAAAGCCTCGCTCCGGTCTTAGCCTTTTAGGATTCGTCGTAAGGAGATTGCGTCTTGGCGGTTGGTTGAAAGGTGTCTGATAGGTGGCCTAAGCCATTAGGAATCCCACATCAACAAGGGAAAGGGCCTTAGGCAACAGAATGCCAGTTAAAGGAAAATGAGCTATCCAGGATAGGGCGAAAGGTGGTAGCGTAAGAAAGAAGAAAGTCTTCATCGCCGAGGTGCTCTTGCGCATTGGAGTAAAGAAGGCCATAGGCTCGAATCCGAATCCATCCGAGAATCAGCGGAAAGATCATAAATAGAAAAGCCTAGCTGTTCCGCCGAAAGATTAGGGCAGGATCCCGGTCAAGGAAGATTAGGTTCAAATCCTGATCTTTTAGTTGAAAGTTCGAAGGATAGGACAGAAAGCCAATGATAGGACAGAGGGTTCAATTCCTCTCGCTCGGAGGATGGGAATTAGCAGTCCTCAGCTTTGAAGAAAAGCAAAAGCTTACCACATCGACACCGAAAGCGAAGGAAGAGAAAAAAAGGAAGTCTACGCCCAGCCCAGCTACGTATCGGTCTTTCTTTTTATTTGTTGAAAGAAGGCAATGACTTTCTCTCGGGCTGCTTAGTCGGGCACCGTGAATCCCGCTTTAAGAAGTGAAAGATTTAACGTTATAAGATTGAAGAATTGGTGAAATTTATGATCCCGGTAAGGGAGAAGTGCAAGCGACATCAACTCTTAATCAAAAAGTAAGGACCTTTAGGTCAGGAAATAGCCTTACCTTTTGTGATCTGCTCAATCGAGATGGAAAAGATATTGAGATCAAGATCTTCACCAAGTGACAGAATTGTTGTCTTTGGTAGTAAGCCTTGCCTTAATAAAACTTAATAAAAGAAGGATCTTGAAAGAGGGAACTAAGTTTGATCGATGAAATTTTATAAATCAAGATCTTTGCTCAAGACAAGTAACACAAGTTAGATTGCCCTGGTTCAGTCTGTCTAAATCAAGCATGATCAAGATTTTCCTAGATTTCAAGGGAACTAATGTAATGGCTTCGTCCGTGTCGAGATGTGATTGTTGTAAGATTTTCATTCCGCCTGATGATAGGGTATTCCACCTTATTTATTTTGTGCTACTCATTTTATGAACTGGGAAACAAGTAGACGTAGAGGAACCTGTGGCTGGATTGAATCTGAATCAGGAAGAAAAGAAAAAACAAAGAGTTGCTGCTATGAATAGTCTTTTCTTACTTCCAAGGTCCCAATGTCCTTAGTTTCGAGGGGATGCCGGCCTCGATCGACTCTGGCGATTCCTGGCATATGTATACCATAGTTGCTAAGGCAACCCCAGCTCGCATTGTATTTGAAGTTGTGGATAGAAAGGGGTCTAACCACAAACCACAAAGGGGATGGTAGGACAGAAATTTTAGTAAAGTACTCCGCTGGTTGGGCCGTACTCCATAGATAGGACTGGGAAAGCCATACTCCGCTAGGCGCTAGGCTGCCCTGAAGTAGCTCTTTGAGAAGCTCAGTTTAATAGAAAAGCAAAGAGCCGAACGAAGATATCTTTTCTATGATAATTCTTGTCTCACTTTCCAGATAGGAGTAAGAATCTGATACATTGGTGGAACCAACAAGATAGAGTGGATCTATCTCTCATTTAATAACTGTAATGTCGTAATGTCTTCTTCTGCACCTGCTATATCAATTGTACATGGAAACAAGATAATCGTTCTCAGGTAGCGATCGTATCTTCTTAGCAGTCCTACAGAAAGCAGGATCGATCGAATGGTTATGAATAAAGTGATGAATCAAGTGGATCCTTTGCCTAGCGCCTCAGTAGCTGGGAAGGCAGGACCTTAGCTGCAACTAATTCAGTTTGAGTGCATTGCTATTAGGCAGAAAATCAGTAGTGCGTTAGCTTATCTGTTCATTTTCAAAGAACCCTTCTTTGTGCTCCTTTCTCTTTAACAGCCGCTCTCGCTAGCAGGGAATGACGTTCAGCAAGGTCTAATAGCTTTTCTCTTGCCTAAAAAGTCTTTGTCGGTATATCGTATATAAGATCACACTCCCTCTAATAATAGAGTACGAGTGGGCGAGCCAAAAAAAGGTACAGCCTAATTTTCATTATCCATGCCAACCACGGTTGAAGGAAGAAGGGCAGTTTTCAAGATTTCACCAGGTCCAGTTCTTGTTGTCAGACTAGAAGCAGCTAATTCATCCGCATAAAGCTATACACTATTTTCTTCCCATAATAAGAATACATTGTGACAGAAGTTAAAACATAAAACATGGGCTATCTATTTTCCCTATAGAACAAATAAGATTCAAAGTGGCCACACACCGAGCCAAATAAATAGCAGATTCTGTACTCTTTCCCGGAAATATAGAAAGCAATAGCCGGTCTCTCTCTAGAATTAGTTTAGCCAATGTAGTCCACTAAGAGAGAGGTGACCACACCATGCGAGAATAGAGAAGACTCCATATTCAGCAGGATCATGGTCCAGGGTAAGGCAACGGGAAGACCAGCATAAAATCCTACTTCTAAACAGAAGTGAAAAATGACATACCTGCTAGTAGCCGAACCGGGTCCCAGCCCTGTCTCTGGGAATAGCCCAGACAGTAAGAATATGCCAACCCCTCTGTAAATATATCAGTATAGATCAGCGAGTGGTGACTTTTTTGAGGTAGAAAGACTTGGCCAGAACTACTACTTGTCCCAGGAGATGGGCTAAGATCGACTAGAGCTCTTGGGACACTTTGAACCAGTTCTCATCTTATTGACCCTTCTCTTCTTCTTGGATAGCTCCTCGGATTCCCTGTCCCTGCCGATAGTCTTGCATTAATTACTAGCCCTTGGCTAATTTATTTAACTGATCCAAGCCTGCCTTCTTCCTTCCCTTAAGAAACCTTCCTGTTTCGCTTCTAACAGGTGAGAAAACTTCATTAAAATCTACACCTGGTACCTGACAGTATCCTTTTGCAACTAAGCGAGCCTTATACTTGACTCCTTCATCTCCCGGAGAGGACTCCTTCCTTTTGAAGACCCATTTGCAGCCAACAATTTTCTTGTCTTTAGGCGGTTTAACTAAAACCCATGTTTTATTCCTATGGAGAGACTCCACCTCTGGTGAATCTTCTGCATCCTCTGAAGTAGATAGCTGGACTGGATTTGATTGTGAATCATTTTGTGAAGAACTTGTATTCTCCACCTCAAACTCCACCTGCTCACTTGAATTCTTCACACTTGTCTCAGAAGAATTAGAAGGCTCCTTCTTCTGATGAAGCATGACTGACTCATCAAACACAACATCTCTACTGATTACAGATTTAGGTGACTTTGGATCAGGGTACCAACCCTTGTATCCTTTTACACCAGCTGGGTAACCAATGAATATGCCTTTTTTGGATCTAGGTTCCAACTTGCCATCATTAACATGAACATATAAAGGACATCCAAATACCCTTAACTCAGAATAATCTGCAGGGTGGCCAGACCATACTTATTCTGGAGTCTTGCAGTCAATAGAAGCATTAGGAGAACGATTCACTAGGTAGCAAGCTGTAGAAGCTGCTTCCGCCCAAAAATCATTGGATAAGCCAGAATTAGATAGCATGCAACGAACTTTCTCCAGTAAAGTTCTATTCATCCGCTCAGCGACACCATTCTGTTGTGGAGTGCCTCTGACTGTAAGATGCCTAACAATGCCTTCATCTTTACAGAATTTGTTGAAATCACCATCACAAAATTCTAACCCATTAGAAGTGCGAAGGCGTTTAATCTTCTTGCCTCTTTGTTTTTCAACTAAAGCCTTCCACTGCTTAAAAGTGACAAAGACATCACTCTTTTTTTTCATAAAATAAACCCATACCTTCCTGGAGTAGTCATCAATGAAGGTAAGCATATACCGAGCACCCCCTTTTGAAGGAACACGTGCTGGGCCCCAAAGATCTGAATGTATGTAATCAAGAGTACCTTTAGTTCTGTGAAGCCCTGAGTTGAAACTGATTCTCTTTTGCTTGCCAAAGAGACAACGCTCGCAGAACTCCAACTTGGATGTACTCTGACCAGAAAGAAGACCCCTCTTGCTTAACAATGTCAAACCCTTCTCACTCATATGTCCCAGCCTCATATGCCATAGTCTAGTGACTTCAGAATCAGACATGGAGGAAGATACAGCAGCAGTGCCTATAACGGTAGATCCTTGTAACACGTACAGTCTACCAACTTGATGAGCTTTCATCACAACTAGAGCGCCTTTTACAACCTTTAAAACACCATCACCGCCAACAAATTGACAACCACCGAGATCCAATGTGGTCAACGAAATAAGGTTCTTTGACATATCTGGAACATGCCGCACCTCAGTCAAAGTTCTTACTACACCGTCGTGCATCTTTATTTTGACAGAACCAATGCAAGAAACACTGCTGGATTGATCATTACCTATCAACTCGCTTCTGAGCTTCCTCTCCTTTAAGTCTTGCTGACAGAATGTTACCTCTAGTGTACTGCTCCCCTAACAGCTCATTAGTTTGATTAGTTTCATTCTTTGCTTTCAACTCATACGCTTCTTCCATTGGCTTTCATCTCTTTCGGGTGTATTAAAGGCTTATACCTAATCCAGTTTGATGCTTTCAGCGCAGGAGCGTTAAGCCCTCTCCTTAACAGTCGAGTAGCGAGATCGAAGAGCAAAGCGAGAGGACCATAGTACGGGTAGGGGCTATCCTCCTTTCTTTCGAACTTCTAAGTGTAACTTGACTTTAGTCACAATCAAGATTCTTTCTTTCTGAGATAAAGAAAACTGAATTACGATAGCTCTAGTGATTGGTCTCTTCCCTAGGCCTTGTTTTAAGCTTGAACTGAGAAAGCGATAGGTTACTAGTAGCAGATAGGGAGAGGATGGAATTCAATTGCTTGTTAGAGTAACTTCTCCTGTCCGGAATCACTCATCCACAGCTTTGTCTCTGACATCAGGAAGAATGGAATGAAGGGGAAAGCCCACTAGACAGAATAAGATGAGGGTCAGCATGATGAAATCAAAACATATTTGCATCTGAACGACTTTGAGTGAAGCTCTGAGCCAGCAAAAAGGATGTTAGTGGTCAAATATCTCAGAGTTTGAAAACACTATAAACATAAAAAAGTCAATCTTTTTATTGCTGGAGACACAGATTAGTCTTCAATAATTGGTTAATCACAGCGAGCGGCTCTCTGGCCATTATCAGACTAAACCAACCAGATGTCTTCGCAAGCAAAAGAAGAGTTGTCGCTATTTCTGTCCACCAGTTATTATACTGAATACTCATTCCTTAACCGATGCCGCGGGGCAGACGAAGAATGATTGTTTGGTATTTGGTATATATTAGAGAAAGAATCTCTGCTCCCTCTTCCCTGCGTATGCTCCCGCAAGGAGTCCCATTCTGCAAGGGTAGTCGTGGTGTGAATCACAAGCACATAATGTAGCTAAAATCACGAGTCTAATCATAGCTAAAAAGGCTCGCCCTTCTGTTGGATCAGCTGCTCTCCGAGTCGCGGAGATATCGTCTTTCTGATTTCTGAATAGTTTAGTTACCTCGTTCCATTCACCACAAGGCATCCATCTTCCTAACTTCATCTTCATCAATCTTGTCCCTCCGAAGCCTTGCTCTAGCAGATTGCTAGAAGAGTCGATCACTAAACCCTCCGCACTTGAAAGAAAGGATACATCTGAGCTAATTAAATTGAAATTCTTGTGCGTATCGTTTCGCTCCTCTCCCTATTGGTCGAGCGGCTTCGCTCCTTGCTTTTGCCGTGGAAAGGGCTTCGTCTTCGTTTACTACACCGGCAATAGGATCGTCGAGTATGAAATGAATAGTAGCAACCAACGGTGTGAAAGCGTCCGTTAATGTTAATATTGTATTGTTAATAGTGGCTGTCCGGAGCTGTAGCAAAAGGCTTATTGCTTATCAAATAAAGTGATTGAACTATCTATCTTAGCGAATGGGTAGAAAGAGGCGACTTACGACACCTCTGTTAAGGGAGAACTATGCATCTATGTAGATGTTGCACATCAGAAGAATCCGAGCGCTTGCTAGTAGTTTAATTGGCACGTTTTAGACATCAGAAAAAGAAATCTCGTGATTGGTCTTTATCTCGATAAAAGGCAATGCATAGACTGTGGTACTAGTTGAAAAAGAAAAAAATGCAATAAAGTGGCTCTGAACGATTTCCGTATAAGGAATAATAGAGTAAAGAAAGAAGACTAAGCTAGTCCGCTTGTGTATGTTTATGTCAGTCCCTTGATCTATCATGAATCGCGAATGAAGATGTACCCCGGTAATTGAAGAGCCGCCCTTCTCTTTTCTTTTAGTTCAACGAAGAGGGGCTTGGGTTTCATTCGAGGTAGTTGGGACAAATATAGATTGAGCCTCTGTTCCTTTTTGGTGTCTCAAAATGCCATACATAAAGGTGTCTGTCATGGCTAAACAGAAAAAGGAGAGAGAGTGCTTCTATCATCACATCATTAGCAAGAAATGGGCGTTGGAACAAGTCTTCCTTGAATTCTCAGTTAGAGCATCCCCGTTTCTGCAACAGCGAGAAAGCAAGCTTAAAGGGTGAATTCGCCTTGGCGAACTTGAAAAAGACAGAAAATACATCTCGATGAAAAGAGTTCAGTCTTAGGTTGTACCTTAGATGGGCTAGTCTGTCACTACCAAAGTTATAGTATAGATTGGGCGGAGGATATCCCGGGTTCAAACATTGTCTTTTCCATCTTAGCTGAGAAGCTGCTGATGATGAAGAAAAAGTCTCAATCCTGGTTAGAGGCTATGCTGCTTCTAAGCTCTCCTCACTTTCACGGCAAGAAGGCCATAGCAGCGTTTGGGGCTGCAGGATCTTGAAATTGAAAGGAAAGTAGGTTCGACCGCATGCTACAGAGGAACGACAGACGGATCATAGCAAGGGATAAGGATAAGCAGACGTTTTCTTTTATAAGCACTACAAATAAAAAAGAAGCCGCTGGGAACCATTAATATGAAAGAAAAATGAGATCTAGAAAAAGAAAGGTCGATGCAATTGATAAAATCCAAAGCAGACAATGAATCCAGAGGAAAGGATTGGTCAAAGATCTCCGAAACACTTGTTCAGTGATTCGGCTCCAGATGGAATCTTCGCATATTTCTCTTAATAAGTCTTAATAAGTCAGTGGTTCGGATGGAAATGATACTGAAACCGCTTCCTAAGACTCAGCGAGAGGGTAGGGCGTAGTGACTACTCAGATGAAAGGCTTCGGAGGAAGCATGGTGTTAAACGAGGTTAGAAGGGGGTTCTTTGCTGAATAGAATATTCATTCTGTCATCGACCACTTCTTTATGGAAGAGTTTGTTCCACCTTCTTAGTCTTAGAATGTGGAGGTACTCCTGGCTATCCCAGATGTTTATTCACTTTTAGCTTGTAAAGCCGGCTTCTTTCATAGCTGGATCCTAAGGTTGCAACTGGACTTTAGAGAAAGACTTTCTTCTGTAATAGGTTTGGAACCCTTTTTCCATTTGCAAAGGAGATGCTCGGGGTTCGATAGCATTACCATTTAGACAGACCACCTAAAGATAAAAGAGAGTAGGGGATCCTCCTTACGAAGAAAATGAGACATTGATTCCAGCAAGGAATGAACTGTCAATCCAAGCTAGCTCAGGTCGTAATAGCCAGTTCGGTACCAGATATTCAGGTGTGAGCGCTGCGCTAAGGTAGCTTGCTTGCGATCAACAAAATCGAGAGAGAAGTTGACCTGGTTAGATTCGACCGGTAGGTGAGGGAAAGATGAAAGAAATTGAGACGCATATGGGAGAGATTGCTCTTCCTTTTACCATTCATATTTCAGCTGATGAAAAGAAGAAGAGGTATAATACACAAAGTTTCAATGATGGGAAAGAAGGCTCCTCAGTTCTTAGAAAAGTGCTTTTTGAGAGTTCCACCGTGATAGATATGATATAGTTTCTATCTCTGCCATAGGCAGAAAAGCGGGTTGAAGGAGATCATGTTACGTATTCGAATTTAGGGAGGGCTTGCTAGGCTATTCCTATGAATAGAGAAAACTTTCCCCATTGCACTCACTAGCAGCTTTATCATTAAATTAGGAGCTTTCCATTCTACATGTGGAGGAATTATTTACTGGTTCTCGTCCACTTACCGTTGACCTCGCCTTCCACTACAGCAGTAGCGCTGGCATGTAATAAGTTTATGATCCAACTCCTCCTAATGGGAGGCATTCCGATACCATAGCATGAACCGAAAAGCAAACTCTTCCTCTCAAAAACGAGCTAGCATAGACCAAAAGCTTCAAAGCTCAACGGTTTGTTTCGGGAACTAGTGCAATAAAAAAAGAAAGAAAATCCGCTTGCCTCTTTTAATGAAGAAGGGTTGGTTTAATTGATAGCTACTTTTTTTGGAATTGGGAGTCCTCTGGATTGCTCTTATCTTATGCCCAGGAGTGGCGAGAATACTTTGCTAGATCAGCAGGAATGACAGCGGTCTCGGGAATCTACTCTATACTCTACTACGCGTGTTCTTATCAGCATTGGGAATAGAGATATATGCAGGACGGAAAACTTTCTTTTAGTCTAACCTTCGCATGAGCTTTTCTTGTTCTTGACTTCAAATTGGAATTGCCTTCTCGTTTTAGCTTATATCTTAATATATAGCTTCTCTCCCTACTTGATGATTCTTTATGGACACTCGCTTCTTCATCTAGGCAGGGATCATAAGCGGAGAGATAGCCGTACACTCAGAAGTGTTTTTATCTACTTTCTTTCGGCGTACATCCAGTCCAAGCAGTTACTCCCAGCTAGCATAAAAGGTGAATTTTATTTCATTTATCTAAATATTAATAGTAATAGATGCTATTGCGCCTCTTTCTTGCGTTGAATAGTAATAGTAATGGCTTGGCTAATGGGCATAGGCCCAGAAAAATCGAATTTTGATTTGAAACGGATAGAAAGAAAAAGCCTGTGGTGGGAAGAGAACATAAAGTTTTATTACAAGCTTTGAGAGTCCCGGAGTTGAGCAGTTTGAGTGGACATGAGTGGTTCTTCACTTCAGAGTTTTCTTTGTTAGGAGTATTCATCTCTTAAGAAACCCTCCCAGTCGCTTTCTTTCTTCTAGGAAGCGGGTCCTTGCCTTCCCAAGAGCGTAACACGGAATTGATCGATTTGAGAAGTTTGCTACTGGCACGCCCTCCATTTAGTCCATGAGGGTTCTCTCGGCGCTGCTTTCATTCTTGTTCACCAAGACGTAGCTGATCCGATCTAAGAAGATGACTGAGGAGTTGGGATCTTGAGGTGACTAGCCAGAGGATGTAGAAAGAATCAAAGATCTTATTGAGTGCCTACCTATATTCCATACATATAAAAAGAAAAGCAAAGCAGGGGGCAAGGCTAAAAGTGAGACCGATCTTGAAGCTTTAGTTGGAGGACGATAATCTGCTTCACTTGGTTTGTTGTCGCTAAGAGATCTCTCTAATTCAACATATGTCAGAGTGGGAAGGAACGAGCTGAATAGAGTGCACTAGTCCATAAATTCTAGCGACAGCTTTTTTCTTTTTTATACGGAAGTTTCATGGGGAGCGTTTAAGTTTCAGGTTTGATTCGTTCCTTGTGAGCGTTAGGTTAGTGAGTGAAGAATTGTTTGAGCTTCAACAGGTTAGACTTTTACATTAGCTTAGCAAAGGGCGACCTGAAAAAAAGGCTTTCCCTTCCCCTTATATATCCCACTTTTTTAGTGCAAAAGGTCAGTCAATTACTTTAGAAAATAGATGCTATTACGCCTCCTGCCTTGCCATCTTCACGAATGAGACTGAACCATCTTACATTGTCCGAGCCAAGCCATCGGAGGAGATGGAATCCCCGAAACAAAGGCGGTTTGAAACCCTTCTACTTGTGAGCTAAGCTCACTTTCTTCCTCTCCTAATCCTAATGGCATTAGCTTCGATTAGCTTCGGTGGAGTTAGCCCCTGCTTAAGAGCGAGTTTCTTTCCGGAATTGGCTCTTCATTGTTAGCCGAGCTTCAACTCCGATTTCTCAAAACCTTCTTGGTCGAGCTTCTTCTGAATGAACTCCGAAATCATTTAATCAGAAGAGGTGACCCGCTTCCAGCGGTCGAGTGGGTTGAAAGTTTCTGGACTTTGCTTTGACACGACACCACGAATGGCTTTTTCTCTTGATTTGATGACTTGCATCATTGTTGCGAGAAAAGTCCTCCCCTTTGCCCCCTTAAGTTAAGGCTGATCCTGTAAATGATTGCTTGAGTACGGATGAAGAGAAAATCTTAGCTGATCAGTTGGGGTGCTGGAGAGGGGAAAGTACTCGCAGGCGTAGTGATTCACTGACGGAGTAATCGAGTGAGCTGGCAATGATTAAGAGCTACTTTCCCTCCTTGTTTAGTCATTCTGTCGAGCAAAGCCACCTGAGAAAGAGCCGGATCCCGGTCTTACTGGGCGAGAAAGGATTCCTTTGATATTGGAATTGCTGTAAAGCACGACCTAAAGGTAATTGATCACCAGATACCAGATTGCTTTTTGGCGGAAACAAGAATATGAACCCTTTCTCCGAAAAGGACTACCAGGAGCTTCTTTTGATGTGAAGCTAGAACAAAGTAAAGTGGTGCATCTTGCTACATGCTACATAAGAGGATAGGATTACTCGGCTACCCCCAAGTGAGTAGCTAAAAGAACGTATGAGCTATACTGAAGTTATAGGCGGCTATTGACCGAGGCTCCAAAGGTTGACCAAGTGAAGTCCTTTGGACTTCAATCTCTTTGAGAAAACCGGAAGAAGAAAAGCCGTATGTAATTGCCAGCTACCAATAAAAAGAGTTTAGGTCCATAACATCACATGCGGGCGGAGTGAAATGCATCGGAATATGTCTTTCGTCACCTGTTAATATTTAGGGTGGACATAGATGAGGAATAATGGTCAATCTTAGGTGTGTATCCGCCAGATAGAAGAGAAGCTCGGGGATCCTGCTTTGGGATCACAGCACCGATAGATTAGCATAGATAAGAAAAGCATGAAATTGATCATACCATACTAAGCGACTCGGACTGCGACTCATAGAACAGAAACACAAGTACTTGCGCGCATCAGATTGAATCCATCACTTAGATAAATGACGTATACAAAGAAGCTCAAGCTGACTCGAGATGAAATTAGAAGCAGGCACTTCTAAACTGCTTAGCATCGGGGAATAAGAGCTTTCCACAATTATAAAAAAATAGGAAGTCGGGGCTTTTCCGATTGTGCATGTCTTCATAAAAGGAGGACTCGCGCATTCGTCTGCAGCTACTACGCGCTGCAATGGAAATCCGTGCTGCTTTGATGGCGTGGCAGTTAGAGTTAGGACTGCATAGAAGATGAATGCTTTGACTATCCTTGAACTAAGATGCTTTCGTCCCTCGCTTCATTCTTTGAGAAATTACGTAAAGAAAGGAATATATCAGTAGGCCAACCAATCTTGATAGTTTTTTTTCGATTGAGACTAAGGTGCAGCTTCTTTTGAAGAGCTTTTAGGGTATTTAATCGATGGGATGAAAGAAGCTAAGAGCTCCTACTTCTCAGAGATAGAATTCTTGGCTAAGAAAGCCGTCTATAGATATTAAAGGCTGATGTGCCTCAGTGATGGGAAATTGAAATGCGGACTCCCCGGGGTGGGACTGGGGACATGCACTGACACTCACTAACTATCTATCTATTTTCCTATTTGAAGTAACTAGTCAAGTAGAAAGTCTCTCTTTCAGTACGTAGCAAGAAAATGATGTATATGATGTATATAAGAGGCGAATCGCAGACTATTCTGACCGAGGAATAAAGGAGCTATTAGTGGGTCGGTAAGTCACTTCAACTTGTTTCGTTAGGAAGCCTTAGTTCGGACCCCTACTATAGGCCCCATGCGAAAGGGCTCTTGATCGCAGCAACACACCTTCTTTACAACATAGCCTAAGCCAAACGAAATTTTCTTCTTTATGTCGTATCTTTTTTTTGGTGTTCCATCCATCGCCCATACGAGTATGCTATTTGCCCTTCAAGCTATCTTATAGAGTTGAAATCATGGGCTTGAGCCTGGTATTTTGATAGATAAAGCAGCACGGGTGGGGAGGGAAGTAGCAGAAAACTTAGGTCTCTTCTATCAGGGTGAAGGACTTACATCAATGGCACATAGCTGGAGCGCCCTTCGTACTTCTATCCTCTCATATTATGCCAAGCCTTGAAAGGCCAAATGATAGAGGCGCAGGAGTTGACCTTTTCGGGACCTTTTTCAAACTGTCGATCTTGGGCGTTGATAGACTTCTCCCTTAAGAAGGGATTCTTCGATGCGAACTTCACTTCCCTCTTCGCTGTGGTATCAGACATCTCGCCCGATTACCTTCGGAACTCCCTTCCTCCAACGATCACAATGGCATCTTACCTGATGCTCATTTGGTCCTTTCCTTGTCCGCCTGTCCTAAAAGACTTGGGAAAAGAAATAGCTTTTTATAGAAAAAGGATCGATCAAACCTAATCGAAAGCCCAATCCGCCTAGTCCGTTGAAGCTCATACCACGACAGCAACATTTCTTTGGCATGGTCTCAAAGAAGTAAGCTGAGTGACTCTACTCTGTGAAGTCAAGGAATTTAGAATCCCATCGACTCGACTAAATGACCAGGGAAGATACCTGGGAAGAATATAAAATGTGTCCAGAGGAGTTCACTTATCGACTAAAGGGAAATCATCGAAAGAAACAGATTGACCGAGGACTATGCTTGCCCCAACTGAAGCCCCGGCTCTTGTCTTGTTGCAACCTTAGTTCGGATAATCCGCTTTTAAGAACTAGTATGCACCCAAGTCTTTTAGCCTGCCTGTCTTCGCCGAGGATCTACGACGCTTAGGTCTTCGATCGCCCCGTCATTTCCCTTTCGCTGTCATTGTCTCGCCCGCCCATTTATCCAATGAGCATGGGATCATGCGTTATTGGCGTCAGTGTTTCAGATTCAACCTTTATTGCCAGTTTTGGTGACCGATATTTCGCCTGTTTATTGCTTTTTCCATGGGAAAGACTTTGAAGAGAGGTTTCATCTCTTGGAAATACAAAACAAAAGAAATTCTTTGGATATAGTGATTGATTTACTTGCCAAGTCAGACTGGAGGACTCTCAATCCCGATCCTGACACGATTGAGTTTATCTTCTTTGAGGCCCTCATAGGGTAGAAGCTGAAGGTTCGAGTAAGGAAAGTAGAGTTGGGTCAATGTTTCCGTTGGTGACATCCTTCTTTTCTTAACCCTAGTTTTTCGTCAATCAAAGTGAAGTTCGCATGAACGTGGTACGTGGTGAAAGTGAGAAGCAATTCTCAGAACCAACCGGGAAATCTCAGGTTTTTCCGTAGTGATGACAGCTGTGGTAAACTGGTGCTTCGTGGTCTTATTCTTCCGGTTAGGGTGAGCTTCAATGGAATGACTACGGTTATTCCATTCTTAACTGCCTTCGTCCAGTTCTTCCACTTTCTGCGCTTTCGATAGTTGAAGCAGTAGAACGGTGAAAGAATGGTTCTATGATCTGATTCCCCTTTCAACAATGAATCTTTTCTAACTTTCTCTTTCCACAAAGGAATCTCTCTCGACGCCGCTACCAGTCTGATCTCTCTCATTCGTCGTAGGAATTTAATGTTGGCAATAGGGGCGAATCGGCACGTTGAGCCAGGATAAAGAAACTAGTTTCAAGATATAACAATCCATTATGCCACCACCGAGCGGTATTTGTTCTGATACTGACTTTCGATTCGCTGCCTCAGCATCGAAACTGAAATGGAAATGAACTAGAAGACCGAGGCTTCCCGTAGTATATAAAGAAAAAAGTAGGAAATTGGGATTGAAAGCAATTGCGGACAATTCATTTCTCGCTGTCGACGAGAGGCTTTGTGCTCTTCGCTTTGACGCAGTCTGGGGGCCGGCCTTTGGTGATACTCTGTTTCTGACGTGGATGGCCGTTGATGACTCTGATGACGAAGGAGGACATCACGATGAGAGAGGGGTTTTTGTAGGGCGCTAGTAGGAAGGTTCGCCAGCGAAAGGTGCTGGAACAGCTTTTTCTATAAGTCTTACTACCATTGCAGCTCACCCTAGTATGAAGTAAGTGAAGAAGCAGCCATACCAATACCAGAATTGTCATCCCTTGTTTCCCTCACTCAACATGAGAAATGGGAAAAGCGCTTTAATTGGCCTTGATTTATCCTATTAGCCCCTCCAAATTGAAAAGCAGCGGGCTGTCCTGTAGTAAGAAGGAAGGAAGCCTTTCGGGAAAGAAGTCCTTTTGCAGCTCGATCAATTCTATACCGTGGGGATGTCACGGTTCAACCTTTTGCTTCCGCCTTGCGCTCTCAATAGAGGTCTTTTATGTACAAAGGATACTTCTAAACAAAGGTTGGATCGGCAAAGAAGCCCTTTCTTTCTGGCCTCAATCTTTTTTTCTTTCTATCGCCTACATCACTCCTTTTCGTCAACGGATCTGACGACCTGCAAAACGACTTTGAAGCCCCATTCTCTTTTTGAAGTCTAATAGAAGCCGAATCGATCTCGAGCCTTGTCGTGCTTTCTGGGGGCAGGGATGATCTTTGGAAGATATCTTTGACGAAATAATCCTTTCTGCGATCAAGGTTGATGACTAGTGAACGTCATAAGAGTTTTCCAATCCCAGGAGTCGATCGGACGGATGCCTTTAAGGCCAGGTTTTTCGCAGAAAGCTCTCGATTCGATGACGAATGAATTGATCAAAGATTTTGTCGACTTAAAATTGTTAACTTAATAAAGAATCACGAATATGTATTATACCACCATCACTAACCATGACTACAAGTGATTGGTTCATCCCCCGGTCCAATTGAAAGAATTTTCCCTGCCAAATCTAAACGAACAAAGACCTCTAAAAGAGAATCTTCAAACGACGAATCATCCTGCGAAGTCGGTGCCCGTAGTGATATCCTAATTCGGCTACCTCTCCCACTCATCAAGGCAGACCAGACTATTGCCAAGGGAGAGGGAAAGAGAGGCATTACCAGAAGGAAAGGAAATCTCTGTCTTACACACCAGTGGCAAAAGAATGAAAGTAGTAAGTAAGTGGCCAATAATCTTCGAAGTTGGAGTAAGCAGCTCAAGGCAGCTCATGGGAATTTCTTGAAGTAAGAAACCAGTGTCATCCTCTTCGTCTTCTCGAAAGGAAACGAGTGACGAGAGGGTCTCAAAGAGACAACCACTCTTTAGTAAGATAGCAGCCAGTGAATAGCAGCAGAGTTGAACTCATTCTCTCCATTTAGAGAAGAGCCCAGAGACAGGGAAGGAAGATTTTTTTCTATGAGACCTGAGCGGCTAAAATCTAAAGACTTGTGAAGAAGTAAAGAAGTCGCAGCGGAAAGACTGAACCGATTCTTCGGAGAACATTACGCCGGAAGGACTAGAGCAGGTACTTTTGCCTTAAGGACCACTCCGCTGCTAATCACCTTCGGACTTGAGGACTTCGCGTCACATGCTATCAAAGGTCTTCCGTTCCGCTCTACTTAACCATTTCAGCTACCCCCCAAATAGAATTGGGATTGGGATCCAACAATTAAATAATAAGAAAAGGACTAGAAAAACCAAAAACGAGTGCCAGAAAGAATGGCTAGTGCCAAAAGCTTTGCCTAAAGCTATGAGTCGAGAAAGATTTGTATTTGACAGATAGCTTACCCCGCTTTCACGGGAAGGGTCGCTTCGCTCGGGGAGTGGAGGGGAAGGAGAGGACAGGTTCAGCCGTCAGAGTAGAGTAGTGGAGCCAGAAAGGAAAGAATGAGTAGTACCAGAGAGACATGTTACGAAAGAAGGAATCACCAACCAGAAAGAAATACAAGTGACGAAGCCTAACCAGAACTACTTGACTTTCACCACTCGACTTTACTCGCTCCTGAAACTTTACTTAGTCTACGACCAACTGCCTTACCGCTGTTAGAGTGCCGAGATAGAAGGCACCTTCTTCATTAGCAATAGCAAGCGTAGACCATGTTTGAGCAGGGTTGCTTGTAGAATAGAATCGGTTGTTCTGAGTTCCGGTTGGTGATCCGTACTGAGCGGTGTAATCTAAAGCATCTCAATCGAGGTCGTCTTTCTTTGATGTTCTTTCTCAATTTGCATGTGATTCGTCAAACTTTTTTTAACGCAATTTTATCTTCCCAGTGCCTACTGCTAGGTTTCTTTATCAGGATGCGCTACCAACAATTCCTCTTGTAGTTTACCTGACTACATTTAGTAACTCAACTCAAATGCAACTCTACCTTCAGCCAGAAGGAAATTATCAACTTATTACCAACGCGGATTAGCTCTTAAGACTGCTCCGCTCACTAGGATACCGTCTTACGCTGTACCCGGTCTCAGACCGGACAGAACGAAACTACTCTGACGCTCTTTCTGTAGCTAATCGAGGAGAAGTTCTCTAGACATCTCTGGTTGTTACCGTTTTAGGAAGGAAACTCTTGCCACTCCTACCTCAGGTTATCAGGTATCAGGAAATTCGATCCCCATAACAGGAAGAAAGGAGAACTCCTTGCTTAAAAGCTCATAGCTGCGGGCTGCCCAGCTTTCCTTATAGCCAATCCCGTGCCCAACTCTTGGGTTTTTGAGAAGCTCACCCCCATCGCGATTTGGGAACTCACACAACATCCTTAATCGAATGGCGCCACTGCAAAACTGGAAACCTAGAAAGAACACCTTCCTAATCTCAATGAAGAAAGACTTTCCAGCAAGCAATCAAATAGGTTCAAGCACCTCTACTTTCAGGTTCAGGCACAAACTTTATTGAAGTTTTTCGGGTAGAGGAGCATGGATTGAATCTTCTTATTAGCCCCTGATCCCATCCTTTCTTCTCTTAAGATCTTTCTTGTTCGAAAGTCCTTCTTCTTTAATCGGTCGCACCAACTTGTTCCCGCTTTGGGATGGGAACTAGGTTGGAATTCAAAGAAAACAAATGCGAAAGGCAGCGTGATGACAGTTGATCTTTGGCTTACTTACTAATTGTGGGCACGAAACGGAAATAGAGAAGTTAAGCAAATAACTAATGGGCGTGGGGGAGGAAAATCCTCTTTTGCACATCCTTTAGTTGGGCTAAAAACTTCTCCGCTGGGTCGGAAGCCTTTGAGTGTACAAAAGGGGTACAGAAAAACCTTACCTGTTCGAAAAAGAAAATCTTTACCCTGGGCTGGTAATGGGAACAAGAAGAATCGCTAACAACCAGAAAGAGGTCCTTTTGGCTTTTTTTCTCGTTGTAGCTTTGGTAAGCTATTGCCTTACTAATAAAAGGAGTAGTAGTAGCAGTCGCCCCTCCTCGGGCGGATTCCCCTTTTTACTTACTCCTAAAACGAAGGGTCGAAAGAAATCTGTCGTACTTTTTTTTCTCTTTAGTACTAAAAAGGCGAGCTTTCCTGGCATATCAGATGCCATTTCACCAGCTTCATTATCTTACTTCTCACCTGGGCTAAGCCCCGAACTTGGGACTACATAAACAAAAAAAATCCAATCCCTTCCCATTAGCAGAGTACGAGTCGGGAACATCAAGAAAAACCTAAGCTTTCATCGCGGGTTATTCAAAGGTACTATGCTTCTAGAACACCTGTATAGAGAATATCCCATGCATGCTTATGGGTGTCATCAATAGGCATGGTTGCATTCAATATGGATAGAAATGAATTTTGAATAAGCGGATGCTACGAATCGTTTGTTTGAAAGGGGGTGAAAGAGCGGCCGGGAATCGTCGGCAGTGCCAAGCTAGTAGCGTTCCAGGGCAATAAGGATGAGAAAATCGTTTGCTGTCTCTTTCGACGGTTGAAGAGTTGGGATAGCCTATGCTATGGGTAGAGAAAGTTCTTTCACTAAGAAGTTATCATCCTTTTCTAACTTATAACTAAGAACGCAGCAAATCCTTTACAGCTCGCTCTGTCAGTCCACAAGGGAATTTATTGCTTACTTGAACAAGTTTGGAATCTTGCTAGCGTCAAAGTCTTTCTACTCGCTTTCTCTTTTTCTACCGGAATTGCTGCTTGAAAGAATTACCCAAAAGAGGCATATTCATATGTCGAAGAGGCCAGGAAAAACCTGTGAAACAAAGGCCTAAAACGAATGAACAAAAATTATGCTGATCTTGTATGTTGTATGTAAAGAAGGGGAAAAGGAGATTCAACGAATGCTTGACGCCGGTATCTATCATTCCACTTTCTTTCAGCCAATTAGCGAAAAAAGTCCTGGATATATTGAATAGTTGCTTGGTTAAAAACACTATACAGAGCATACAGCCGGCATTTGAAGGAAACTAAAGAAGCAAGAAGAAGGACCTTTCTGGCGCTTGTAGTATGGGTCTTTCAAGAAAGATCGAGTTCAGTATCAGGCTAGGAAGCTAGCCTAAGTACAAGATTGAGTTGGCAAGTCAAAACTCTTATTCCAAAATAGCTATCCATAGCTTACTATAGAGCCGAGCCGTAAAGAAGCATCCAACCAATAAGTCTACTAAGCACTCGTGTGCTTATGCGTTCGTTTCCTTATATCAGCTTTTCTTTGACTATAAAAATGGTGAGAAATACAACGATTGAAAGACCTTGTTACTGGAAGCGCGTAGACCGAGAGGATGAATTGAGCCACAGGTCCTTAGTTAGGGAGAGACCTTGAGAGAAAGTGGTGCCGATAGGAGATCAAATTATTGACGTGGGTGGGGGATTGCTTCTCTTTCGAAAGCGTCTTATAGCGGGAGGAGATGTAGATTATAGGGAGATTAGCCCGGCACTGTCTTTCTTTCGTTTGCATCCGCCCTGCCTAAGGCGCGAAGCGGGATGCTCATCTTCAGTATCTTATGGGTGCTTACGAGCGCTATGCACTAACAGTGACTGATAACGATCATTCTAATTACGTTTACTTTAAGTCACAATTCTATTCAAATAACCTTAGTGGCTGCTGTAAATCAATCATGCCTAATATAATGCTTGCATTGTCTTTTTGGTTCAACTCTCTTGAGAAAGAATAGAAGGCGCCAGGATTTGTTTTTGTTAGAATAAAAAAGAGTAAAGAATAAAAAGGAGAAGAATGACGGGAAGTTTCACATACCAAAAGGCGCGTAGCGAAGAGTTTGAAAGATTTTTCTACGGGAACCGATGCCATTGAATCTGAAAGGAGAGAGTAGGCTTTCTACTAGAAATGATAATATGGTTTGGCCTTTTCCTTTTTTGGTTTAAAGGCTTGGTAGCCCGGGTAGGTCTCTGAGGGCGGCTAGGCAAGGTTGAGTAGAGGGAATGCCAGAGGTTTGAGTTCACGAGAATCATCCAATCTTTCTTTTTCGAGCGCATAAGGCAGGCTGGTGCTGGGACCTATCTTGTTCAGCCTTATAATGGTATCGACCAGAAGAAGGTGATGTGACTATAACGAGAATCAATATCTGCTGGGTGGTAGGACGCGTGTGCAACTTTTTCAAGACATTCGGTATGTATGGCGAAGGCTGCTTTGTCCGGGGTTGGTCTTAAAGTCCCTAAACTGGGCGTAGGTCAGGGCAAGGATGAGCCTGGCCACTAATCGGTGATCAGGTTCTTCCTGCAAGGAAGAGGATATAGCACCTTATTTCCGGACTAATAGACTGAACTAGTGATATAGCCATAAGTACTATGCAGCCACGTCGAAAAAGAGTTTCACAGGCCTTCTATCAAAGCAGGATTGCTAACCGAAGCTAAGACGACAATTTCATTCCTACGATCTAGCAGTCGTCAAAACACAAGCCCAGAAAGAATTCCATCTAAACTCAATCAAGCTCTCTCCAATTATTCAACTAGATAGATGGCCTAACGCAAGAAAGCGTGTGCAATGAGTGGTAGTTGCCAGTCGCGCCTCTCGAGAGGGAAGAAAGCAGAAGATCCACTCTCCTATCATATGCTGCGACCCTTTAAGGTATAAGATGTCCGCTAGCTAACAATTTGAGCGAACTTGAAAGCATGGTTCAACCAGTTCGAAACGACCAACTCCGACAAGGAAGGACATGGCCGAAAAGGAAGCCGGAAGGATGTATACCTGGATAAAGAGGAGTTTATTAGTAACGAAGTCATAGTTCCCGAGCCTGCACCAACCAACCAACCCCGGCTTCTGTAAATTCTGGTAAGAAAGAAAGTCCACAGTTGATTGAGTAAGATATAGCTCGTAAAAGGCATAGGAATAAGCGGGATAGGCTAGGCACCAAGGCTAAGAAACTAGGCTGTGATCCGCATCGAGAAAGACCTTCACACAAGAATGAAGACGAGAACCTATGCTTGCTATTTGATTATTTTACAGGTTAAAAAGTGGAATCAAAAACCTACCTATCAGAGGACCGACCGGGCGTGTGCTTGCTTGGTAGTGAAAGACATAAAGAAGGTATAAGTAAGGAAAACCTCCTATCTCTTTGGAGTCAGAATAAGGAGGCAAAGGGTTGGAAAGCCTTTGTACTATATTTGAGTGAGAAAGGTGACCTCGTACGTCGTAAACACCAAAAAATTCGATTTTTTAAGAAATTCCTCTTTTTTCAAGAGTCGTCTCATCAGACCACTTATTTCTTCTTTTTTTCTGTTGATGGTGATGCAGATTTTTCGTAGATAGGATCTTGAAATAAGACAGGGGGGGCTTATTCCGTTTCGTTTCCTTTTTTTTAATACTGAAAACCCAGAACGATTCTCTTCATAAACGAATGGACCGAAGCAAGTGCTATCTATCTATCTATATAGGCAAAGGCTAATCGATGAGGCGTTCAAGCGGATCTGAGCTTCAAGGCTAAAAAGCCAATCCTAGCTAGCATTTCTTGAAAGCTGCCTTCTCTTTTCGAGACCTGGTGTTATTCCGGAGATTCAAGACATCCTCCCTCGCCACGCTTACGGGGGTCATGGCCTAACTTCAACTAGAAAAATGGGCATGGGGGCCTCGCTCGCCCGCTTCAGGCAGTGGATTCTAAGCACATCACTAAGGATTGGGCTTCGCCCTTGCCCTAGCTCTAGACTCCAATTCGGCTATTTCTGGTTAGGGGGGAAACCTGACTCAAAAAGACAACCGATATACAAAGGGTCGGGAACAATCAAAAGACAAAAATTTCCTCACATTGGATGTGATACACGAGAAGAGGCGGGCTAACCCAAGGGAATCCCCCTATAAAAAGAGTTCTTCAACTTTATCCTGAGCTGGGGGAATTCAAAGAAGACTTTCAATGGGTGAAAAAGAAAATAAACCCCACATCAGTCTATTAGTTAGAAAAAGCAGAGAATCATCATCTCTCGAATCTTTTTTTCTTCGTTATAGTAGATGCATGCAATAGTCCTAGCTCTAGTTTGGTGCGCGAGGAATGAATTAGTTTATCGAAAGCATTGATTTCATTTTTCTCGCTTGAACATGCTAGGAAGCTAGTCCTTTATCAACGAGACTCCTTTCCTTTTAAGAAGAGAAGTCTCTGTTTAATGCAAAAGACCATTCCTGGTCTCTTAACTCCATTCCAGTAAGCAAGCTTATGGCATCCCCTCGTGACCCGACTCGGAGTGGTGAAAGGGGCCCTGACTTACCCGCAGGTTGGAAAGTCGAAGGCAGAGAAGGTTCATGAGAGGGAGCTTCAAAGAAAGCGTTCAGAGCACTCTTTGTTGCAAGGGCGTAGCGATATGTCATTTTCAATTCATAATTCTTCACTAATCTGACGTTACGTCAAAGCTCCTTTTTGGTCTAAGGTAAGCGAGAGAGAGAATACCCCTTTTTTTTCTTATTCTGAAAGCCAATTGAAAGCATGCAGTACCATGTTTCCAATTGCAATCTTCTTGGATGCTCTTTATGAGATATTGAATGGGCTAGGCGGCGACACTGGTTGTGAAGGAATCGGTGGAGCCATTGCTTGATGATTATAGACCAGCAGGAATTAAGTCTCTCAAATTAAACCTCCGGCCTTGGCAATGTGCCCCCAAAGATCGAAGGTTTCTTTTCTATCTAATTTTTGTTTTCAATTCTGTCTTTTTAGATGCATATTATTTTTTCCTCAACTAGACGCACACCCGCATGTAAAAGCAAAAAGATAGATGATATTTGAGATCTGGCTAGTAGCCAACTAGTAGAAGTTAGGTACCACTTAGCATGTACTAGAATAGTGCTTGTACTGGCCTGACAGGTATGCAATTTGATTTCCCCCAAGAAAGAGAATTAACTCTTATTCGGTTGTTCAATTTATTTTTTAGTAAATTTCTTTCTGTTTATCTATTTCTTACTTGTTGGCTTTATAAAGGGATACGAGTACAGAGCCTGACAAAGGGGCAGCTAATAATGGATATTTTTTTTAGATGGGATGGTGGGTGATCCCAGCATTATTCTCGGTGTTTAAGCACTTGTAGCCTCTTTACCTATTCAGGTATCTTTTCTTATCTTCTCATTTTTGGTAGAAATGTTATCACTAAGAAGCAATTCAACGGGTTGCAGGACTGGTGCCAGTTGGTACCCAGTAAGAATTTACTATATAGCCTACTGAATTTTGCACACTCTGTGGAAGCTCCAGTAGCCCCATTACCTATTTACTTTACCTCTATGACGCATTCATTCGTACTTGACACAAAAGAGAATCTTTCTTACCTTGATTGGAATGACTCGAATTTCATTACTTTCTTAGTTAGTGGGAGTCACCCACTCCCTTTGATGCTTCAGAATAGGTTTCGAATCCCTACTTAGGCCAATGCCAAATAAAAAAGCAATTGCCAAGTAGAACTATACTATAGCCACGAACAACCGGTCCCGTCCTTCTCTCCCTGCTTTCTTTCGCTTTCCGTTCGAATGGTTACTCGGCTTTCCTGACGCGATCAAACTTTTTCTCTCTCCTCCCGAAGAGTTCTACGACCTCGCGAACAAGGACAGACTTTATTACTCCCCGGTATTCCAAAAACTTGGACTTTCGCTTTCTTCTTCGATAAAGGTACGCCCACCTCTAAAAGAAAAAGTGGGGCGTAGCGCAAAAAAGAAAGAAATACACTCAAAACGATAATATGCTTGCGCCCACGAGGCAAAAAGGGAATGAAGAATCTCAGAAATAGTGAAAAAACTATATATGATAAAATGCAAAATAAAAGGAAAAAGGTATGGTGATTTGATTTCTTTTTGCTGCCTAGCTCACTGGTCGACCAATAAGTTTTCTAGTTTTCGCCCGGGTATGTGAATGAGACGAAGCCGAATGGAAAGAAAGAATATCATGGAAAGGAAGGATAATGAAATTGCCCATAAAGAATGTGTTCTTAACTGGCATTCTCTTTATTTAATAAGTCCAACTAGCTAGATGTGGAGATGAAAAAAGAAGATCTAACGACCTATTTGCTTGGAATTCTCTTAGTCATAGGCGGCTTTCCCATTTTTCAGATAGCTGTTGAACTCAGGAGTCTGCCTCTATGACGCATTCCCTTCCACCCAGCCCTCATAAACTCAGAGATAGATAGAACGATGATAAAGCTACATGACATTCAAATTCCTAATGAGAGTCAATAAATTCTTGTTCTGAGCAGGTCATGGATAACTTTTGAAGCATTTGCTTGATTTGCCGGATTCTTTATTCCGGTCTTGGTCTTACTTAAATAGTACAGTTAGTTTCATTGATTGCGGATTGCCTTTCTACGCTTTCTGCTCTTTTGCTTATTTATCTCTTCAGAGGTATATAGTAACTCGAGGAAGAAAAGAGCCAGGAAAAATGCTATCATTTTTATAGTCTCCGATCAAAGAATATGCACGTGATTCAAAGGTCGAAGCGGAGTCCTTCGAGTGCCTTTTTTGATTCTCTTCACTTTAGCCGGTGAACCAATTTCATTGCCAGTGTTTAGTTCTTTTAAGCCAGTAGTTGATGTTCCATTTCGTGATTCCACTGCCGATCAAGACGCCCATGTAGGATCTATACGAGAAAGGCAATATTGGGTTCCGCTTGCTTTATCTTAGACTGTGCTCGCTTTCCAATCCGGGACAACAAATGCGTCAGGTTCTTTTTGCTTTGAAACCACAAAGTAGATTTAGTAAATATTTGATTAAACTAAGGGCTAATTGCATGTTTAGGGTTGAAAAAGGCGTGATACCAACTGTGAAATGAGTCTCGGTTCAAGGGTGACGCTTCTGCTCGGTATGTTTACCGTTTACCCTCGATTTGCAACAATAACATTATGTTAACATTTTTCTTTCTTCTTGAATGGTGCCTACAAAATATGGTATCGACCACATGAAAAGCGTAGCATTGGAGAGTCTTCTTCGTTTCCTTAGCGAGTTCTGATCTCAGACTTTGCGGGCTGCTTGGCCTTCGCTTCGCTTATTCAAGGTACGGGCAAAGCGGCGGTTGCGGATTCGTGCTGGATGGCGCCCCCTATATATTGCAAGGGTGCACGAGGCCATCTCTAGTTCACTAGGTATGGGACCCAAGGAAAAAAAGCTGTCCGGACAAAAAGAAAGAACATTATGGTTATCACTCCTTTTTACACGTCAATAAAGACGGTTAACAGTGTTCTCTCTTCTTACTCTCATTCTTCGCCTTATGGTATTTTATCGCTCCGCTCTTCATACTCTTCATCTCATGATGAGATTCAACATATAATAGTGCAAATTTGAGGAGAGGATAAGGAATGATCCACTTATTATGGGGGCAACTTCTTCAAGTGAAGAGAAGAGCAGAAAAACTGACCTTTTTAAGGAGGAGGTCTTTTCTTTCTTGAGATATAAAAAAGGGCGCGTTGCATGATTCTTATCAGTTAGTCGAAATGCAACTTTCTATATATTGAAGAACTCACTATGAAGTTCGATGAGAAAACTATCTATGAGAAGTATCCTTATTTGATTGAATTTTGAATTAAGAAAGCTTACCCCTCTGCAAAGGACTACATTTTCTTTCTCAGTCTAACTAAAAAAGAACTAGAACTAGTTAATAAAATGGAGAGTTTGACTTTAGAGATGGTTTGTATAAAAGTGTTTACATAAATTTTTCATGAAATGGTGAATAGAACTGAAGCCAGAGCTTCTACCTTTCTTGACCAGCTAGCTTATTACATAGATTATCAAGACAAGGTCATAGTACCACGGCAACAAGAGACTTTCCGTTCAAATGACTTAGGTAAGGGGATGGATAATACGGAAAACGCTCCCGAAAAGAGCACTGGAGGTCAAAAAGAGAACTAAGAAAGAAAACCATCCTCACTATGTAATAGCAAGTTACTTGATGAATTTGATTATCGAAAGGAATGTTATAGCACTTACTAACTAAAAAAGACTAAAATTCAGGAAGCCGTTCACGCACAAAAGATATGGATGCCTATTTATGTTTATTGCTTGTCCCGATCGGTGAGTAGGTAGCGTGAGCAAGGATCTGCCTAGATCTAGTTCATTTTGTATTATTGGTTCTGCCCGCTTTTGACAACGAAAAATCCCGAGAAAATGCAAACTTATTCAGTCAAGATATAAATTACCGTCCACCAAAATGCATTTTCCCTCTCTTTTGCCTTCTTTGCTTGAAGCTCAGGTATTCTTCCTTCGCCCACTTATGAAATTCAAGCATGTAGTCTCTCCGCTAGTAGCCATGCTACCTTCTTTGGCCCTGCCTTACACACCATATTTCTCCCGCCTGCCGCCCTTGGAAACAGCCTTCCTTAGCTTTCGCCCTCCCACAGGAAAGAGGGTGCTTGAATTTGAAGCTTCGTACTCTTGTGAAAACGGACTACACTATCTCAACCACCCGCCTTTCCCTTCTTTTGTTTGTTCTGGACCCGAAGATCAAATCCGTTTTTCCTTTTGGTAAGCGGTTCTTTCGGGCTAGGCTAGCTCGGTAGGCGCTAGAAAAAATCCAAAAGTTTTCGCCTTTTTCCGTAAGCCTAGAAGCAAGTCAAGCTCTTAGTCTCTTGGTCTGCTGAGAGAATCTTCCCTCTTCTGTTTTCGAATATTCTTTTGATGCGGGAAGCTCTAAAGGTAAGTTCAAGTCGGAAACATAGCGGGTTTCCGAAGCTTAGGAGAGGAGACAGTTTCGCTGTCGTTAAATTGTGTGGCAACGTGAGCCAACGTCAGCAGAAAGGAGGAGGAGACGGAAGGCTGTATTCCGAATCTATGTCGGAATTGGCCAGTGCAAAGAGGCTCATTGATGCTGGGAGTTCGGATAACATAGCGTCCACGGAAATGGTGGATCGGTTGGGGCTGAAGCCCTTTTAAGTAAGGGCCTCATCCAGATCCCTATCGAATCAGACCAAAAAAGGCATGAGTAGTGAGCCCTATGTTGAGTAAGGGGTTGAGAAAGGAAGGGAAGGTAGAAAGGCTGTTTGCCGGGGTTGGGACTCCACTTCGACTTCAAAGCCAGATATATCGCGATCTGCGACAGGCAGATCACTTCACCATTCGGCCCATCAAGAGAGTCATATCCTGCCACCAAACCACCAAAGCTATCAGGGTTTTTCGCCTCCCTCATCCGAAGGCATCGTAACATATGTATCAACGATTCCATAAAAGGAGAGAAAATAGACTGATTTTTGTCGCTTTCCTGACCCGGGCTTTCATCCTTTTCAGCCTATCAGGAAGAGCTAACCAGACTAATGACCGTGAGTGCGCTTCGTGTAGGGTAATAGCGGCAACCTGGTCCATGAAATGACGCCTTCGCCATTACAAGCCGGGATGAGACTGCCGTGCTGATCCTCTAAGAAAAGTTAAGTTCTGCAGAGTTACAAAGATCTTGATCCCCAAAAAGACTAATTCAGTCTATTTGGCAACTATTCCTACTGCCTGCTACTACTACAGCTACTGCTGTAAGGAATTCATTCGGTTTCAAACTTTTTGCCACGCGAGGCAAATCTATTGGCGATTTGCCGATCCAACTACGGACAAAACACCACGCCCACAGGCTCGGCCGAACCGAGCCGCCCAGTCCTGCAGGCCTTACCAGTTACAGAAAGGGTTCCATAGGCGAGCGAAGACATCCCTAATAGAAAGAAAAGAAAGAAGACGGTCATGATAGATTGGTGGCGGAATGAGGAAGAAATTTATTGACTCAAATTCCCCGCCCTTCCTAACGAGACCAACTCGTGTGTAAACGACCATCTCGAAGGCGGGCCAGCAAGCCGGTTACAGTGGGAGAGCAAAGCAGACCAACTAACGAAACAATCCATACGGAGAGAGCGAAGCAGGCTACCTGACCAAAACAAACAGAGCTTCCCAACCCAGACAAAAACAATCAAACAAGACGAACATCGTGAGATGAGCCTCAAGCCCCAAAGGAAGGGCAGCTACTAGTAGGAAGGCGGAGGACCTGCATGAGATGAGTCGAACACGAGCCGATAAGCAGAGTAAGAAGCTAGCGCAAAGAATTCGAAACTGAGTGACGTCTTTACATGCCTTGGAATGCTGGAAGCATCTTGCTTGCCCTCTTTCTCGAATCGGACTCATAACCACCAATCGATCGGATCGATCAGTACAGTAACATAATCTATATACACATAATCAATATAGGTTCGAGTGGAATTGCTTCTGAAGGAGCTTTCCGCTATATTTGTCTTTTCATTCTTCTCATAACGATGCTCGGATTTGAAGGAAGTTTGATAAAAAAAAAAGATAAGAAATACGTTCGCTCGAGCAAATGCGCTCACTTACAAGCCTATATGCTCGGTGTTGGTATGCTCTATAGTCAATACACTCGCTCAAGGCCATGCACGCTATCAGCTCGATCAAAGAATGAAAGGATAGCTTGCTAGTACTCGACCAACGGGAGAGGGAAGGTGTTGGGAACTTTTATACTTTTTGAAGGTACGAAAAGAACAAACTCTTGGATTAGCAACTCAAAGGAAATAGGCCAAACCTTTTTCATCAAAAAAAGACGCGTTAGAGAAAGCCTTTCTCGTGTACTTTTTTCCAATGTCAAGCTTTTTATCTGTATTTGTTTGAAGAGAATCATATGGGGTTAGTAGGCAGAAAGGACCGGGGTAATTGGCCGCTCTAAAGTCGGGCTGGGCCTGTGAGTACTCTTTTTCGGTGTAAGACGACGTATGGAAGAAAGTCTTTTACTCTATCCTTCGATCTCGACTAGGCACCCTCGCATCTTATATGGCTGATCCGTGCTACCTTTTTTACTGTAGAAGTCGGGATGAGCTTGTGCAGCACATTATTCAACGGAACAGGCAGGAGAGAGGCTAGTCCCTTTTGCTGCTGGAGCCAAAGGATACACTTAGTAGCGCTTTTCACAATATGTTGGAGTGCGGAAAGCAGGACTGAGTCTACAGCATAGTGGTTAGAGCAGGAGCCTATTGATACCGTTCCATGTTCGCTATACCAGAAAGCACAGCCTACTCGCACCTTTCGATCGATATTGGGCACTTACCGCTTTAGTCGATAAAAGTAAGGCACTAACTCCGACCGACCAGCTCAATCTTACCTATAACCTTTGAAATTGAAACCAAACACTCGTAGCTTTAGTTCGGCAAAAGGTGGAAATAACCCATCCGCGGGGTCTGGGGGAACCGGGCATGCAGCAACAGAGTCAAGTTATAGCGCTGTGCTCCCTGTCATTGTTTCACTACCAACTCAACCTTAATCCCTCTCTGCTCGACCTGCTCAACCTCGATCTTACTTATCAATCGAAAATGAGCTTATGTCTTTAGTTCGATAAAGGTAGTTCGTAAACCGATTCTATGACCAAATGCGCTTCCAAGCATCTCGCTTTAGCTATCGATATGTACGATTATAGCTCACGTCGACAAAGCATTTGGGAGAGGGGACATCGATGCCAACCCCAGTCAATGCCTACTTCGCACACTCTTCCCATCGAACTGTTCTGCAAGTCTATCTCGATAGGCGGGGTGAAGAGAGGCTAGGAAGATTCTCATTACCGTCTTACCTGCGACAACGATTTATACATATCCATGACATTTCGTTAGACCGAGTAAATCGAATAATGATCCTAACCAGACTTCGTACTCTTCTCATCGACTACCTCTTTCAGTCCTGTTTCGATTGATGAAGTGTGAAAGATTTTTGATGTTGTTTAGCTGCTTTACCTCGTCAAAAAGCCTCTCTCGCATAGACCGAAAAGTCTATATTTTTCCATTTAGATATTAACATACCGTCATTCCTGTAGCTCCTAACGAGACCATGCCAATCAATTGACCTTTACTCTACCCCAACAATTGAACCGATCACAAAGGATACCTGGTTTGCCGAGTTTTCAAAGCCAAGAGATTGAACATGCCTCAGTTAGGAGTATCTTCTCTCTTATGATTTTGTAAAAGAAGGAAGAAGTGCTCTCTATAGATCTATAGACAAAGGCGGTAAGTGCCCAGATGTCTCACAATAGTCATTACCCCCGAAAGTGCTTTCAAGTCCATCTTGATTTCGCAGATAGGGTGGTTGGGCTTACCCCGATTGAGCATCCTTCCTTTTTGAACGATAAGGCTTGCTTCGACCGAGCGTCTCTGCCCTTCCTCTGATCAACCGAACGACTCGTCCTTAATCTTAGCCACTACGCGAGAAGCGAAACTTTCTATCTGATGTTCAAGGGGGTACGAGATCGAACTTATGAACAATAATCCTCCCCCTTCAGTCTCACAAAACCCATCAAGCTGTAATATGGTTTGAGCACCTGACGCCTAAACCTCCTCTGATTGACTAGCCCAATCCCAATCCTTCTCCCCGACAGGCTGACTGGCTCAACCTCTTTTTAAATCAATGTAATTGGTCGTATAATCTATTTATTGGGGCTAGCTTTATCATTTATAGAAAGGAGTATAGTACATCTAATCATACTGTCATTAATGATTTTTGGGATAATTTATACAGGGAAATAGAAGATAAAAGCAGAGAAAAAGAAGATACAGCTGGGTATAATGAACTGGTTATGATATTATTGAATGAGTACAAGAGGGATAAAGAGATCATTAATAATACAATTAACATCTCGGATATTGAATTACTTGAGTTACAGAAGAAGATTGAGGATATTACTAGTAAATTCGATGAATATAGTATATTTAATGAAACTCCAAACTTAATCAAACTATTGATAGGAAAGGATCTTATAAGCGCCAAATCCTATTTATATAAATACTTACCTCAACATATTTATAATAGTACTATAGATCTGTTCGGTCAATATACGCTGGAGGCTATCATTATATATGTCCTAGGGTTGTTGTACAACTGTATTCAAGAGTCCTCGGTTGTGAGGGTATCTACATTGTTGGACAAGTTAGATAGCACAGTTCGAACACAGGCTAATATAATAAAAAAGAAAAACATTGTTAGTAGTACAGCAACAAGTAGTCGAGTTGATATCAAAGGTCATAAATATGAAATAGGTAAAGGATTGCTCGAGTTCATGATTGAGAGAAAGTTGATCCATATTGAGACATTTTCAGCAGACGATAATAAAGCAGTAGTTAAAGAGAAAGGAAAGGGTTATTTAGAATCCAATTTATTCGCTGTATGTGATTTTGACTTAAGTCTTATCCCGTTGAAACTCAATCTTCCAATGGTTTGCAAGCCATTAAATTGGGAACACATATCGGAAAAAACATTTCTTTTTGACTTTGAGATAAGGAAGCCTTTTGTGTTATCGGATATGGTAGGCGGTTACTTAAGCTGTCCTACCTTAGATATATATAATAGTTTTAGTCATAAATCATCCTTAAATAATAGGTTTAGTCTTATATCATCCCGTGACCTAAGCAATTTCAATATTGAATTAGAAGATTATAGGTATAAGGAAATGTGCAATATATTGAATGGGCTTCAGAAACAAGGATTTCAGATAAATCCTAATATATTGGAGTTCATTAAGAATCATCGTGCTACTTTAGAAAAAGTAGGTCTTCTTATGCCTGGAATACTAGCACACGTTAATCTGAAAGAAGCCTACGATCTTATGAGGAAATCTTATTTCCAGAATAAGGATATAAAGAACGTTTGTAGCCTTAGTTATCTCTTAAAGGAATTAGCTAATAGGGTGCAGACAGCAAGGTATGAAGATTTCATAATCAGGCTAGCGTCCGCATACGAGGGTTATGTCTTTTATCTGCCTGCCTTTATGGACTTCCGTGGTAGAATATACCGCTGTGGTATCCTGCATTTTCATGAGCGTGATTTAGCTAGAAGTTTAATAGTCTTTGCCAACAATCATCAAGAAGGAATCAACCAGTCGGCTAAGGACATAGTAGCCACATCAGCAGCCTTTAAGTATAAGAAATTCGATCTTTATGATGATGCTCTTAAATGGTATAAGGAAAACCAGAGTTTGATCTATGCTTCTGATGAGAGTTTAATATGCTTCGCTAAGGGTGCTAGTGATCCATTTCAGTTCATAGCCAAGGTCCTGTGTAACGATAGAGTAAAAGAATATAATAGGATACCAATAACTCAAGATGCTGCTGCCAGTGCTTATCAGATCATGAGTTATTTATTGCTTAACGAAGAAATGGCTAGGAGAACGAATCTTATTCCCCACCCTGATGGGAAAATACAAGATGTATACATGTACTTGCTCCATGATTTTAAGGAATTTTTGCATCATAGAATAAATGATAAATTACAGATGGAAATCATTGAATCTAAGTTAGATAGAAAGCTCATCAAAAGTCTATTCATGCCATTGATCTATGGGAAGACATTGATCAGCATGGAAAAGGATATTATGCTAAAATATGGAGAATTACTTAGTAGAAAGGATAGCTATAACCTCGCAAAACTTAGCAATGAATTTTGGATACATAAATATCCAGACATAGTAGATTTTATGAAGTTGATTACCATCATTAGTTGGTTTTGTTCTGTAATGGATAGAGCTGTTGTCTATAGTGTACCATATTTCACTACAAAACAGGATTATATGTCTTTTGTAAAAGAAGAGATAATTGTTTATGAAAGGACTACCAAAAAGAGACGACGGGTTACTCTAAGAGTACCTACTATGAATAGGGATAAGCGAAAGACTCAATCCTCAGCATGCGCTAACTTTATTCATCAGAAGGATGCATACATAGCCATGAAAGTAGTGAAATCATTATTGAGTAAAGGTGTACCTATATATACGGTACATGATAATTTTATAACTACTTCGCCTTACGTAAGAATAGTTCCAGATATATATACCAATGTATTTAGTAATATGGGACATCCACTAAAACTCATCAATGATTTTATTTATCAAAATCTGATTGACCCTTCATCACCCTTGCCCTTGAAAAGTAAATACTATCACATGTTAGAATATCCTATACCATCTGATGATCTTACAGATTTAATGAATTCACTTTTACCAGAATCTCTAAGTAAAAAAGATAAAAAGATATGGGATAAAAAGGTATCCGAGTTTATTAAGTATTACAACAACTATGTATATGCTGTGTGCAGTAATAGAAATTGGAATAAATTTAAGATGCTTATAGAGAACAGAAGTTCTAATTACAGCGTACATTACTAAATTATCATCATAGACATTATCTCTTTGGGACCTGCCTGTAGATATTATAAGGAAAGAGCTGCTTTGCGTTGGATGCTTGTTTTTTTTACCCTATCTAACTTATTCATCAGGTTTTGGTCTATGATCCTTCTTAGCAGCCGCCTTCTGAGCAGCCAACTTCTTAGTCTCCGCAATCCACTCTGCCTTCTGAGCAGCCAACTTCTTAGTCTCCGCAATCCACTCTGCCTTGTTGGTACTGTAGAGAGTTGGTTTGGTCTTTTGACCTTCCGTAGGGGACTGACTGACTTCTTCCTGTTTTGTACTTTTATCTGTAATCACAGGATCTTTAGCCTTTTCCCTCAATAGTAATGATATGTAAATAGTGGTTGCATCTTTACTCCCTAAGTCTATTACTTCTCTTGGTCGTGTGTCTATCCATACATTATTATCATCATAGACATTATCTCTTTTCGTACTAACTTGTAGTCCGAGGTTTATTAGCAAATCCTTTTTGACAATCTTGAGTTCTTTCCAATCTATTCTGAAGTTAGCTGAAGTTGAGATCTGCTCCATTAAAGATAGATCAGCTAATTGCCTTTGAAACCATTCTGATGTTACTAAATCTTTAGCAGGACCCTTGTGTTTAATAATATGTCTATCATCTTCTATGTCTAACATATAACTCTTAGGGGCTAAGAAGATACCCCTCTTAACAAGGTGCTCCAGTTTAAACTTACCCATCTCAGTGGATGAGATTACTTCATCCGGAAGAGGGCTTCCAAGAACCACGGAGTCGGTATCGGTGTAGTAACAGTCGTCTCTGGAAATGTAAGGGTACATATGAATCCGAGCACAAGCTGTTATAGCAGCTGACAATTGAACAGCCGACATCCTAGGAGGATCCCATTCAGTGTCGTCAGTCATGCTATTCTTATTGGTAATACAATTGACAATATAGTAATGATCGGTAAGCTTCTCTGCGCTTTGAAAATTATCCTTCTTCATCAATTCCTCATATTTCTTTTGATTGCAGATCTCTGTTACTGTACTTTCAGGATTAATACCAAATCTACCATAGAGAGAGTTCATAAGAATCTTATAGAAAAATGACATAGCTTCATCACCTGATTTCTTGGATTCTAGTCTGCTTTCATAGAGGTGTGAGACAAAGCCTTTGAAAGGACTGTCCTTCTTCTCAAACAAATACCCCCTAAGAGGAATTATATGATAACCTAAATTACGTGCAAACTTCAACTCTTCGCTATAATAGACTCCAACGAATTTTCCTGTAGGAAAGACTAAAGTACCTGTTTTATCCTTATAAGGTAAGAATGGACGTGATATATTAGTTGGACATACTACAAAAGCCTCAATAAATCCAAACAAGCTATCTAATTCTACGCTCTCCAAATTATTCTTCCAGACAGGTATACCACAAGGCATCGGATATGCACTCATAACATAAGGATATAAAGAGTTCACATCATAATAGTAAAGATTCTCACCATAGGGCTTATAGACATCTGCATGACCGCCATAATAGCCACGCCTAATAAAGCTGTCATGGTTCCTCGTAGGTAAATGAATATAAAAGGCCTCATCATCAAAATAATTCTGACGAAAGATTTTAAGGGAAAGCGATGACAATGTCATCACATTCACGATATCAATATGATACTTTCCCCAAATAATCTCTTGGGCCTTCAACATCACACCACCTAAGAGAAGGATATCTTGTCGAAGATAGTTTAGCAATTCCCCACTATGACCCTGAAGATTAGACACTTCCAATTCTGAATGTGGGATAGAACCTTTGGAACCTAATTCAGGACATAATGTCTTTCCCAATGCTTCAAGAGTGCTAGGGAGCAATGTGCAAGAATCTCGGAAACGTAATAAGAGCTTACCATCAATATAGACTTTCAACTCGTAAAGTTTATGATTCCTCATCAACGTTTTTATTCTATACTTATTACCACGATCAGCATAATACCTAAGAATGATAATTCCATCAAATCTTCCAAAATTATGGAAATATACGGTTTTAAGACTTTGATTTTTCTTCACATCTATTTCCAAATTTGATAGAAACTCAAATAACATTTTAGTACTCCTATCTTCAAAGTTAGGATAGAAAGGAATGTGATTTTCACTGAAAAAGGTTTGGATAGAATATGAAGGTATGGAAGTCAGATCATCACCTGGATTCACCACTAAGTAACCAGCAGCGTAAGGTACATGAACACTATTGACTAGTATAGTCTCTATATCGGCTACAATGAAAGAACTACATTTAGTTCCCTTACCTTTGAGTGCCTTGATTTTAGTGGGAATACGACTTTGTTTATACTGAAGTGATTTAACATCTGGTAGTTCACCACTTTCCATTTCTGACTCCATAACTTGGTAAATATGAGTAAGAATATCTGATGATATATCATTAGGAAAGTCCATTAATTGAGGGGATTCCTTTTGATCATAATAAATACGAATAAAGATACCTTTAATCACAGCATCCTGATATTGCTCACCATATAACTGAACTAGTTGCTCAATCTTATCATATATCTTCTTTTTTGGAACACGATTACCAATTTGATCACACAAAGGAATAGCCTTACCTAAAGTATATGAGATATCACAGGATGAAGGTAATTGCATCGTATACCCAATACAAAATTTCAAATACGCAGAATCTATATTGTAAGCATACTGCTCGAGTATTTGTATGAATGCTAATGTGAGAAGATCACAATCAATAGCTCTAGGGTAAGGGTATAAAAAATCCATAGAAGCATAGAGAGAACCAGGATAAATCACATTCCATCTAACAGAATCAATGCTACTTCTTAAACGTTGCCAATATCCATTTAAAGAATAGGATAAAGAAGAATGAAACCTATTAGGAATTAAATATTTGGTCCTCCATGATGACGTAGTATAGGCCCGAAGAGAATGTAACCAACATTTATGACCATAAAACCCAAATTTCGAAATGCCTATATCCGTTCGCTTCCCATTAGTCCCTATTCCAAAACACCGAGTTGATAGTATGAGTTTCATTTTGTTATTATTTATCTTTTAGATAACCCTTTTGGTAAGAATAGTTTAGCCCTAGCATTCATTGAACTGTGTTTTTCCCCTAAAGGGTGGAACGTATTGGGGTGCATTTTTAGCTCGTATGTAAGCCCAACTGGATGTTAAGAAAGGCCTTGCCCTAAAAACTAGGCCTACACTCGCTGGATGGCTGACCTCAACTCAACATAGTACTCGCCTTACCTCCGACAATGGTACTAAAGGCTGTAGCTTTTCCCAGAGCATGTGTAACAATTCCTCCAAGCAAAGCAGTCTTCCAAGTCCAGTCCAAGAAAAGCACTAGGAGATTCGATAGGCTGCTGGCGAGATATTAGATAAGCAAGTGAAATCTTTGAACTTTCAAACTCGAGCGGGAAGTCAAGGCGCTAGCATGAATTAGCTAAGCTAAGTAATTCACACTATCTTAAGAAGGAATTGATGGAACTGGCCTTTTTTCGGCAATTGGATAAAAGATATAGCCATCTATAGAAAAGAAAGTACTAAAACTATGCTAGCAACTCAAACGGAAACTTGATCAATGGCAGATAAATCTTACCCAACTGCTTTAATTAGATCTTAAACCCCTTTAACTTCAATGGATCGCGTC